CATGGAGAGTTTGATCCTGGCTCAGGATGAACGCTGGCGGTATGCTTAACACATGCAAGTCGAACGAAAGCTTATGCTTTAGTGGCGGACGGGTGAGTAATACATAAGAATCTACCTTTAGGAGGGAAATAACAATTGGAAACATTTGCTAATATCCCATATACTGAAAAGTGAAATGACGAGTCGCCTAAAGACGAGCTTATGTCTGATTAGCTAGTTGGTAAGGTAAAAGCTTACCAAGGCAACGATCAGTAGTTGGTTTGAGAGGATGACCAGCCACACTGGAACTGAGACACGGTCCAGACTTCTACGGAAGGCAGCAGTGGGGAATTTTCCGCAATGGGCGCAAGCCTGACGGAGCAATACCGCGTGAGGGAAGAATGCCCGTGGGTTGTAAACCTCTTTTATTGGGGAAGAATACATGACGGTACCTAATGAATAAGCATCGGCTAACTCCGTGCCAGCAGCCGCGGTAATACGGGGGATGCAAGCGTTATCCGGAATTATTGGGCGTAAAGAGTCTGTAGGTTGCTTATTAAGTCCGCTGTTAAATATTAGAGCTCAACTTTAAATAAGCAGTAGAAACTAATTCGCTAGAGTATGGTAGAGGCAAAGGGAATTCCCAGTGTAGCGGTGAAATGCGTAGATATTGGGAAGAACACCAGAAGCGAAAGCGCTTTGCTGGGCCATAACTGACACTCAGAGACGAAAGCTAAGGTAGCGAATGGGATTAGATACCCCAGTAGTCTTAGCCGTAAACGATGGATACTAGATGTTGTGCGTATCGATCCGTGCAGTATCGTAGCTAACGCGTTAAGTATCCCGCCTGGGAAGTATGCTCGCAAGAGTGAAACTCAAAGGAATTGACGGGGGCCCGCACAAGCGGTGGAGCATGTGGTTTAATTCGATGCAACACGAAGAACCTTACCAGAATTTGACATGTCACAAATTTTTATGAAAATAAAAAGTGCTTTCGAGAATGTGAACACAGGTGGTGCATGGCTGTCGTCAGCTCGTGTCGTGAGATGTTGGGTTAAGTCCCGCAACGAGCGCAACCCTTGTTTTTAGTTGCCATCATTAAGTTGGGTACTTTAAAAAGACTGCCAGTAACAAACTGGAGGAAGGTGAGGATGACGTCAAGTCAGCATGCCCCTTACGTTCTGGGCTACACACGTGCTACAATGGATATGACAATAAGTTGCTAATCTGTGAAGACAAGCTAATCTTTTAAACATATTCTCAGTTCGGATTGTAGGCTGAAACTCGCCTACATGAAGGTGGAATCGCTAGTAATCGCCGGTCAGCTATACGGCGGTGAATCCGTTCCCGGGCCTTGTACACACCGCCCGTCACACCATGGAAGTTGGCTATACCCAAAGTTATTACTTAAAAGTGTACCCAAGGTAGAGCTAGCGACTGGGGTGAAGTCGTAACAAGGTAGCCGTACTGGAAGGTGCGGCTGGATCACCTCCTTATTAGGGATAAAAATAAATTATATACGTAAAAATTATTTTTCGTTTGTGAAAAAATTTAATTTTTGTGTATTTATCCTAGATCGTATTTAATTAGGGCTATTAGCTCAGTTGGTTAGAGCGCACCCCTGATAAGGGTGAGGTCTTTGGTTCAAATCCATAATAGCCCACATTAAGGGGGTATAGCTCAGTTGGTAGAGCGCTGCTTTTGCAAGGCAGACGTCAGCGGTTCGAGTCCGCTTATCTCCACATAAGTAAATAATATAATTACATTTTATATTATTTGTAAACATATTAAAAATTTTCGTACACATTCTCTTTATTTTTGTTAATTTAGCAAGAGTTAAGTGAATTTGAAGTAAACATATATCCATCTCAAGTAATGAAGGGCTCACAATGGATACCTTGGCATTCAGAAGCGATGAAGGGCGTGACTACCAGCGAAATTCTTCGGGAAGTTGGAAGTAAACTTTGATCCGGAGGTACCCGAATAAGGCAACTTTTTATACTGTCTATAAAATTAATAAATAGATAAGAGCAAACTTAGCGAACTGAAACATCTTAGTAGCTAAAGGAAAATAAAGCAAAAGCGATTTTCTTAGTAGCGGTGAGCGAAACGGAAACAGTCTAAACCACTTTAATAAATTTTAGTGGGGTTGAGGGACGATAATAACTATTAAAATTAAAGTTAGATGAAACAATTGGAAAATTGTACCGTAGATGGTGATAGTCCCGTAATTGAAAACTTATATTTTAGTAAATCGTATCCCAAGTAGCATGGGGCACGTGAAATCCCGTGTGAATCCGCGAGGACCACCTCGCAAGACTAAATATTACTGAATGACCGATAGTGAACAAGTACCGTGAGGGAAAGGTGAAAAGAACCCCGGGAGGGGAGTGAAATAGAACATGAAATTGTGAGCTTACAAGCAGCAGTAGGACGACTAAAAACGTTTGTCTGCGTGCATGTTGAAGAATGAGCCGGCGACTTATAGGTAATGGCAGGTTAAAATAATTAATATTGGAGCCATAGTGAAAGCGAGCTTTAAATGAGCATTTTGTCATTATTTATAGACCCGAACCCGAATGATCTAACCATGACCAGGGTGAAACTTAGGTAATACTAAGTGGAGGTCCGAACCGACTGATGTTGAAAAATCAGCGGACGAGTTGTGGTTAGGGGTGAAATGCCAATCGAATTCGGAGCTAGCTGGTTCTCCCCGAAATGCGTTTTGGCGCAGCGATTGATACTTTAGCTTAGGGGTAAAGCACTGTTTCGGTGCGGGCTGCGAAAGCGGTACCAAATCAAGGCAAACTCTGAATACTAAGTGTGTAGTCAATCAGTGAGACTATGGGGGATAAGCTCCATTGTCAAAAGGGAAACAGCCCAGATCACCATCTAAGGCCCCAAAGTAATTGCTAAGTGATAAAGGAAGTAAGAATACATAGACAACCAGGAGGTTTGCTTAGAAGCAGCAATCCTTTAAAGAGTGCGTAATAGCTCACTGGTTTAGTGATCTTGCGCCGAAAATGAATGGGACTAAGTAATTTGCCGAAGATGTGGGATGTGTTTACATCGGTAGGGGAGCGTTCTGTTATAGTATGAAGTATTAACGTAAGTGAATATGGACGAAGCAGAAGTGAGAATGTCGGCTTAAGTAGCGAAAACATTGGTGAGAATCCAATGCCCCGAAAACCTAAGGTTTCCTTTGGAAGGTTCGTCCGCGGAGGGTAAGTCAGGACCTAAGGCGAGGTTGAAAAGCGTAGTCGATGGATAACAGGTTAATATTCCTGTACTATTTATTATTAGTATTGAGTGACGGAGCAGGCTAAATCATCCGGATGTTGGTTANCCGGTTTAAACTGTTAAGGCTAAGATAAATGGAGAAAACATTTTGAGTTGAAACGTGAATACAAAATACTACGGTATTAAAGTGATTGATGTCATACTTCCAAGAAAAGCTCTAAATACTTTAAATAATAAATACCTGTACCTGAAACCGACACAGGTAGGTAAGTAAATTTTACTAAGGGGAGCGAGATAACTCTCTCTAAGGAACTCGGCAAAATAGCCCCGTAACTTCGGAAGAAGGGGTGCCCTTGTAGGGCTGCAATAAATAGACCCAAGCGACTGTTTATCAAAAACACAGGTCTCCGCGAAGTCGTAAGACAATGTATGGGGGCTGACGCCTGCCCAGTGCCGGAAGGTTAAAGAAGTTGGTTAGTTATAAAACAAAGCTAATAACTGAAGCCCCGGTGAACGGCGGCCGTAACTATAACGGTCCTAAGGTAGCGAAATTCCTTGTCGGGTAAGTTCCGACCCGCACGAAAGGCGTAACGATTTGGGTACTGTCTCAGAGAGAGACTCGGCGAAATAGAATTGTCTGTGAAGATGCGGACTACCTGCACCTGGACAGAAAGACCCTATGAAGCTTTACTGTAACTTGATATTGAGTTTGGATTTATTTTGCGCAGAATAGGTGGGAGACAAAGATATCATATTTGAGGATATGAAAGAGTCATCTGTGAGATACCACTCTAATTAAATTAAAATTCTAATCTCAATGCCGTTATCCGGCTGAGAAACAGTGTCAGGTGGGCAGTTTGACTGGGGCGGTCGCCTCCTAAAAAGTAACGGAGGCGTGCAAAGGTTTCTTCAGGCTGGTCGGAAATCAGTCGTAGAGTGTAAAGGCATAAAGGAGCTTGACTGTGAGACTTACAAGTCGAACAGAGACGAAAGTCGGCCTTAGTGATCCGACAGTACTGAGTGGAAAGGCTGTCGCTCAACGGATAAAAGTTACTCTAGGGATAACAGGCTGATCTCCCCCAAGAGTTCACATCGACGGGGAGGTTTGGCACCTCGATGTCGGCTCATCGCATCCTGGGGCGGTAGCACGTCCCAAGGGTTGGGCTGTTCGCCCATGAAAGCGGTACGCGAGCTGGGTTCAGAACGTCGTGAGACAGTTCGGTCCATATCCGGTGTAGGCGTTAGAATATTGAGAGGATTTCTTTTTAGTACGAGAGGACCGAAAGAAACATACCGCTGGTGTACCAGTTATTGTGCCAACAGTAGACGCTGGGTAGCTAAGTATGGCTTGGATAACCGCTGAAAGCATCTAAGTGGGAAGCCTACCTCAAGATGAATATTCTTTAAGATCACGGCTAGACGAGCCGTTTGATAGACATTAAGTATAAGTACAGTAATGTATTAAGCTGAAATGCACTAATAGATCAAAAACTTGATAAAATATAATTTACTATTACGATTATTTTGTAATATGTTTATTTAAACCTTGATATTAATAGCGCAGTAGACCCACTCCAAACCATTTCGAACTTGGCTGTTAAATGCTGCAGCGACGATGATACTTAAGAGGAAGCTCTTTGGGAAAGTAGTTCAATGTCAGGGTTATTTAATTTTATGATTTTTAAAATCTAACTAACAAAAATCTTATGATGTTTTTGGTAAATTAAAACAATATTAATTATTTTAATTTAAATTTTTCTAATACAATTTTATATACTTAATTTATTTCTTTTCTTTTTTCTTCGATACTTAATAATACGTTTTCCACTGACAGTTTTAGTTCTAGCTCTAAATCCTGATTTTCTTATTTGTTTAATTTTAGTGCCTTTGTTCATAATTTACTAAATAAAATTTTTTTATAAATATCATTATTATATCTTACAATTGTTTTTATTGTACAATGAAATACTTTAATTCGGGATAGCAGGATTTGAACCTGCGACATCCTGCTCCCAAAGCAGGCGCGCTACCAAACTGCGCTATATCCCGAAAATACTAAATTTAATTATATACAATAATTACTTATATGTCTATTTTATATAAAGATGGATTTATATTTATAAAGGATACCAAAACATTCCTTTTACTCCATCTGGATCGATAATGAAACCTAAATGTTTATAAAATTTTGTTACCTGTGGATCTGCAAATAATGTAATTGTACTAATATCAGAGTATCTTAAATATTTTATTATTTGGTTCATCAAAGCTTTTCCTAGCCCTTTGTTTTGAAAATTTGGATGAATTACAACATCCCATATAGTTGCATTGAAAGAATGATCAGATGTTGCTCTAGCAAAACCAATTAATTTTTTTTGGTTGTTTGAATAGTAAAATAAATGTGTAACTAAAAAGCTATTATTTATAGCTATTTTAACTTTTTTGATGGGTCTTCTTACCCATCCAACAGAATCACATAATTTTTCTAGGTCGTATAAATTTACGTGACTATTAATATTTAAATAGATTTTTATATCTTCACCATTATAATTAAAATTTTTAATTAATAAAATATTTTTTTTATTTATATGCTGTGATATATTATTGTATATTTTTTGTTTAAAGAAAGATCGCCAAAATGTCATAAATTTCAATTCTTAATTTTGTTTAATTTTTTGTTATATAGTTTTGTTTTTGTACCTATATTTTCAATAAATGTTACTATATAAGCAAAAATAAAATAAATAGTATAAAATAATATATAAATAGTTTTACTAAAATTTTTAGTAAATATTATAACTTTTTGTTACTTTACAAAATTTTTGTATTTTAAGGAAAATGAAGTGAAAAAAAAGATTTTATCTATATATGTTTTATTTTTAATTTTGGTTAATCCTATTACTGCCAATGCTGATGTTGCTGGTTTAATTCCATGTAAAGATTCCGCTCAGTTTAGTAAAAGATTAACAAATAGTGTTAAAAAGTTACAAACTCGTTTAGCAAAATATGATGAAGGTACTCCGCCTGCTTTAGCCATTAAAGAGCAAATTAAGAAAACTCAACTGCGCTTTAATAAGTATAGTAGTTCAGGAATTTTGTGTGGACCAGAAGGCTTGCCTCATTTAATAACAGATGGTAGATGGAATCATGCCGGAGAATTCATGTTGCCAGGTTTATTGTTTATTTATATTACTGGTTGGATTGGATGGGTTGGTAGAGGATATTTACAAGCAGTTTCAACAATGAATAAACCAACGGAGAAAGAAATAGTTATTGATATACCACTTGCAATTAAATTTTCGTTATCTGGATTTACGTGGCCTTTTGCTGCATTGCAAGAATTTACTAGTGGTAAATTATTGGCTTCCAGTGATGAGATTAGTGTATCTCCACGCTAAATTTATTTTTAATTAAAAAATAGGGTTATATTTATTTATATGGATAATAATTTTATAAAATATTTATCAACAGCTCCAGTAATTGGATTCTTGTGGATAATTTTTACAGCTGGATTTATTATAGAGATTAACAGATTTTTTCCTGATATTTTGTTTTTCTCTTTGTAGTTCATCATATTAATTAATTTATTTTACTGTATTTTTTATTTAATAATATATTATAAGTATGTTTTTCTAAAAAAATATTTATATATTTGTTAATATAAAAACAAAAAGTAAAAATCAAATATTTTATGAGTGTAGTTAGTCAAGTAATTATAAATGCAGATAATGAGCTAAGATATCCAAGTATAGCAGAATTAAGAAGCATTATAGATTATTTTAATACAAGTGAAGAAAGAATAAGAGTAAGTTGTATTTTGAGAGATAAAGAACAAAACATTATTCAAATTGCAAGTAAAGCTATTTTTAAAATTCATCCAGATTATATTGCTCCAGGTGGGAATGCTGAAGGAGTTCGTAAAAGATCATTATGTCTACGTGATTATGGTTGGTACCTAAGACTAGTAACTTACGGACTTTTAGCTGGCGATAAAGAGTCTATTGAAAAAATCGGTCTAATTGGTGTACGAGAAATGTATAATTCTTTAGGTGTACCAATTCTAGGAATGGTTGATTCTATAGAATGTTTAAAAAACGCTACTTTCGAGTTTTTAGAAGAAAAACAACGTGCTTTAGTTTCTCCTTACTTTGATTTTATTATACAAAATATGTCTTAATTTATTACTATAAATAGTTGCTTAGCAATGTTTGTAGTGTTATAATTATTGTAAGCTCGAAAACGATATAATATTTATAACTTATAATTTGTCAGAACTGAAAAGTAGCATCAATATAAGTTAAATGTAATGATATCTTTTCGGGTTTTTAATATATTAAATATAGATTAGTTTTATTTGTTTTTATTTTTATTTCAATTATAAAATAAAAGTATAACAATTTATCATTAACTAGTAGTATGAAATATTTCTATAATTAAATTTAATAGTAATATGAATTTATTAGCAATGCAAGGAACAAAAATTCTTGCAACAGGTTCTGCTGTTCCTGATTCTACTTTAAGTAACAATCAAATAAGTAAAATTGTTCAAACATCAGATGAATGGATAGTTACTCGTACAGGTATAAAAGAAAGAAGATTACTAATAGGAAATAATAAATCCGTAATAGATTTAGCAACTGAAGCTTCATTACAGGCTTTAAGTAAAATTTCTATGGATGCTCTAGAAATTGATTTAATTATTTTAGCAACTTCAAGTCCAAATGATCTTTTTGGTAGTGCAAGTCAAGTACAGGCAAAACTTAAAGCATTGAATGCGGTTGCATTTGATTTAACCGCTGCTTGTTCTGGTTTTGTTTTAAGTATCGTTACAGCAAGCCAATTTTTACAAAACGGTAGTTATAAAACAATTTTAGTAATTGGTGCAGACGTATTATCTAAATGGATTAATTGGTCTGATCGTGGAAGTTGTATTTTGTTTGGTGACGGTGCCGGAGCTATAATTTTGCAGTCATGTTCAATAAAAGATAACCAAATTTTAGGTTTTCAGTTAAATACAAATGGTAAGTATCATGAACACTTGTCTTTATCTTACAAAGAATATAAAAATCCACATCCTTTGTTAAATCTTTATCAAGGTTATTTTGATAGTATTACTATGAATGGTAAAGAGATTTATAAATTTGCTGTATCTCAAGTTCCTTTAAGTATATTAAAGTGTTTAGATTCATTAAATATCACTGTTGATGAAATTGATTGGTTGTTATTGCATCAAGCTAATAAAAGAATATTAACAGCAGTTGCAGAAAAATTATCTGTAAGTACTGATAAAATTCTTATGAATCTAAATAAATATGGTAATACTTCTGCGGCTTCTATACCATTAGTTTTAGATGAATCGGTTACATATGGAAAAATATCTAAAAATGATATTATTGTAATCTCTGGTTTTGGCGCAGGTTTAACCTGGGGGACTGTAGTTATTAAGTGGAAATATTGATGAAAATACAAAATTATTTATAATATAAATTAATATATTATTATAATAATAATGTATATTGTTTAATTGTATAATTATATTAGTCAATCTTTATTTTTTATTTACATAAGGAATATAATAATGACTTCGTCATTATCTGGTTTTTTTTCTAGTTTGGTATTAGGTACAATGATTGTCGTTATTCCTATTACTTTAGCTCTTTTGTTTGTTAGTCAAAAAGATAAAACAATAAGAAGCTAATATTATATGTATATTTAAGATAACAGATAATAAATAATTTTTATGTATCTGTTATCTTTCTTAGTTTATATTAATAATTTTATAAAAAAGTATGTCTTTATCAGAATGGTTAGTTCAAAAACGCAATATCTCCTTAAAAAAATATGTAAGTAGTAGTAATATTAGTAAACGTGAATTATACGAAAATTTATGGATAAAATGTAATGAATGTAATTTTTTAATGTATTTCAAGACTTTAAATCAAAATTATAAAGTTTGTCCTAAGTGTTACTATCATTTCCCTACTTCTAGTCATGATAGAATTCAACAAATATTTGATAGTGATACTTGGTATTCTTTAAATACTAGCTTATCTTCTGTGGATCCATTAGGTTTTTGTGATAAAAAGTTATATCGAAAGAGACTGAGTGATATGAAGGTAAAAACAGGTTTATTAGATGCAGTACAAACTGGTATTGCGTCTATAAATGGTATCTCTGTTGCTTGTGGTATAATGGATTTTCGTTTTATGGGAGGTAGTATGGGGTCTGTTGTTGGAGAAAAGTTGACTAGATTAGTTGAATATTCTACTCGTCTAAAGTTACCGTTAATTATTTTGTGTGCTTCCGGTGGAGCAAGAATGCAAGAAGGCATGTTAAGTTTAATGCAAATGGCAAAAGTTTCTTCTGCTCTTTACAAGCATAGTGAGGCAGGTTTAGTTTATTTTAGTATTTTAACTTCACCTACAACAGGTGGTGTCACAGCTAGTTTTGCCATGTTGGGCGATATTATAATTGCAGAACCTAAAGCTTTAATTGCATTTGCAGGAAGGAGAGTTATCGAGCAAACAATAAAAGAAGATTTGCCTGATAATTTTCAAACTTCAGAATATTTATTTAAGCACGGATTTATTGATTTAATTGTTTGTAGAACTGAATTACGAAGTAAATTATATCATTTGTTATTATTGTATATTTAGTTAAATAGTAATATATTATTAATATAATAATACTATCCAATATTATATATTATATATTAAGAAAATTGTAATAAAGATATTTGTTATAAAAGTAATATTACAATAAATAATTAGAGTAAATAAATATTTTACTTTTGTGTTATAAGCTGAAATTAAATAAACATAGTTGTTTAGTTTTAGTTAAAAAATTTTATAATTTACTATTAGTATAGGTTAACTATTTTATGTTTAAAAAGAACATTTTATTATTATTTGTAAACTTATTATTGTGTATTTATTTGTTTGTATTGCCGGTATTTGCAGTAGAATTGAGTGAGCCTAATAATGTTATACAATTAAATGAATCAGGTGAAACTACTTCAGTTAAATCTGAAACTCTAAAAAGAGGTAAAATATTATTTAATGCAAAATGTGCTCAATGTCACAATGGTGGTATCACTAAAAATAACCCTAATATAGGATTAGATTCAGAAGCTTTGAGATTGGCTACTCCATCCAGAGATAATCTTATTAATCTTGTTGATTATATAAAAAATCCAAAAAGTTATGATGGTGTAAATTCTATTAGTGAAACTCATCCGAGCGTAAATAATGCGGATATTTTTATCAAAATGAAGAATTTAACAGATAATGATTTAGAAGCTATAGCGGGTTATATTTTAGTCCAAGCTACTGGCTTAGATAACAAGTGGGGAGCAGGTAAAATTTATTACTAAGTATGCGAATTATATATAAATTCGTAATTTAATTGTATAATAAAAGAGTTTTTATATTTAAATTTTTATTTAAGGATTTTATTTTATGATATATTTATTAAGGTTTTGGGGATTATGTTATCTATTTTTATTATTTAATGTAAAATTTAGTTTTGCTCAAGATATAGAAGCTGGTCAACAAATTTTTTCTCAAAATTGTACTGCATGTCATTCAGGAGGTTTAAATGTAATTTCTCCTGAAAAAACGCTGCAGAAAGAAACATTAGAGAAATACGAAATGAATAATGTAGAAGCTATTACTAACCAAGTTACGAATGGAAAAAATGCTATGCCAGCTTTTGGTGGTCGTTTATCTGATGATGATATTAACAATGTTGCTAACTATGTACTAAATCAGTCTGAGGTAGGTTGGTAGTTTTAAACTGCTATATAATGTTCTAGCATTAATATATGATTAATTTTTATTATAGATAATTTATATAATTATCTATATTTTATTTTTATTTTTTTTAGATATATATAAAATAATTTTATTTTCTAAAAACTTATGATTGAAGATTCTTTTTACTCTGTATCTCTATGCCTTAGTGATGGTAAAGTATACAAAGGTTGGTCATTTCTATCAAATTGTACGTCTTTTGGGGAATTAGTATTTAATACTGGTATGACAGGTTACCAAGAAATTATGACAGATCCTAGTTACGCAGGTCAAATAGTAGTGTTTACTTATCCTGAATTAGGAAATACTGGTTTAAACATAGAAGATAGTGAGTCAAGCTTAATTCATATAAAAGGTATTGTTGCGAAAAGTTGTTGCTTGTATCCTAGTAGTTGGAGAAATAAAATTTCTTTAAAAGATTTTATTATCAACAAAAGGATTCCGCATATTTTTGGTATAGATACTAGAGCTTTGACTTATTATTTACGTACTAAAGGTGTAATGTCTGCACACATCACTTATCAAAGCATTAGCCAATTAACTTCTTTATTATCTCATGATTTATTGAATTTAGATTTGGTAAAACGTGTAATAAAACCAAAGAGCTATTTTTTGGCAACGTCTAGCCAAAAGATAAGCTTATACGATTATTTAAATATTAATCAAGCTAAATATTATAATAAAAAATTTAAGCCCGTTACTATTATAGTGATAGATTTTGGAGTAAAAAGTAATATCATTTCTAGACTAATGTCTTATAATTGTAATGTTTATGTTTTACCTGCTACAACTAACTATGAGTCGCTTTTAATTTATAAGCCAGATGGTATTGTTTTATCTAATGGGCCAGGAAATCCATCCCTAATTAATTATGCTGTTGAAACGATAAAAAAATTAATCAATTTTTCGCATGTCCCCTTATTTGGTATTTGTATGGGGCATCAACTTTTAAATTTAGCACTAGGAGGTTCTACTTTTAAATTGAAGTTTGGCCATAGAGGATTAAATCATCCTTCTGGTATTAATCAGTTCTCTGAAATCACAAGTCAAAACCATGGTTTTGCGGTTGAGTTAAATAATAAAAATGTTAAATGCCTTAATGTTACTTATTTTAATTTAAATGATTTTACAATTGGTGGTGTTATCCATAATTGTAAACCAATTTTTTCAGTTCAACATCATCCAGAAGCTAGTCCAGGACCTCATGATTCAGATTATTTATTTGAGTTTTTTGTTCAATTAGTAAGAATGATAAAAAGATAAAAATATTTAATCAATAATATTGTATCCATACGTGATGTTGAAGCAAAGATAAAAATACTTGATTTCCTCTTATTTGGTTAAATAGTGGTAAATGTCCTTTCGGAGCATTTCTATTCCAAACAAACTCATCTGGATATCTTTTCATTATGCTTTTGTTGTTCCAGTTTATTTTTTCTAAAAAAAGGTTCCAGTTTTTATTACATGATAACCATATATTCCTTTGTATGGAAAAACCAAATTTATTATCAGAATATACTTTCCATAATAAATCTATTAAAAATAAGTCGTATGCAGGAATTAAATATATATCTGTAAAATAAAGCCATTTTCTTTTGGTATTAGTATTTTGTTGTACTAATTGAATTAAATATGTTTGTGTTATCTTGTCCGCCTCCTTAAATTTTTGCTCTTTTAGCATATTATTTAGTTCTTTATATGCAGTATCAAGATAGCAACGGAAGCTAATAATACCGTTAGGAAAAATTTTGTCTAATTTAGTCCTCATATTTTTTATTTCTTTTAATTTATTAAATATATAACGTTCTGTTGTACCAACTGGATTGGATGTATCCATTAATTTTATAATTAAGAAATTTAATAAGTGTTCTTGAAGTTCTAAATTATCATTTGTTATAGAATTAATATGCTGTATCGATGTAATAGAGATATCTTTTTCGTCGATAAAAAAATTTGATTTTATTTTATCACTAAATTGGTTATTTATTTTTTTCATTTTGTTTATTGTTACTTTATATATATATTACAAATATTATCGTTTATTATAATTTTTGTACAGAAAATAATATAGCTTTAATAATAAGAATAAAAAAGTTACTGAATAAGTTTATAAAAGTGTAAGTTATATATTTTATTACAGTTATTAAAAACTTTTCTATTTTTGGTATACATAAATCTTTGAGTTCTAGTACAAATAAAAAAAACATTTGTATGTTTGATAGCTTTTTTAGATCGCTTAATCTCGATGTATATATATACTTATTTTCTATACCTTTGAGGGTAAAAATTAGTACTTGGTAGTAAGCACTATATATTAATTTAGGTTGATATAAATATATGTATATATAGTTTTGCCAGTTTAAGTTATTGAAAAATAATGCTATAGATCTAGTAGATAAATAAGAAGAATTACATATTGTATTCAATTTTAAAAAGTAAATCATATCAGATAAGCAAGAAAAATTTTTAGTTAGATTATGTATAACACAATTACCTACTTGAATAATAAAATTTTCAAATAATATTTGAACATGTTTTTGTGGTGTATATAATTTGTTAAAAAGAAATGTTTTGTTACCGATATAAGAACAACCAAAAGTTAAATATATTAATAAGTTTTCGATGTGCATGTAGTCTTCTAATTCGATTATTTTAATATATTCTGATTTTAATTTTAAGTGTCTTGAATGATTAAAATTTAGTTTCCCTATTAAGTAGTTTCTATACTTTGTTTGAAATGTTATTGTAAATTGCTTTGAAACAGTGTAAACAAAATCATATAAAATTCTATATTTTAATTGTTTTATATTTTTTGGAGTAATATTTAATTCGATTATATCTAAAATTAATTTTTCTAATTCTTTTAATATAATGAGAAACAGTTGCTGTTTATGTAAATGGTTCATCATATCAGTATATAAGTAAAACTTCGTTTTATTCGATAAGTTATTTTTTATTTTGATCTTAGTTTTATAAAATAATTCTATAACTGCATTATTTAATTTTAAGCTTTGTTTATTGGGCCAGTATTTGAACATGTTTTAATTAATAAGTTTCTAGTATAAAAAAATAATTAATTTAGCTTTTGTTATATAATAAAATATAATTATTAATTTTAATAATATTGAATCTTATTTTTATGTTTGATTATCATTTTATTTTAGCTAGTCAAAATTTTCTACTAAATGAAGAGCCTTTAGAGGAAGTTTTAAGAGAAAGAGCTGCATATTATCAAAGAATGAATAAAAAAATTGATTTTTGGCTTATTTTAAATCCGCAGTTTATTGATACCTCTAAATTGAATATAAAAAAATTAAGTGTAAAAAATTCATATGCTGCTGTAGTTTCTTTAGATAGATATTTTATTCAGTGGCTAAAACTTCGAATAGGTTTTGTTATTACCGGTGAATTTTCATCTCCGTCAATTTTTTTACCAAGCTCTTGATAAATGAATATATCTTATTTTAATCAAAGAAAATTTTTTCTTGATTAGGTGTTACAAATAATGTTAGAATTTCTTTACTGAAGGTTTCTGCCGCTTTAGATTTATAACGATTTGGGTTAATTATAATAGATAACATTCTTTTAATTGTTACATTTTTTATTTTTGCCCAATGTACTATGCCTAGCTCCAGTTCTTTTGCTATAGCAGAAACTGATACAAACGCAGCTCCTAGCCCTGATTGTACAGCATTTTTTATTGCTTCTATAGAATTAAGTTCCATCTCAATCTTAAATCTGCTGCTATCTATGTCATGTTGGTGTAAAACTTTATCAATAACTTTTCTAATTGTTGATTGAGTATCAAGTGCAATAAATCGTAGCTTATATAAATCTTCTTTTTGTATATCTGAGACTTTTGAAAAAGTATGAGAAACTGGTAATATTAAAGCAAGTTCATCTTCTGCATAAGAGGTAACTTGTAGTATATCTTTTAGTTCGTACGGTACTTCTCCTCCGATAACTGCTAGATCAACTTGTCCATTAGCGACGCTCCATGATATTAATCGTGTAGAATGTACTTGTAATTGAACATTTACTTGGGGGTATCTTTGTCTAAATAAACCAATTAATCTTGGCATTAAATATGTTCCAGTTGTCTGACTAGCACCAATGATAAGCGAACCTCCCTGCAAATTTTGTATATCTTCTAGTGCCCGACATGTTTCTTCACATAGTGCTAAAACTCTACCTCCATATCTAAGTAGTAAGTTCCCTGCTTCTGTTAAAGTCGCTTTTTTATTACCTCTCTCAAAAAGAGGTATATTTAGTTGTTTTTCTAAGTTTTGTATTTGTAAGCTTATTGCTGGTTGAGATACATATAAGCTATCAGCGGCTTTTTTAAAACTACCTTCTTTAAGAATAGCTTTTAAAATACGTAATTGATCCAGTGTAAAAGGTAAATCTCTCATATTTTTTATATAAAAGTAGCAAAGAAAAAGAAGTAATATTTAATATCCGATATTATTTTTCTTTTAATATATTATCATTACAGTATGATAATTATAATATTTAATATTAATAAAATTAATATTATAATATTAATTAATTGTTAATAATAAGAAAGGAATTTTATTATGGATATGAGATTAATTATTGTATTTTTACCACTTCTTGCTGCTGGTTCTTGGGCTATTTATAATATAGGAAGAATGGCATTACAGCAATTTCGTAGTATGTAAAGTTTCAATTAATATATTGAATAACTAAAAAACTAAAACTAAAGAAAGATATTTTTATAAAAAATATCTTTCTTAGTTGATTTTAAGCAAAAAATTATTAGTTTATACTGTTTTGTTTAAAGCTGGTATTTTATTAAATTGTTTTAATGCTTTTATTTTTTGCTTATTTTTTATAAAATAAATAATATTATAACATTAATAAATAGAAAAATTAAATAGTATGGCTGTTCCTAAAAAACGTACTTCTAAATCTAAATCTAAAAAAGCAATATGGAAAAGAAAAGCATTAGCTAATAGTCAAAAATCTTTATCTTTGGCTAAATCTTTACTTACAAACAAAAATAATAGTTTTATTTATTTGAATAGAGATTCTCTTTTTTCGGAAGAAGATTAAATACTAGAAATTAAGATGTTTTAATATTTTCTTAAGCGGTCTATAATAGTAGGGTTTTATTATTCATATCTAAAAATGAAATCATATTGTTTTAATAGTAATATTAAAATCATTACCTATCGTGATAATAATTTAATGATACAATTCTCAATTTCTAAAAATGTTTTATTATTTAATTGTTGCGAAAGTTGTCAATACCTAATTGTTAGTAATAAATACAAAATAAATAACATCTCTAAAATTATTTTGGTAAATATGCATGTTAAGAATTTATCTGGTTTAGTAGGTTTTTTATCAAGTCTTAATTTGATAGGCCGTATCAAATCTTTACATATTTATGGTCCTAGTGATTTAGTATATTATTTAGAATTAAATAAAAAATATTCCCATACCAATTTTAATTATAATATTTATGTTCATGTTTTGACTTCTGGGTTAATTATTAACGATTTTAATTATAAAATTTATAGCATTATTAGTAATCGTCAATATAATTTCTTAGTTGTAGAACAAGAAAAAGTAGGAACTTTTTTAGTTAGCAAAGCTCAGTCTAATGGATTAGTTCCTAATTCTTTATATGGCAAATTGAAAAAAGGATTAATTTTTATGTTGCCAGATGGATACTTGTTGGATGGAAATTGTTTTACGTTAATTACTTCCCAGGGTTGTCAAATACCTTATGTTCTGGATGAATATTGTCGAAGAAATGGTGTAGAAGTTTTTATGAAATTAAAAACTATATTTTTTTAGATAAAAACATTTACCATCCTACTATTATATTTTATACTTTAATTATGTGTCAAAAATATTATTAAAATTATATATTGTCAATTTATGAATTATGCAATTGTTGAAGTGGGTGGTAAACAAATATGGATAGAAGTAGGAAAATTTTATGATTTAAATTATATACAAGGAAATCCTGGTGATGTCGTTGAATTAAATAGAATACTTTTTATGTGTAAAGATAATTCCTTTAAAATTGGAACTCCTTTTCTACAATCAAATTTGGTAAAAGCAAAAATTTTGAAGCATTTTAGAGGTAGAAAGTTGAATATTTTTAAAATTAAGTCTAAGAAAAATTTTAGATGTAAAAAAGGACATCGCCAAAAATTAACAAGACTTCTAGTTCAAACTATTGTATAAATAAATATAAATATTTATTTGTAATTTTTTAATTTATTTTAAGGTATTTAAAGTGGCTCATAAAAAAGGTAGTGGTAGTACAAAAAATGGTAGAGATTCCAATTCTAAAAGGTTGGGAATTAAAAAATATGGTGGTGAAAAAGTTTTTCCTGGAAATATTATTGTAAGGCAAAAAGGAAATAAATTTAAATTAGGTAACAATGTTGGTCAAGGTAAAGATTATACAATATTTGCTCTTATTGGTGGTATTGTTAAGTTTGAAAAAATTAATAATACTAAAAGAAAAATAAGCGTATATTCTAGTATCTAGTTTTAATATAATATATATTATTCTTTAATAAGATAAATTTTACTTATTTTGATAATGGTAAAAAAAATTATAATTTCTTATTTTAATAATATAGCAGCAGTTTTAAGTAATAATAAAATAGAAGAAGTTATTGTAGTTAATCAAACTTATCAAGTAAATGATATTTATGTTGGTATAGTACAAAAAATTTTTTCGAGTATTAATGCTGCTTTTGTTAAGTTAAGTAGATATGGTAGAAGTGGCTTTATACATATTAATGATATCAAGCCTTTAAAACGTGGTAAATATATTTATCGTATTAATGATGTATTAACAGTTAATCAGTTAATACTAGTGCAAGTAATAAAAGAGCCAACTTACAATAAAGGACCTAGATTAACAGCTAATATTCATCTGCACGGTAAATATTTAATTTTAATGCCTTTTAGTAATACAATATCTGTCTCTTATAAAATTTACGATGAAAATGAAAGAATATATTTATATTCTTTGGCTCTTTTAATAAAGCCACAAATGATGGGTTTGTTAATAAAATCTTCTGCTCAGGGAGTAAATGATAAATCTATAGTTCAAGATTTAGACACATTAAAAAAACAATGGTCTTTTATCGAAAGAACAGCTATTGTCATGAATTCTTTTTATTTAATTTATAAAGACGAAGATTTAATAAAGAAAATTATTAGAGACTTTTATGATTCTAGTATAAATAAAATTATTATAGATTCAGGAAATGGTTTAAGAAAATTATATTATTATTTAAACAAATATAGTATACTTACTTCTAGAATTAATACTAAATTACAATTTTATAACAGGTCGACATGTATCCTTGATCGATTCAATATTAAGAAAAGTATTAAAAAAGCCTTAAGATCTAAAGTAAAACTATTTTCAGGTGGATATATTGTTATAGAAAATTATGAAGCATTAACAATAATTGACGTTAATTCTGGTTCCTTTAATAAGTCTTATAATTCAAAAGAAACAATTCTTAGAACTAATTTCTATGCAGCGATAGAAATAGCTTATCAATTAAAAATAAGAAATATTAATGGTGTTATTATTATAGACTTTATTGATATGTATTCTAAAAAAGATCAATTACAATTGTTAGAACATTTTAATCGTCTATTGAAATACGACAATGCAAAGCCTCAAATTGTACAATTGTCTGAATTGGGTTTAGTAGAACTAACGCGTAGAAGAAAAGGACAAAGTTTACAGGAACTTTTTAATAGTGTTAGTGATAGATCTATTAAATTATATGAAAATAATCAGTTAAATTATGCTAATTTTCTTGGCACTTTGGACAATGATTTAGAAAAGCAGTTGATAGTAAATAAGAATATCCGTTTTTTATTTTTTAATAAGAAATTTAAAAAAAATGTTATTTTACAAAAAAAAGTATTTTATTTGAATAACAGTTTATATTGTAAATATTTTAAATCTTTAGATAGACAATATCCAGTTTGTTTTTTTTATCCGAAAGCTAACTACATTGTTCCGTTAATATTTTATGCAGAGTTAATTAATTTCTATTGTATTTCAAAATTTTAAAATAAAAAGCTGCAAATACTTTAGTTTGCAGCTTTTTATTTATTTTTGACTATTTTTGATGCTTAAATCTTTTTAATTAAGCCTATTTTAGCCATTAATTGATGGTGCAATTAAAGCTAATGGTAGAGAATCTTGAGAAGCTAAATCTAGAGGGAAGTTATGTGCATTACGCTCATGCATTACTTCCATACCTAGGTTAGCTCTATTTAAAATATCTGCCCAAGTATTAATTACACGACCTTGGCTATCAACAACTGATTGATTGAAATTGAAGCCATTTAAGTTGAAAGCCATTGTACTTACAGACATAGCTGTAAACCAGATACCTACTACTGGCCATAGACCTAAGAAAAAGTGTAACGAACGAGAGTTATTGAAACTTGCATATTGGAAAATTAAGCGACCGAAGTAGCCGTGAGCTGCAACGATGTTATAAGTTTCTTCTTCTTGACCGAATTTATATCCATTGTTAGCTGATTCACTTTCAGTTGTTTCACGAATTAAACTAGAAGTTACTAGAGATCCGTGCATAGCACTAAATAGAGATCCGCCAAAAACACCTGCAACACCTAGTTGGTGAAACGGATGCATTAAAATATTATGTTCAGCCTGGAATACAAGCATAAAGTTAAATGTACCAGAGATACCAAGAGGCATACCATCAGAGAAGCTTCCTTGACCGATTGGATAAACAAGGAATACTGCTGCTGCTGCTGCTACAGGAGCTGTAAAAGCAACTGAGATCCAAGGACGCATACCAAGTCTGTAGCTTAGTTCCCACTCACGTCCAATATAGCAGCATACACCTAGAATAAAATGAAGAACGATTAATTGGTAAGGTCCACCATTATATAACCATTCATCTAAAGATGCAGCTTCCCAAATGGGATAGAAGTGAATTCCGATAGCTGCAGAGCTAGGAATGATAGCGCCAGAAATGATATTGTTACCGTAAAGTAAAGATCCTGCAACGGGTTCACGGATACCATCAATATCTACAGGCGGTGCAGCAACGAATGCAATGATGAATACAGATGTAGCAGTTAATAGTGTTGGAATCATTAATACACCAAACCAACCAATATAAAGTCGATTTTCTGTACTAGTAATCCAAGTACAAAAACGTTCCCACAGGCTTGCGCTTTCGCGTCTTTCTAAAGTAGCAGTCATAATAATTTTTTTCTTATTTTTTAGGATTTTATAGGTACTTCCCAAGTTAATTTACTTGTTAAGGTTATTATTACAATAACTATACATTAATGTAAAGTATTTTAGCATGATTTATGAAATAAGTTCAGTAAGTTTATTTTATATGTTATATTTTTGTAAGAATTTTATGCGGACGGAGAGATTTGAACTCTCACGAGATATACTCATTAGAACCTAAATCTAACGTGTCTGCCAATTTCACCACGTCCGCTTATGCAAAATTAACCTTAATAAGTTGTATTATACTATATTTTAATTGTAAGCACAAGTGTTTGCTGAATACTTATATTTTTGTTATTATTAGATAAACACTTTCCTTAGTAGCTCAGTGGTAGAGCGGTCGGCTGTTAACCGATTGGTCGTAGGTTCAAGTCCTACCTAAGGAGTTATTTCCATTTTTGTTTTATAATATTATAATATTGATTTACAATTTTATGGATATGTTATCACAGTTTTCTTTCCTGTATTATTTTGAAATATTTGTATATAATTTACAGCATAAAATAGCTTTTTTGTTAGTGGAAAAAGTAAATTCTTTTCAATTAAATATCTTTTTAGTGTTTTTTTTAGCAGGTATTGTAACTATATTAAATCCATGTTTTATTTCTATAATTCCGTTAAGTATTTCCTATATTAGTAGTTATAGAGAAAAGATTTATAAAGTTACTTTTGTTTTAGGTTTAGTTACAAGTATATTTGTAGTTATTTCAATAACTAATTTTTTTAGTTATAATTACTTTCTTTATTTTACAGGTATACCTTTATTATCCTTAATAATTTTAATTATTTTATCTTTAAATTTATTACAAATATTCAACTTTCCTTATTATTTAAAGATTTTTAATATAAATACGAGTTGGATTTTTTCTAAAAGTATAATAGCGCAATGCTATTTTATTGGTTTTGTTGTAGGTTTTACTACTGTTCCTTGTAGTAGCCCTATTTTTACAATTATTCATTTTTGGCTATATAGTTCATATAAAATATTTTTTTTGGTAATTTATTTAATAGCTTATTTCTTAGGTTGTGTATTGCCCCTGCTATTGATATTTTATATTTTTATTAATTATTTCCAAGTTTATGCAATAGCTGCGATTTCTAATATAATTACTCCTTTAATGGGTTTTTTGACTTTATTTTTTTCTCTATTTTTTCTTTTAGAAAAAGTTATATTATAATTAATTATTATCCGATTTATATTAGTATAATTTATAGTATTAAAATTAATACTTAAATGAAAAAATTAATTTATGAAATACCGTAATATCGTTTGGCTTTTTTTAAAAAAAATATCAAGCTTAAATTTTTCTATTTTATTATTATCGCTAATATCTTTATTTATTATGATAGGTTCAATTATAGAGCAAAACCAAAACTTTTCTTATTATCAAACTTATTATCCTATAAATGACGAAAGAATTTTTTATATTAATTGGCAATTAATATTATTTTTTGGTTTAGATCATTTGTATCAAACTTGGTGGTTTATTTTATTATTAATGATTTTTGCGTCTAGTTTGTTAATTTGTACTTTTTCTACGCAATTACCTAGTTTGCAAAATTCTCGACGTTGGAAATTCTTTAATAGTATTTCGAATCAAACTAATCATCAAACTGAATTAAAAAAATCTGAAAATAACTTAAAAAATTCTTCAATTAATGCTATTCACGTATTGAATTACCATGGTTTTTATGTATTTCATAAAAAAGAGTATCTTTATGCTTATAAAGGATTGTTAGGCCGCTTAGCTCCTATTTTTGTTCATTTTAGTATAATTTTTATTTTGTTAGGTTCTATTTTTAGTGTATTATGGGGTTATACTGCTCAAGAGATAATTCCAACTGGCGAGATATTTCATATTAAAAATCTCGTTAATTCTGGTATTTATAGTAAGTTGAAGACTCATTTTACTTATAAGATAGATGATTTTTACTTAGAATATAATTCAGATGATTCAATTAAGCAATTTTTTTCAGTTTTATCAATTATAGATAACCAAAATCAATTAATAACGAGTAAAAAAATATTTGTTAATTCTCCTTTAAAATTTCGTAGATTGACATTTTATCAAACGGACTGGAATGTAAACTCAATTAGATTGCAAGTTGGCCTTAGGAATAATCCACTTTTGCAGCAAAAATTGTTAAAAATTAATCTAAATAATAAAGTTTGTTGGTTTTGTAAAATACCGATAGAGAATAATAAGCAAATATATTTAATTCTATTTAATATTGATAATAAAATTTTTATATCAGACGGGAGTGGATTTATACTTGATAGTATTTCCAAAAATCAAATTTTTTATATTAATAATGTTCCAATATTAGTAAAAGAAGTAATATTAGATACAGGTTTACAAATTAAAACAGATTTAGGTATTGAAATAGTTTATTTGGGGTTTTTAGTTTTAATGTTAACGACGTTAATGAGTTATATTTCCTATTCTCAAGTTTGGATATACATTAAAAATAATTTTTTTAATATATCTGGTTCAACAAATAGAGCTATTTTATTTTTTGAAGAGGATATTGCTAAGATAAATTTTTTTTACAGCTATTATACTTTTTCCACTGATCAAAAAATTTCTAATTAATCACTTTAAAAAAATAAAAAATTCCGAATAATTGTTTTACCACTACATGTCCAGAGACTTTCTGGGTGAAACTGAATTCCGCATAGTTTTGGATATATTTTATGTTGACATCCCATAATAGTACCATCTTTCGTCCAAGCTATAATTTTTAAGTTTTCTGGTAAATTTTTTTCGTCTATTATTAAGCTATGATATCTAGCTGCTAAAAAAGGGTTTGGGATTTCTTGAAATAAAGTATGTTTGTTATGAAAAATTTCACTCGTTTTACCATGTATAGGTAATACTAGTTGTTTAATTTTAGCTCCATATACGTAACCAATACTTTGATGGCCTAGACATACCCCTAAAATAGGTATTTTATGGGCGTAATTAGTAAGTATTTCTAAGCAGACACCTGAATGTTGTGGGTTACCTGGGCCTGGTGATAAAATTATATGACTTGGATTTATATTTCTAATTTTATTTACGGAAATTTCATCATTTCTAATAGTTCGAATTTTTAACTTCAATTCTCCAGCACACTGAACTAAATTATGTGTGAAGCTATCGTAATTGTCTATTATAAGTATCATAAAAGATGATGCAGTTTAATTATTTTATAATTCCTTGAATTGGAGAGCTTGGTCTACCATGTGAAATTTGTTGCATTCTACCAGCTAAATAGCAATTTCTTCCGGCTTCAACACTTAATTTCATTGCAAGTGACATTAATCTTGGATTACGTGATTTTGCAATTGCAGTATTAAGCAAAATAGCGGATGCACCTAATTCCATAGCTTTATTTGCTTCACTAGTTGTACCTATACCAGCATCAACTATAACAGGTATTTTTGAGTTGTTAATTATTATTTGAATATTATGTAAGTTTTTTAGTCCTTGTCCAGAGCCAATTGGTGAACCTAGTGGCATAATTGTAGCGCATCCTATTTCTTCTAGTTGCTTAGCTAGTATTGGATCTGCATTTATGTAAGGTAAAACTGTAAAATTTTTATTAACTAAGTATTCTGCTGCTTTTAAAGTACCAATTGGATCTGGTAGTAAATTGTAAGGATCTGATATTACTTCTAATTTAATAAATCGGTTATTATTTTGTCCTAACTTTTTATTTATTTCTTCGCTTATTGCAGCAATTCTAATGGCTTCTTCAGCTGTTTCACAGCCGGCTGTGTTAGGCAGTAACCATAAGTTTTTCCAGTTTATTCCATCAATTAAATTACTTTTTCCTTTTTCTTTTGTATATTGTGCTCTACGGATAGCAACTGTTACTATAGAAGCCTCGCTTATATTAATACTTTCCTGTGCTTCTTTCAAATTTTTATATTTGCCTGTACCTAACATAAGACGTGAATTAAAGGTATTATTGCCAATGATTAAAGGATCATGCTTTTTTGAGTAATATTGTAATTTTTCTAATATTTGAATAGATTTTGAAGTCATTGCTGGTATTGATATATACTTAATATTTTGTATAATTGTGTTTATATTGCTTTTTAATAACCCATTATGGTTTTATTTTAGGATATTTTTATCATGTTTAATTATATACCGTCCTGGATAATTAGTTTAATATTTATATTAATACTTGGAATAATATTTTATCAAGTTTATTTTAATATTATAAATTCATATTCTTATAGTAAAAATAATATTACAATTGTTGATAAAATGGGTTCAGTATTACCTTATGGTTTACCTTTGTTAGAAGGTTTACAAAACTTTGGTCAACAAATACTTCCAGATTATCCTTTTAGTTTAATGAGTGTATACAAGCAGACACTAATGCCATTAGTGATTTTTTACGTAACTCATCCAGCTTTAGCTTTTGTTGTTTTTTTTGTGCTTTACTATTTGTTTGTACGCACTAAAAGCCCTATTCCAAATAGACCTTTCATACGCTTTAACGTTTTGCAATCTATTCTCTTGTTTTTAATTAATTCTCTATTAGGGGCTACCTTCCGGGCCCTACCTATAGAATTTAGGGTTAGTATCTATGGGCTTATGTTATGCAATACTTTGTTTTGGTTTGTTTTATCAACTATTATATATTCTATTTTTAAGTGTATACAAGGTAGATATGCGAAAATACCTGTCATTTCTCAAGCTGTTAGAATACAGATTGATAGTTAATTACATTAAATGTAATATATATTTATGCTTCTTAAATTTTTAATTCATAGGATAATTGATGTTTTTAAGTGATTATGAAACAATTTATATTTTAAAGCCAGATGCAACTGAACAAATTAATTTATCAATAGTAAATTATTATAAAAAGTTTATAAAAATAAAAGGGGGAAAAAATATTGTAGTACAGCATAGAGGTAGGCGTCATTTAAGTTATAATATTAAACACTATTATGACGGAATTTATATTCAAATGAACTATCAGGCAAATGGAGAATTGATTAAATTATTAGAGAAATCTATGCGTTTTAATCTTAATATTATAAGATGTTTAACAACAAAATACAATTCGTTGAATAGTATTAATCTTGAAAGTTAATATATGTATTTTTATTTTGCGTAATATTAAATTATTTTTTTTCACTTTTAAGATTAGGTTATATTAATTGTATGAAAATTAATTCATTTATGATTATTAAGGATATTTATGATTAACGATAGTCAAATATTTATTGCATTATTATTTGCTTTAGTATCTGCTATTTTAGCAATAAGATTAGGAATTGATTTATATCAATAAACTATTTTTAATCTATGATGTGTTACTTAAAATTTTAAGTAACTTTTTTATATTAAGTTCAATTTATCTAGGAATAGAAGATTAATTTATTTTATATTAAGTATATAAATAGTTAGTATTAATATAAATAAAAAAATATAGTGACCGATATCCAAAACCAAACTAGACCTGTCTTTCCTTTTACGGCTATTATTGGACAGGAAGAGATGAAGTTAGCTTTGATATTAAATGTTATTGATCCCAAAATAGGTGGCGTAATGATTATGGGAGATCGTGGTACAGGTAAATCTACTACCATTAGAGCTATAGCAGATTTATTGCCAGAAATAGAAGTTGTGGCAGACGATTTATTCAATTCTCATGTTGCTGATTATGATTTAATGTCTGATTTTACTAAAGATAAAGTTACTCAAGGTATAGAAGTTACGACAAAACAGGTAAAAGTTCCCATGGTAGATTTACCTTTAGGAGCTACTGAAGATCGTTTGTGTGGTACAATTGATATTGAAAAAGCTTTGAATGAAGGTATTAAAACTTTTGAACCTGGTTTGCTAGCAAAAGCTAATAGGGGTATTCTTTATGTAGATGAAGTAAATTTATTAGATGATCATTTGGTAGATATTTTGCTAGATGCTTCTGCTTCGGGTTGGAATACAGTTGAAAGAGAAGGTATTTCAATAAGACATCCTTCTAGATTTGTTTTAGTTGGTTCAGGAAATCCTGAAGAAGGAGAATTGAGACCTCAGTTACTAGATCGTTTTGGTATGCACGCTGAAATACGTACAGTAAAAGATCCTTGTTTAAGAGTACAAATTGTAGAACAAAGATCTGATTTTGATAAAAATCCTCAGGCTTGTATTAATAAATTTCATGAGCAGCAAGTGAAATTGAAAAATGATATTATTCTAGCTCAAAATAAGCTACCGAATATAATGATCGACTATTCGCTTAGAGTAAAAATTTCAGAAATTTGTAGTATCTTAAATGTAGATGGCTTAAGAGGAGATATTGTTACTAATAGGGCAGCTAAAGCATTTGCTGCTTATCAAGGGCATGATGAGGTTCGTTTAGGCGATGTAAAAACAGTAATTACGTTGTGTTTGCGTCATAGATTACGTAAAGATCCTTTGGATACAATGGATTCTGGAAGTAAAGTAGATAAAGTAGTTAATGAAGTAGTTGGTGACTTATAAAAAATTCTATTAAAATTTTTATTTTAGGCTCAGTAGGATTCGAACCTACATTAGAGACTTAGAAGGTCCCTGTCCTAATCCCTTAGACGATGAGCCCTTTTAGTAAATTTATTTATAGTCTATTTTTTAATAACTGAGCGGTACTGGACTTGAACCAGTGACCACCTGCTTGTAAGGCAGGCGCTCTACCACTGAGCTAACCGCCCCATATTATATCAACTAATTATAAAAATTTTTTTTGTAAAAATCAAGTTTTTATTTTTTAATTGTAATGAAACAGTTAATTATTGCTTATACATGGACAAATACTACAATAGACTTATTTTATCTTTAAAATTATTACTGATGATATTTAATTTGAATAATATAAATTCGTTAAACACATTGATTCAAGTTCGAGCATTATATTCTTCATCTTTAGTAATCGTATTAGTAACGGCCTTTTTTATGGGTCTTGTATTTAGCTTGCAAATAGTAAAAGAGTTTTTATATTTAAATGCAGTAAATTTAGTAGGAGCGATTATAACTTTAGCTTTTTTGAGAGAGCTATCACCGGTATTAACTTCTATTATTTTAATTGGTAAAATAGGATCTTATTTTACTGCCGAACTAGGTACTATGGCAATAACAGAACAAATTGAGATTTTATATATTTTAGGGATTAATCCAATAAACTATTTAATTATCCCTCGTGTTTTATCTCTTTTAATTGTACTTCCTACTTTAAATTTAGTGTCTCTTATTACAAGTTTATTTAGTAGTTGTTTTATCTGTTTTTTATTATATAATGTTGATTCTAATATATTTTTTCATTCTATTTTATCCGTTTTATCGTGGACAGATGTTTTTAAATCTTGTTTCAAATCTATCATTTTTGGAGTTTTTATTTCGGTTATTAGTTGTATTTGGGGTATAACTACAAAAGGTGGTTCAAAAGGTGTAGGTATTTCTACTACATCTTCTGTTGTGACGTCTTTATTAACTGTTTGTATTTTGGATTTTATTTTGTCTTATTATCTATTTGGTAATGTAGAAAGTTCTTTAAAGAGGTTATAAATATTTGGGTTTTAGCTTGTATAATATTAAAATATATCTTCATAAAAAAAAATGCCGTTATTTTTTGTGATAATTTTTTTATATTTATGTATTTATTCTATAAAAAACGATATATCATATATATAATAAAATGTTATCATATGCGTTTTTATGATTTTTTATTTAAATTTAGGAGTTATTGTATGTCAGGAGGATCAACAGGTGAACGTCCCTTTTCCGATATTATTACTAGTATTCGTTATTGGGTTATTCATAGTATAACTATACCAGCGTTATTTGTAGCGGGCTGGTTATTTGTAAGTACAGGTTTAGCTTATGATGTTTTTGGAACGCCTAGGCCGAATGAATATTTTACTCAAGATCGTCAGCAAGTTCCTTTAGTAAACGACCGATTTAGTGCAAAACAAGAGCTAGATGATTTGACTAAAGGAATATAATTTAGGGAGTATTTTATTATGACGAAAAAAAATTCTAACCAACCAATATCATATCCAATTTTTACATTTCGTTGGCTAGCTATACATGGTTTGGCTATTCCAACTGTATTTTTTTTAGGTGCAATTACATCTATGCAATTCATTCAAAGATAAGGAAAGAAAATTTACTATGAGTAATCCTAATCCTAATAAAGAACCCGTAGAACTAAATCGTACATCTTTGTTTTGGGGTTTACTATTAATTTTTGTTTTAGCTGTTTTATTTTCTAGTTATTTTTTTAACTAGCTTTTATTTTTTTATTTTTTAAGAGTACTCTAGTTGAAGTATTGATTCAAAAATTTTTAATTTATTTTTGTTATGTTTATCAATTGAGTATTATAATTCAATTTTGAGGAGATAAATTATATGACTAATACAGGTCGAGTTCCTTTATGGCTTGTTGCCACTGTTGGAGGTATAGCTGTAATTACTGTACTGGGAATTTTTATTTATGGATCTTATTCTGGTGTAGGTTCATCTTTGTAGGAAGTGCTGAATATTTTAAGTTTGGTATAATTAGATATAATTATATTATATCTATATTACTTATTTTACTAAAACTACTCTTTAATTTTAAATTTATATGTTGGCTATTTATATATTTTAAGATATAGATTCTTGTTCTATGTATATGAATAATAATGCCATGCTTAAGCCAGGAAAAATTATTCCTGTTAAGGGTACTAAAATAGATGGTAGATATGATGCTGTCATAATAAAATTATAGTATTTAATAATAAATTTATGTATATTATTATACGATAATTTTTATTGTTATAATAATAATGTTAATATTTTTTTTATTATTTAAGTACATAAACATAATATTAAACTTTGAATTGTTAGTAAGAAAATTTATGAATAATATAAAAAAAACAATACCAGATAGCTTTATTGCTATGTGTAAGTTTTCTGAAAAATATGCAAAAAAAACAAATACATATTTCTGTTCAGAGGCTAGTGTAACTGCAGTTGTTATTGATGGTTTAGCAAAACACAAAGATATGTATGGTGCTCCATTATGTCCTTGTCGTCATTATGATAATAAGTTTAAAGAAGTTTCTAATACTTACTGGAATTGTCCTTGTGTTCCTATGAGGGAAAGAAAAGAGTGTCATTGTATGTTATTTTTATTAAAAAATAACGATTTTGCTAGTAATGAGCAACAAATTGATACAACTGCCTTATTTCAGAAAACTCTGTAGTTTAATGAAAAATACAAAAACATTGTATTTTTCAAATGTTTTTTAAGTTTTGTTAAACGTTTATAAATTACTTTTTTTCAGATATAATAAAACTATTACAGCTGGTCCTACAAGTACTATAATACCTAGTGAAATTAATTGACCAAGAACTTGCCAGTTGATCATTTTTATTTTCCTTACTTCATTATAAATTTAGAATATGATTTTATGTTAACATATAGTAGATATTATATATAATTATATATATATGTTATATTTTTAATGTAATATATATCCATTTTATATTTAAATACAATCTGAGGTATTGTAAGCTATTAATACTTACAGAGTATTTTTTTATCATATTTATATTTATATATTTTATTACTTTTATTAAAATTTTTGTATTAAGAATTACACACAAATTATGATAAATTAAGAGTTGTAATATTCTTACTTGTATAGAAAAGGGTTCTTGTTTTAATAGATGAAAGTTAATGGCTATATAGTGATCACTTTTCAAATATATATATAATTTAGTAGTTTTTTGTTTTATATATTCATTATCGTAGTAACAAGTTTTTAAAAATTTAAGAAAATGGTTTTCATATTTATTATTTAAGTATTTTTTTAAATAAGGAAAAATTTCGTTCCTAATTCGATTACGTCTAATATTATAATTATAATTACTTATATCTGACCATAATGGTAAAAACCATTTTTTACAAAAAAAAGCAATATTTATTCTATTCGTAAAAATTAACGGCCTAAAAAGATTAAGACTGTAATTTAGTTTTTGATGTAAGTTTAAGCTTGTAGCGCCTTCTAAACCAGTACCTCTAGCTAAATTTAATAAAAATGTTTCTAGTTTATCTGTTTTAGTATGTGCAGTTATAACTGCTTGGTGTTTATTTAATGCAGCATGATTTACTATGATATGGTATCTGCATTTTCTAGATATATACTCTGAAGAATCAATTTTACTAATCTGGTATATATGTATATTTTTTTTTAAAAATCTTAAATAATTAATAATATGCAGTATTTGTTTTTTGCTATTTTTACTCCATTGATGATCAACATATATATATTCAATCTTTTTTAGATTATGTACTTTGTTAAAAGACTCGAAAAGCCGTATCAAGCAAATAGAATCTTGTCCCCCTGAAATAGCGATTAATACAGATTGTATTTTATATTTATTAGTAAGTTTATTTATAAGATAATTAAAATATTTTTGCATTTTTAGCTTGTATAAATAAGATATTTTTATATAATCTGTTTCAATAAATTATATATTATAATGTATATAAGATTTTCCTTTTTATAAAAATCTAAAAATTGTATAAAAAAATTAGCTATAATTAATTCCTAAAATTAATTTTCGTGAAGTTATTTTTTACAGTTTCTTCTATTGATATTTATTAATAAGTATGATATTTATATTACTAGGGGCTGCTAACTCAATGGTAGAGTACTCGGCTTTTAACCGATTAGTTCCGGGTTCGAGTCCCGGGCAGCCTAATTGAGTATTTGATTAAATTAATAATTTACCTATTTATTACTATTTAAAAAAAATGAATATAATTTCTAATGTGTTGAGTAAAAAACGAAAAATTAGTTCTTGTGCATTAATTCCGTTTATTATAGCTGGTTATCCTAATATAGATATAACGATTCAAGCTTTATATCTTTTAGATAGTAAAGGCGCTGATATTATCGAATTAGGTATTCCTTATGCCGATGCTTTAGCTGATGGGCCTATAATACAAAATGCTTCAAAAGTTGCTTTAAATCAAGGTATTCGTGTTGATCATGTATTAGAAATTTTAGAAAAAGTTAGTGGAAACTTGATTTCTCCTATTATTATTTTTAGTTATTATAATCCCATATTAGTGAGAGGAACTGAAAAATTTCTTCACGAAATTTCTTCTTTAGGCGTCAAAGGTTTAATTATACCAGATTTACCAATAGAAGAGACAGATTATTTAATTTTCCTATCTTCTTATTATAATATAGAATTAATTCTGTTTATCGCTCCTACTAGTTCTAATGATAGAATAGACAAAATTTTATCTAAATCTCCAGGTTGTATATATGTTGTAAGTAGTAAAGGTGTAACAGGTATTAGAGATTCTCTTAATACTAAGTTAAGTAGTTTATTTGATAATATAAAAACTAGAACAAAAAAATTAATTATGTTAGGTTTTGGTATTTCTAACAGTCAGCAAGTTTCTATTATTTCTAGATGGAATATTGATGGTATAGTAATGGGTAGTTCTTTTATAAAAACTTTATCAGAAAATAGTGATTGTTCTAATGTAGAAACTCTTGATAAATTGGGTCAATTTTGTGATGAAATTAAATCCTCTATATAAGGTTTTAATTAATTTTTAAGTATATAAGTAGCTATTTATTTTTAATACCCCCAGGGGAATTCGAATCCCCGTTACCTCCGTGAAAGGGAGATGTCCTAGGCCTCTAGACGATGGGGGCCTGTATTTTTTTCATTACCTAAATAAGGTTAATCAATTTTTTTCATTATGTCAACCTTTAAATTTAGTTTTTGGTAGAATAAAGCTAAATATTAATAATTAGGCGTGATCTCATGAGTAAGTAAATAACATTTTGCCTAATAGATGTTACCATATTAATAAATAAATTAAAAGCTTCATTTTTATATTCTATTAGTGGATCTTGTTGCCCGTAACTACGCCAACCAATGTACTCTTTTAATAAATTCATTTTTTCTAAATGATCTTGCCATGTTTGGTCTATTTGTTGTAGCAAATAGTATTTTTCTAACTTTCTTATGAGTCCAGGTCTTAATTGTTCTAAATAATTTTCTCTCAAGTCGTAGCTTATTCTCAGTTGTTCATATAAAAAAGATTTAATTAGAGTAGCTTCTATTTTTGTTAATTCGTTTATATAAAGCTTTGTATTTATATTGAGTAATTTTAATATACGTACTAAAATTTTATATTTGGTATCGGAATCAGCAGACGTATAAAAGAATAGCATTTCATCAATACAGTTTTCTCCATATTCTATTATGCAGTCTCTAATAAAAATTGATCTTAAAATTTTTTTTCGCTCGCTATAGAGAGCTTGTCTCTGGCTATTTATTACTTCGTCATACTCAAATAATTGTTTTCTTATATCGTAGAAATATCCTTCTACTTTTCTTTGAGCAGAATTGAGACTTTTGGTTAAAATTATAGATTCAATAGGAGTATTGTCATCTATTTTTAGTGTATTCATTAGTACTGTTATTTGTTCTCCACCAAAAATTCTGAATAGATTATCTTGCAGACTTAAAAAAAAGCGTGATTTACCTGGATCTCCTTGGCGTCCAGATCTACCTTTTAATTGGTTATCTATTCTTCTTGACTCGTGTCTTTCTGTGCCAATAACGTATAATCCACCTAGTGTAATAACTTTTTCTTTTTCTTTATTGCATAAAATTGTATACTCTTTTAATATATTTTGATATATTTGAAAATTTTTTTCGTTTATTTTATTTAGTGGGTAATTTTTATTAGCAATTTGCTCTATATATGTATCAATTTTTGTTTCACTAGTATTATTATCTTCTTTTAAAAAAGAAATATCTATTTGATTTATTAAATAATTAATTTTTTCAGATTTATATAATTTTTTATGTATGTTATTTAAGTTTATCTTTGCTTTATGAAATTTTCCCATACTTTTTATATAATGTTTAATCATCATTTTTGCCATAGCGATGGGATTGCCTCCCAATATGATATCTGTACCTCTGCCAGCCATATTTGTAGAAATAGTAATAGAGTATCTTTGGCCGGCTTGGGAAATTATTTCTGCTTCCCTGGTTGCATTTTCTTGTTTCGCATTAAGTAAGTTATATGGAATTTGTAAATTATCTAACATTTTTGCTAATAATTCAGATTTATCTATATTTGTAGTACCAATTAATGTTGGCTTGCCCATTTGATACATATCAAAACATTCATTTGCAATTGCTTGCCATTTATAATATTCAGATTTATATACTAAATCAGGTAAGTCTTTTCTGATACATTTTTTATTTGTTGGTATTTCTATTACAGAAAGTTGATAAATTTTGTTAAATTCGGATTCTTCTGTTTTAGCAGTACCTGTCATTCCAGATAGTTTTTCATATAATAAAAATAAATTTTGATATGTAATGGATGCAAGCGTTTTATTTTCTGATTGTATAGGTAAGTTTTCTTTTGCTTCGATCGCTTGATGTAAGCCTTCGCTCCACCTTCTTCCTTCCATAATTCTACCCGTAAATTCATCTACAATAGTGACTTCAGAATTTCTTATAATATACTCTCTATCTTTAAAAAAAAATTCTTTAGCTTTTAATGCATTTATTATATATTTTATCCATTCGTTATTTATATTATATAAATTTACAATATTTAAGGATTTCTCACATTTTACTATTCCTTCTTCAGTTAAAATAATATTTTTTCCTTTTTCGTCTATTTCATAGTGCTTAAATGATTCTAATATATTAGCAAGTTTATCTGCAGCTTTATATTTTGTGTTGTTTTGTTTGGTTACGCCAGAAATAATAAGAGGTGTTCTAGCTTCATCTATTAAAATCGAATCCACTTCATCTACAATTGCAAAATAAAAATTTCTTTGCACAGTTTGATCTATGTCGATAGCCATGTTATCTCTTAAATAATCAAAGCCAAGTTCACTATTTGTATTATATGTTATATCGCAATTATATTGGATTTTTCTACTAATGTAGTCCATTTCTGGTGTTACTAAGCCAATCTTAATATCTAAAAAATTAAAAATATTTTGTGCAAGTTTAGCATCGCGTTTAGCTAAATATGTATTAACTGTCAAAATATGTACGCCTTTTTCGTGTAAAGCGTTTAAGTAAGCTGGTAAAATAGCTACAAGAGTTTTTCCCTCACCTGTTTTCATTTCGGCTATATGACCATTATTTAAAATAATAGCACCTAGAATTTGTACATCAAATAATGTTATATCAGTAGCTCGTCGGATAGCTTCTTTTGCAGTAGCAAAAGCTTCTGCTAAAATATCGTGAGAGTTAATATTACTTGCTTTAAGATTTTTCTTTAATTTTTGCGTTTGTTTTTTTAGTTGTGCGTCATTGTATTTCTCTATTTTCTCGGCGTAAATATTAATCGTTTTAATAACTTTTTTGTATTTATTTAATGTGTTATTTATTATATTTAACATATTTATCTTTGCGTTTATTATAGATTAATTATTAAAAAATTCTGTTATATAAGGAGAAAAAAATTCCTGTATAGTTACAAATAATTCATGATTATAATGCAACGTATATTTTCTTCCCCATATAGGTTGATTGTAATGTATTTTATTTTCTAACTGTATACAGTAGCCATAATAAATTTCGTGTATTTGTTTATAGACATCGTTTTCAAATTTTATAATAGACGTCCCTATGGGCATATGATTTATTAGTTGTTTTTTCAGTTTATTATCATTTTTATACCTAAGTTGCCATAAAGATCGAGCAAAAATCATTTTGGTGTACAGGCAATTTTCTATCCATATATATCTTAAGTATCTATTATTTTTTAATGTACAATTATTTGTTTGAAATTTTTTCAAAATAACTTGCTTAGCATTTATAAAGTTTAAAATTTTTGTAAAAGATCCTTCATTTAAAAGCAGAAATTGCCATTTTACTGGTATTAAGCTATTTAATTTATTATTAAAATATGTTTGTTTGTATATAGGCATTCTAAAAATAGAATGAAATTGATAAAAGTATATCAACATAATTAAGTAAAGATTTAATATTTATTTTCAATTTAGTAAGAGCGCTTATAGCTTCTTTTTATATTGTTATTTATATTTTATTTAATAAAGATTGTCCATTCATTTCTTTTGGTTTTTCTATTTGTAATATATCTAAAATAGTGGGCGCTATATCGGCTAAGCATCCATATGGTTTAATTGCATTTATTGAGAGTTCACTATTTTTTTGTATTAATATAAAGGGGACTAAGTTTGTACTATGAGATTTACAAGGTTTATTATTCTCATCCAGCATATAATCTGCATTTCCATGATCTGCAGTGATTATCAATTGACCTTTTATTTCTTCCGTTTTTTTATATATTTCAGCCATACATTGGTCTATAGTTTCAATTGCTTTAATAGTGGCATTTAAATTGCCTGTATGTCCTACCATATCTGGATTTGCGTAATTAATAACAATAAATTTATATTTATTTTTCTTAAGAGCTTCTATTACATTGTGGGTTAGTTGTTGAGCGCACATTTCTGGTTGTAAGTCATAGGTATCTACTTTAGGGCTCGCTATTAATTGTCTATCTTCTCCTGGGAAAGGTTCTTCAATACCACCATTGAAAAAGTATGTTACATGAGCATATTTTTCTGTTTCTGCTATTCTTAATTGCTTGAAACCCTTATTTGAAATAATTTGACCTAAAAAATTTATGTGAAGTTTGTCAGGAAAAATAGTTGGCACGTTTATTGATAAATCGTATTTAGTAAATGTTGCAATTGTTAAATTATTAATTCTTTTAACTTGAAATCCCTTGAAGTTATTTTTTGTTAAACAGTGAAGCAGTTGCCTCATTCTATCAGGTCGAAAGTTAAAAAACAAAATACCATCATTATCTGATATTTGGCCAGGGTATACTCTTGTTGGAGGAATAAATTCGTCAGAAATATCTTGTTTATAATACCTTTGGATGATTTCAATACAGTTTTTAGTGTATTCAATATTATGATCTTCCGTTAATATTTTGTATATTTTTTCTGTTCTTGACCATCTGCAGTCTCTATCCATACTATAATATCTACCACTAATTGTACAAATTTTCGTATTACTAGTGTTTGCAATTTGATTAATAATATCTTGAATAAAAACAGTCGCCTTCTTTGGCTCTGTATCTCTGCCATCTGTAATTAAGTGCAAGCAAACCTGTTCGTTGTATTGTTTAGTAATTTCAAGAATAGCTTTTAAATGATTTATATGTGAGTGAACACCCCCATTAGAACATAGGCCAATAATATGTAATTTAGATTGGTGTATATGAACTTGTCGGCATATGTTATGAATAGTTTGATTTTTAAAAAATTCTTTATTATCTATTGATTTTTGAATACGTACTAAATCCTGATTTATTATTCGACCTGCGCCAATTGTCGTATGTCCAACTTCTGAATTACCCATTTGGTTATCGGGTAGGCCGACATCTTTCCCTGAAGCATTTAATAAACTGTGAGGAAAATTCGCCCATAATTTATCTATTGTTGGTGTGTTAGCTAGTTTAATTGCGTTACCTCGCATTTGCTCAGAATATCCCCACCCATCCAGGATTGTTAAGATAATAGGCGAAATAGGTTTAGTATTCATAAAATAGAAAGCGATATATTAGTATCTGTTACTTGTTATTTAAGAAGTAAAAAAATATTTAATATTTGTTTAGTTGTAAGAGAAAATGAAACAACTAAAATAGTATATAAATTTTATAAACTGTTTTAGTTGTATTTTTTGATAATTTAATTTAGCTTAGTGCGTTTATTGCATAGTTTAAATAAGCATCTGCTTCAGTCGCAGCTTGTCCAGATAATCCATGGCTATTTTTTATAGATTCAAGAGCTTCTATATACCAAGTGGGAGATAACTCAAAACTTCGGTTAATTTCTTCTAAACCTGCAATTAGATATTCATCCATTGGACCAGTTGCGCCCACAATTAAGCAATAAGTTGTCATTCTTAAATAATAACCGATATCTCTTGAACATTTAGCTTTACCAATAGCACTAGATGCGTAAGTAGGCCCTGACATTTGAGTTACGTAAGGAAATTTGCTGTATACTGCTTGTGCTGCACCTGTAATTAATCTTTGTGCGTTACTTGTTAATGTTTTAGCAGCTTCTAAACTAGCTGATGCTCTTTGATATCTTCCGTTGATAGATTGTAGTTCTGCATTGCTTAAAAATCTGCCTTGACTATCTGCTGACGCAATAGCTTCTGTAATAGGTGTTTTCATTGTTTAATATAATTCCTTATTTTTTGTTATTATAATATATAATTATTTATACAACTGCAGATGCAGCTCTATCAAAATACACACTTAATTCAGAAATTAATAGTTGGCAGTCACCAGCCGATATTCCATTCAAGTCATTTGCTATTGCAATTGCAGCTTCTTTCATTTTTTGTACAGCTACTGCAACAGAAGCTCCGGGAGTTCCTAGAGCTTGATAAGTCTCTCTTAACCCATTCAAGCATCTGTCATCCAATACGCTAGAATCACCAGCTGCCATAGCATATGAAATATATCTTAAAATAATATCCATATCTCTCAAACAAGCAGCCATTCTTCTATTTGTATATGCATTTCCTCCTGGTTGAATTAATTGAGGTTGTTCTGCAAACAATGAGCGTGCTGAATTTGTTACGATTGCAGAGGCATTAGATGTAATTCTATTTACAATATCTAGTCTTTTATTTCCTTCTGAAACAATAACTTCTAAAGCTTCTATTTGTTTGTTGCTTAAAAATTCTCCTCTGGCATCAGCTTGAGCTATGACTTTTGCAAATGCATCTAACATTTTACATCTCCCTTTAAATAATACAATGAATTTTTATTAATCTTTTAATAAAATATAGAGTTTATGCATTTATATTATATGTTAATATTATATATTTTTTTTATTAAAAAATATTAAAATTATTATTTTCTATACATTCATTTAATGATTTAATGTTTTAAAATTTTAGGTTCTGTAGTTTCATCTACTATTTCTAGTATAGCTTTTATTATTGGTTTATTAATCGGGTCGTCAATAATATCAATATCTTCGTATTTTCTTTTTTTGGCTCTGTTAGCTATTTGTATAGTTATAGTATATCTATTATTTGCGTCTTCTAAAAGTTTTTCCGTTTTATAGATTATATATTTTAAATCTATTGTATTAGTTTCATTATCTTTGTGCATTTTTTGTATCTTAAATTGCGTAATAAATGTTGAATATTTTTATAAAAAATGTGTAATACTATATCAATGAAATGAAATATTGTATTGTTTTGTGCTTCTAAAGCTATTAATATTTCATATATATATTATATTTTGATAAAGTAAAAAAATATATGCAAGCATTAAGACATTTTACTTATAAGTTGAGTAATCGAATAGGATATCCCTTTATTGCTCATGAAAGAGATGCATGCGGTGTTGGTTTTATCGCTCAAATAAATCATGATCCGTCCCATAATATTATTTCACTTGCATTGAATGCTTTAAGTTGTATGGAACATAGAGGTGGGTGTAGTGCTGATAACAAGTCTGGTGATGGAGCTGGTATTACAACTCAAATACCTTGGAGTTTATTTATCTCTGAATTACCAGAGTTATCTATTCAAAAAGTAGCTAACTATGGTATGGGGATGGTTTTTATGTCTGCGCAACATTGTGAAAAAATTCAAAATATTTTTAAATGGGTTTTACAAGAATATAAAGTAGATTTAATCGCTTGGCGTAAGGTCCCAGTAGATCAGTCTGTTTTAGGTCAGCAAGCTTTAGATAACCAACCATTGATTATGCAATGTTTTTTCGAAAGTAAAGAAAAATCTAGCTTAGAGAATCAATTGTACATTATTAGAAAAAGGATAGAAAAAGTAGTTAATAATGCTGGTGTTGAAATTTATAAAAACTTTTATATTTGCTCTTTTTCTTCTAGAATAGTTGTTTATAAAGGAATGGTACAATCAAAAGTATTAGGTTTATATTATAAAGATTTATTTAGTCCTTTATATGCGAGTAAATTTGCTCTTTATCACAGAAGATTTAGTACTAACACAATGCCTAAATGGCCATTAGCTCAACCTATGCGTTTCCTTGCCCATAATGGCGAAATAAATACTCTTCTAGGTAATTTAAATTGGATGAAGTCTAAAGAGCCTTTATTTCAACACGATTATTGGCAGAACTCGTCTAACATATTAAATCCTATTACTAATTTTGAAAATAGTGATTCTGCTAATTTAGATGCAGTTTTCGAATTATTAATACAATCAGGTAAAGATCCTCAAGAGGCTTTAATGATTCTAATTCCAGAAGCTTATCAAGATCATCCTTTATTAAGTTCTTGTCCTAGTATAATAGATTTCTATGAATATTATAGTCATTTACAAGAAGCTTGGGATGGTCCAGCGTTAGTTGCTTTTAGTGATGGTAAAACTGTCGGTGCTACGCTAGATAGAAATGGGCTAAGACCAGCTCGATACCTTATTGCAGAGAATGGTTTAGTTAGTTTATCATCTGAAGTAGGTGTTTTAAATATAGAAAGCAGTAAAATTTATGAAAAAGGACGTTTAGGTCCGGGGCAAATGTTTTGTGTTGATTTGGTTAATAACCAAATTTTACATAATTTCAGTATAAAAAAACAAGTTTCTCAAAAATTTCCTTATAGGGAGTGGTTAAATAAATACCAGAAGGAAGTTTTACCTCAAGATTATATAGATAATTCTAGCTTGAATGTTGTAGATGTAACTCGTTTACATACAGCTTTTGGTTATACTATCGAAGATGTAGAATTAGTAATTGAACATATGGCAAGTTCAGCAAAAGAGCCTACTTTTTGTATGGGTGATGATATTCCTTTACCTATCTTATCTGAGAAACCGCATTTATTATATGATTACTTTAAGCAACGTTTTGCTCAAGTGACAAACCCAGCAATCGATCCGCTTAGAGAAAGTTTAGTAATGTCTTTAGATACATATATTGGACCCAAAGGTAATTTCTTTAAGCCAAGTGACCTATTAGCTAAATCAATTAAATTAAGATCACCTATAATCAATGAGAATGAGCTAACTATATTATCTCAAAGCTTCTTTAAAACGTTTATTATAAATACTTTCGTAAAAATTGATCCAAGCTACAATAATTTTTCTTTTTATATTCAAAGTATTTGTATTAAATGCGTAGATTGTATCAACGAAGGAGCTGAAATAATTGTTTTAACCGATCGTGTTGAAAATTTAGATAAAGATTTTATTTTTATACCTCCTCTTTTAGCTGTAGCTTCTATACACCATCATCTGATTGGTAAAAAATTACGACATAAAGTTTCATTGATTATTGAAACGGGTCAATGCTGGAATACCCATCATTTTGCTTGTTTAATAGGCTATGGAGCTAGTGCAGTTTGTCCATATTTATCGTTTTTAACTGTGCGTCAATGGTGGAATAGCACAAAAACTCAAAAATTTATGAGTAATGGTAAGCTTCCTAACTTAAGTATACAGAAAGCTCAAGAAAATTATAAAGTTGCTTTAGAAAAAGGATTACTAAAAATTTTATCTAAAATGGGTATCTGTTTATTGACAAGTTATCATGGGGCTCAAATTTTTGAAATATTAGGGTTGGGTCAAGATATTATAGATATAGCTTTTGTTGGTACAACGTCCAGAATAGGCGGAATGAATTTACAAGATTTATTTAACCAATCCTTAGTTAATTATAAAGCTGCTTTTGTGAATAGTTTACCTAAGCGTTTACCTAACTTAGGATACGTTCAGTATAGGCCTGGCGCAGAATATCATGTAAATAATCCAGAAATATCGAAAATTTTACATAAAGCAGTAAGAAACGATGATTCTGCTCTATTTTTTAAATATAGAGATTTATTAGTAAATAGACCCCCTGCTAATTTGAGAGATTTATTAGTCTTCGCTAGTACTAGACAGCCTATCGATATCGATCAAGTTGAACCTGTTGAGAATATACTTTCACGTTTTTGTACAGGAGGTATGTCACTTGGGGCATTATCCCGCGAGACTCATGAAACTTTAGCTATAGCAATGAATCGTATAGGTGGTAAATCTAATTCTGGTGAAGGAGGGGAAGATCCTACAAGATTTACCTTTATCCAGGATTTAGATAGTAATAATATTTCAAATAGCTTTTCTCATCTTAAAGGTTTAAAATACAACGATACTGCAAATTCAGCAATTAAGCAAATAGCATCTGGACGTTTTGGTGTAACGCCAAGTTATCTAGTTAATGCTAGGCAATTAGAAATTAAAATTGCTCAAGGTGCTAAACCTGGTGAGGGAGGTCAATTGCCAGGAAAAAAAGTAAGTGAGTATATTGCTACTTTAAGAAACTGTAAGCCTGGTGTAACTTTAATTTCTCCTCCTCCTCACCATGATATTTATTCTATAGAAGATTTAGCACAGTTAATTTTTGATTTACATCAAATTAATCCTAGTGCTTTAGTTTCTGTAAAGTTAGTGGCGTCTATAGGTATCGGTACTATAGCAGCTGGAGTTGCTAAAGGAAATGCTGATATTATACAGATATCAGGGCATGATGGTGGTACAGGTGCATCACCTTTAAGTTCTATTAAGCATGCAGGTGTTCCTTGGGAATTAGGTTTAACAGAAGTACATCAAGCTTTATTAACAAATCATTTAAGAGAGCGTGTTATTTTAAGAGTTGATGGTGGGTTAAGGACAGGTCGAGATATAGTTTTAGCAGCATTAATGGGAGCTGAAGAATTTGGTTTCGGTACAATTGCCATGATAGCAATGGGTTGTGTGATGGCTAGAATATGTCATACAAATAACTGCCCGGTTGGGGTAGCTACACAGAGACAAGATTTACGTAATCGCTATCCAGGGATTCCAGCAGACTTAGTCAACTTTTTTATTTTTATTGGGGAAGAAGTTAGGAGTATTCTTGCTAGTTTAGGTTATTCTCGTTTGCAAGATATTATTGGTTTAACAAATTTATTAAAGTATAATCATATAAGAGTATCAAAAACAAATTATCTTAATTTAGATATTTTACTGAAACAGCAAAATAATCTTAAAAAAATTGAATTTCATGAAGGCGTTCACCAAAATAGCTTTGGACTAGATGATTTATTATTAAATGATGATCATGTCAACTATGCAATTGAATCTCAATCAAATGTAATAAAAAATTGTAAAATCAGTAATGTAGATAGATGTGTTGGAGCAAAACTTTCTGGCTATATTGTTAAAAAGTACAACGATAAAATATTTAAAGGAAATCTACAAATAAATTTTAGTGGAATAGCAGGACAAAGTTTTGGCGCTTTCATTTCTAATGGTATGTATTTTTATTTATTAGGGGAAGCTAACGATTACGTTGCTAAAGGAATGAATGGTGGTGAAATTATTATTTGTCCAATTAGTTCTAAAAATTCTTATACGATTATGGGTAATACGTGTTTATACGGTGCAACCGGAGGTTATTTATTTGCTCAAGGACAAGCGGGTGAAAGATTCGCTGTTCGTAATTCAGCAGCGAAAGCTGTTATTGAGGGCGCAGGTGATCATGCTTGTGAATATATGACAGGAGGATTAATTGTTATATTGGGGTCAGTTGGTCGTAACATTGGTGCGGGTATGACAGGTGGCTTAGCTTATATCTTAGATGAAGATAATACTCTATCTCAAAAAGTTAATAAAGAGATTGTCAAGATACAAAAAATAGTTACAAAAGAGGGAGAAGACCAGTTAAAAAATATAATTGAGTTATACGAAATTAAAACAAAAAGTATAAAAGCTAAAAAAATTTTAGATAATTGGTCATATTATTTATACTATTTTTATCAGCTTGTCCCTCCTTCTGAACAAAATACTAGTTATACAAGTATACAATATTCATCTTATGCTAATGTTATATAAATTAATAACTTGTTTATTTTTGTAATATATAAAGCTTTTTTGAGTAAAATAGTATAGAATAGATCTTATTATCAAAATATATAAATTTAAGGAATAGTTAAACCTATATGGCTCATAGTGTAAAAGTATATGATACTTGTATTGGTTGTACGCAGTGCGTACGTGCTTGTCCATGCGACGTATTAGAAATGGTACCCTGGGATGGATGTAAAGCAGGTCAAATTGCCTCTGCTCCTAGAACCGAAGATTGTATTGGTTGTAAAAGATGCGAAACAGCATGTCCTACAGATTTTTTAAGTATTCGTGTTTATTTAGGGGCAGAAACTACTCGTAGTATGGGTTTAACTTATTAAATTCAATGGCTAATTAGATTTTATCTAGTTAGTTTTTTATCTATTTTTTAACTTACTACTTCAATTATATATATTAATTTAATTATTATATGAATTTATTTTATAGTAAATTTTTAAACTCTTTGAAACTTAAAAAAGTTGTTAAAATAATCTCCGGTTTGAATACTTTAAACATTCGCAAAGTTTATCAAATCTTAAAATCTGCTGAAATTGCTAAAGCAAACTATATAGATACAGCTGCTAATACAAAAATCGTTGCTACGTTGAAAAATTTAACTAATTTGCCTTTATGTGTTTCTTCTATAGATCCACTTGAATTATATAATTGTTCAATCATGGGTGCAGAGATATTAGAAATAGGTAATTTCGATATTTTTTATAAAAGTAGATTTAATTTATCTTCGTTTGATATATTAAAATTAGCAATTGAAACTCGCAGATTAGTTCAGAATAAATGTATATGTGTAACAATTCCACATGCTTTAAATTTTTATCAGCAAATTGTTTTAGCTAAAAAGTTAGAAAAATTAGGTATTAATTTCCTGCAAACTGAGGGTTTGAGCTATAGTCACCAGAAAAATTTGTTGAAAAATTATCGTTATGATATTATATCAGAATCAGTACGTAAATCTGCATTAACCTTATCTTCGACTTATTTTTTATCTTCATTAGTAAATATTCCAGTCATTACTTCTTCTAAAATTAATTATATCTCTAGCTTAACTTCTATTCTTTGTGGTGCTTGTGGTATAGGCATAAAATCTGCAATCTATGATAAAAAAACAATTTACGAGATGTCCTGTTGTATTGAAGAAATTTTATATATTATAAAGTTGTATGCAAAAATGAGTTGCTTTGTAAAGCCTACTCTAAGTATAAAAAATTATAAAAAAAATCATTCTATTCAGAATATGGTAAAAAATGAATAAATTTTATAAAAGGTATTTTAGCAAGTTAATTATTACCCTATTTTTACTATCTTTTATTGCAATATTATCGTGTAAGATTGAATATATAAAAAAAAAACGAGGATATTCTTTATTTATTGAGTTCAGTAACGCTCATGGTATAAAAAAAGGTACTCATATTTATTTTAGAGGTATTCAAATCGGATCTATTAAAAATATTTATATGAAAGTTAATTCCGTTATTGTTGTTGCTTATATAAATTCTCTAAATATTTTAATACCAAAAAATTCTTTAGTAGAAACTAATCAAACTGGTTTATTTAACGATACAATAATAGATATTGTTCCTTTAAAAATAGTAGATTCTAAGCTTTTTGACATAAATATCTTTTCTAGTTCTTGCTTAAAATCTAATTTTTTATGCAATCATCATTATTTAAAAGGTTATAGGGGCTTAAACTATGATGATTTGATAAGAGCCGCTACTAGAATATCTCAACGTTTTGACGATCCTCGTTTTTTTAGTTTATTTTATATATTTCTTCAAAATAATATTGATATATCTGATGAATTTTTAGATATTTTAAATACTGCGTCTAATTTTTTGTATATTTTTTTATTTCTAATAAAAAAGTATTTTATAACATACCTTAATTAATCTATTTTGCTATGAATCCGAAAAAAACATTTTTGCTAAATTTTTTAAAGCCTATAATTGAATTAGAATATGAATTAGAAAAATTAAATAGTGTCTCTAATAATAGTTTTCCTAATATAAAAAATCAGTTAAATTTAATAAAACTAAGCCTACTTCAAATAAAAAAAGATATATTTAGCTCTTTAACGCCTTTACAGAGGTTAAATTTAGTTAGACAATCCGATCGGCCTACAACTTTGGATTATATTTCATTAATTATGGACAATTGGTTTGAATTACATGGAGATAGGGGCGGTACAGATGATCCTGCATTAGTTGTAGGGATTGGAAAACTATCTTCTCAAACGGTCGTATTTCTAGGTCACCAAAGAGGAAAAGATACAAAAGATAATGTTGTTAGAAATTTTGGTATGGCTTCACCTGGTGGATATCGTAAAGCTTTAAGAATCATGGAGCATGCCAATAAATTTCAATTGCCTATTTTGACTTTTATTGATACGCCAGGTGCATGGGCTGGTATAGAAGCAGAAAAATTGGGTCAAGGAGAAGCTATTGCAGTCAATTTGAAGCAGATGTTTTCTTTTGATGTACCTATAATTTGTACTATCATTGGTGAAGGAGGTTCAGGTGGAGCTTTGGGTATTGGTGTTGCCGACAAAATTTTTATGTTTCAATATGCAGTTTACACAGTTGCAACACCGGAGGCTTGTGCTGCTATTCTTTGGAAAGATAGTAAAAAATCTTTAGTTGCAGCAGAATCTTTGAAAATTACCTCGTCAGATTTAAAAGCATTAGATATTATTGATGATATTATAGAAGAACCTCTTGGGGGATCTCAGGCTAATCCTTTATTAGCAAGTGTTACTTTAAAAAGCAAGCTAATAAATGAATTAGGTTTTTTACAAAAATTACGTAGAAAAGAAATGAAAGAATTGCGATATGAAAAATTTCGTAAAATAGGAGCTTTTTACGAAAACTGATTTATCATTTGTTTATGCTATTATATTTATACTCTTTAGCCCAATTATTACTCCTGCTCCGATAATATGACCTAAGCTTGTAGTTGCAATTAACTCTGGTAAACCTAATCCTTCTAGACCTAAAACAGGTATAGACGGGCCTAAACTTCTCGTTTTTATTGAATATCGTCCGATTATAATAGCTATCAAATTACATATTATCATAATGATAGCTGTATTAATAGACCACATAGATGATTGTAACGTAAATATAAAATTTGAATTCATATAGTATATTATTTTATGGTTATATAATTATCGTGCGACAGTAATATGATATTATGTCTTATTATTATTATAGTTAAACTATTATAAATTTTTATTTAATATAAGTTATATGAAGTTACACATTTTAATTTGTTTATTAAGTCTTAAGATATCCATCCATAACTATGTAATCCTTTACCTAAAAAGTTCACACCTAGATAACATATCCATATTATAACAAAACCGAATGATGCTAACATAGCAGGTTTTTTGCCTTGCCATGATTTATTTAGTCTTGAATGTAAATATATTGCAAAAATTAACCACGTAATTAAGGCCCATGTCTCTTTAGGGTCCCAACTCCAATATGATCCCCATGCTTCATTAGCCCATACAGCTCCTGCAATAATACCAATAGTTAATAAGGGAAATCCTAGGCCGATAATACGGTAACTTAAATTATCTAAACTTTCTAGTAGGTTGATTCTGTTGTATTTATATATAGAATTATTCATAGTACTTAAAGTACTTATTTTATTATGAATTAAAATTTTAGTATTATAATTATTTGAATTTCCTTGTATTTTTATATCTTTGCCTTTGCTAATAATTAAAAATAAAAAAGATAACAATGATCCTATCATAAGGGTAGCATAGCTCAATATGATTATAGTAACATGCATAATAAGCCAATTCGATTGCAATGCTGGTACTAATGATGAAGTTGCGATCTTCATATTTTGAGGTATAAAAATACTTGTAAAAGTTATAATAAGCAATGAAATTGGGATGGTAATTCCTCCAATCAGCTTGCTTTTGTTTTGTTTTCCTAAAACGATATTAAGAAACGTTATACACCATGTCAAAAAGATTAACGACTCATATAAATTACTAAGTGGGAAATAATGATGAGCAATCCATCTTATTGTAAGAATAGAACTTAAACATAAATTAGTAGTAATGATAAAAATTTGAATAATTTTTTGTATTTTATTTGCATCAAGAACAATTAGATTTAACCATTGAAAAATAAATGTTATGAGTAATAAAATAAAAGATGTATTATTTAAAATGCTTTCGATTGTATTAGTATTCATATAAATTATATACTTAATTTTTAAACAAAATGTTAAAAGTTTATATTTATCAAATATAGTATAATATAATTTATTAAGTTTCACAGTATAAAAAATAGATAACACTAAATAATTTAATTATATTGGTGTTATCTATTTTTTACTTATTTAGTACGAAATTTAACATAATGAATTTATAACGTAATCTAAAGCACTTGCAAATTCTACCCCCGCTTGTGGACTCATGTCACGAGGCGTACATAATCTGTCTCTTGTATACGTAAAAGCAGTCACATATGCCGCAATTGGAAGGTTTAGTGTTCTGTAAACTTCACGAGCACCAGCAATTGCCCATTCATCTACAGGTCCTGTTCCACCTACTACAAGAGAGTAGTTTATTAGTCTCATGTAATGATCGATATCTCTATAACATTTTGCAAGTTTTTCTTGGCTTCCTCCAGCTTCGTCTTCATTTTTTAAGTATGGATATTTTTTGAAGCAAGCATCTCCAGCCTCTTTTACAACAGCTTCATAATTTTCAGCAAGTTTTTCTGCCGCTTCTAATCTAGCACCTGAGCGCTGAATATTACCTTGTACTGATTCAAGATCAGAGCTAGATGGAAAACGTCCAGCAGCATCGGCAGCACTGATTGTAGTAGTAATAACTGATTTCATTATACATCTTCCTTATAGATATAAATTAATAATTTAGTATTTTCTAAAATAAATAAGTATAGAGAAAATAATAAAATATAAAATTCGATTTTTTGATTTTTAAAAAATTAGCTAATAGCTGCTGTTACTCTATCAAAGTAAGAAGCAGTTTCTGAAGCTAATGCACTACAGTCTCCAGCAGGAGCTTCTACTTTACGTTGACTAGCAGTATTATTAATAAAAGCGCAGCAAGAAGCTTTCATAATATTTATCGCTCTGATAGCTGAATTATTTGGTACACCAAGAGCGATATAAGTTTCTTTTAGACCATTTAAGCAACGATCTTCTAGTACAGAAGCGTCTCCAGCAAGTAAAGCATAAGATACATATCTTAGGACAATCTCACCATCTCTTAAGCATGCAGCCATACGTCTATTAGTGTAGCAGTTACCCCCTGGAGCAATTAATCCTGAATTTTCACAAATCATTCCAGAAACAGCGTCAGAAACAATACAGCTAGCATTAGATACAATATAGTTTACTGAGTCTAGTCTTTTATTACCTTCTGTAATAAAAGTTTTAAGAGCTTGTAAATCGCTCCCACTTACATAAGCAGCTTTAGAATCCGAATTTACTACAACCCTAGAAAATGCGTCAAGCATTGAGCTCTCCTTAATAAATATTTTGTTTTTTTTTCTTTTCTTTTTTATATAAAGAATAAAAGTATTTCAGCCGTTTAATTTTAATACAAGCTGATGTATTGGTATCGAATATACAATATAAAAGATTTATGATTGTATATAGTAACAAATTAATATTAATTTATATTATAGAATTTTTTACGTAATACTTTATAATATTGTCTTTAATCATCATTTTTTTTAAAATTTTCTTTAAGTATTTTTGTGCTTGAATTTTATTTAATTTATTTATCTTATTTTCATATATTTTTAGCAAAAATTCTTGCTCAAGATTTAACTGATTCATACTAGTTATCTATATAACTTAACTTTTATTATGTGTAATATTTATATTTTTAATTAAAATATAAGACTTTTATTATATTTTCATTTATTTTAGTATAATATTTGTATACTTTTTTTTATGTATTATAAATGTAAATATAATATATATTATAAAAAGTATGACTCACTTATTAAATATAATTATTAAATTATTATGTCTATTCCTATTTTAAAGTATTCATTATCTACTCAAAACCAAAGGGTTAATAGTTTTGAGTATTTAGCGGGAGAAGAACAACCGAAAATTTATACGACAGAGAATTTACCTAGTGCGTATGAAATGGATGAAATTATTTGGGCTGCTTATAGACAGATTTTTAGCGAGCACCAAATTTTATTAAATACGAGACAAATATTTTTAGAATCTCAATTACGTTTTAATCAAATTAAAGTTAAAGATTTTATAAAAGGCTTATTATTATCTGATGTATTTCGTTTTCTTAATTACGATGTTAATAATAATTATCGTTTTGCTGAACTCTGTATACAGCGTGCTTTAGGCCGTGATGTTTATAATGAAAGAGAAAAATTAGCATTTTCTGTTGTTATTGCATCAAAAGGTCTAGAATTTTTTATTGATTTAATTTTGAATAGCGAAGAGTATAATAATAATTTTGGAGATAGTATTGTTCCTTATCAAAGAAGAAGAATTATTGCTCAAAGGAATAAAGGTGAAGTACCTTTTAACTTAAAAACACCTAGACTAGACCAAAATTTTATGGACAAAAGGAATTTACCACAATCTCAATCTATGTGGTCTGGTGCTGTACGTAGATTCAGGCCACAAGAACAACAGCCTAAAGCAGGAGATCCAGCATTATTTTTAAATATGGTGAACAATGTATCATTTATATAAACTTGTATAAAATCAATTATTTATTTTTATTACTTTAATAAACGTACTGAATTTTAAGTAAATTTACAGTTAAATTTTTAGGTATTTAATGGTAACTTTAAAAAAATTTAAGCAAATATACTGCTTAAATTTTTTTATAATTATATAGATAAAATAAAATTTAACTGCCTAGCTTGAAAGCGTCAACAAATAATCCATAAATTATACCTATTCTAATATTATTTATAAGTTTCAATCTTTTAGTATTAGATTTTTTTAAACGATAAATTGTTTTACTTATAAGCTCATTAATAGTAACAATAATAGCTGCATTTATTATCCCCCACTCTCCTGTTTGGGAAGGTAAAGTCGATAGGATACTTGCAATGAAAAAGCCAAGTATTAAACTTATGAGATTTAAACTAAAAAAAGTAAATTTGTTTATTATAAGTGTACTAGTAATTCTTTTTATAATTAATACAATAATCAATTAATTTATATGTTCTGTTCACTTAAGCCAATAATTAAATAATTAAACGGTTCTAATATGAGACTAGAATTTGTAAGTTTTTTAGAAGTAATTTCATTTCCAATAATTTCCTCTAAAATTTTAATACTACGTATAGTTGGAGATAAAGGTACTCCTAAGGAATTATATGTTTCCTTTAATCCATCTAATACTCTTTCATCTAATATATTATTATCTCCAGCTATTAGAGCATAACTAGCATATCTTAAATAGTATTCTATATCTCTTAAGCATGTTGCATATCTTCGAGTGGTATAAGAGTTACCGCCAGGTCTTAACAGTTCTGGTTGTTCTGTATATAATCTTGTAGCAGCTTCTCGTATAATTTTTGAAGATTGGCTATTGATAAATTCGACAGCTTTTATTCTATCATTAGCAGTACTAAAATAGTTGTTTAATTCTTCTATTGCTAAAGTATCCAAGTATCTTCCAGCTAAATCATATTTATTTAAAATATTTGTTATAACGTCTTTCATATATGTTCCTTATATGTTTTATTAAAAAATATACAAGATATTTGTGAATTATTTTTGTATTAAATATAATATAGTTGATTTATAATATTTTTATATACAGTTTTAATATTATTTTAATAATTTATATTTTGGATGATATTTATTTTTTAATTAAAATTATCGACATACAAAAAATAGACCTATATTTTGTAAAGAAAAGTATAGGCTCATTAAATATTTATAATTATCCTATTTGTTTTACTGCATCAAATACTGATCTTTTAATATTTTTATTAAAAACTCATAGTTTAATAGATTTTATAACCCCAGGACATTTTATTTATTTAGGCAAAGAGTTATTAAAAACAGAAATATGTATTTTCAGTAAGCAAAAATATATACAAGATTGAGCAAGATATATTTTTACTGGTAATTTTTTAAGTCTGTTCTATTAATTATTAATCATCTATTTATTGTGTTATAATATAGGTATTTATAAATCATATAAAAAGAAAAGGGACTGATCGGTTTCTACATATTGAAAATTATATTTTTAAATAATAATTGCAAAACATAATATATTTGTTTTTTCTAACAAAAAAGTCTATGCTTAGTTTTTAATTTGTTTGAATATCAAACATACTGTATATTAGGTATAATTTGATTTATATAGAATATATGCTCTTAATTTATAAGATAATTACTTATATTTTAAGCAAAGTAAAAATGATGAATTTTTTAATAAATGAAATTTAGTATTTCATTTTTGTATAATAATGTTATTTGATTTCAATATGGACGTGGGTTCAATTCCCTCCAGTTCCATAAAATTTTTTTATTTGATTTATTATTGTTTTCTATAATATATTTAATTATTATAAATTTGTTTACATAAAATTATTCGTTCACGATTAAAGTTAATGATTTTGTTTCATAGCATTTTAGAAAATTATTGTAAATATTTGAGTGACTTAAACGATAAATTATTTAAATTTAATTATCAGAAACATATTTCTACATCGATAAATTTTAAAAAAAATAAATCCATTTTAATTTCTAAGTGGAATAATTATATATATTTATCATCTAAATATTTACTGAAAAATAATTTGAATTACCAATTTGTTTCTCGCAGTTTTTGGGATAAATTTGTCAATCAATATTGGCAAGAAACTCTATTTATCTCTGTAAATAGCATTTACTCTGATTATTATATTAACCAGTTGAAATCTAATGGTTTATTAGTTAATACAGGAAATCAAAATAAAAAGTTTTTATTAAATTTTAGTAAAGATTTAATCAATGGAAAAGTACAGGTTTCATTATTTAAAAACAATATAGACTTATACTTAGTAAATAAAAATAATGATAAATATATTAAATATATATGGAGAAAAGGAGTAAATTGGTACATATATAATTTATATTCCAAGTATTTATTAATAAAAAACTATTTGTTAAGGAAAAAAAATACATTCATTAGTAAATATATAGAAATTAATACTTTACCTTTATTTGTTATTACTAATCAAGATAATCAAATAATTATTTCTGAGTCTTCAGATCGAATATTTTTACATAAATATTTTGTTAGTCTTTTCAAAAATTTCTATGATATTTTTACTTCAAGGAAAAATCATGTTGGATTATTATTCATTAATCCTAGAGATGCATTAGAATATAAACATCATTCTACTTATAAATATTTATCTTTAAATAGTAATTTGTTAAAGCTCTTTGTTAGTCAACTAAGTTTGTATTATAAGTTATTATATTCTTCAATTTATAATACAGAATTTAGGTTAATACCTGATTTAGAAGAAATAAGTAATATAGTTTATAAGTATCAATATTATAATAATATTAGCTTTAAGCAGTCACAGAAATACGGTAAAGATTATTTTCAAGGCCAACCTATTTATATAATTCAACCGACATTAGTAAAAAATGTATATACGAAAAAAAAATTTAAATTAGATTATTTTTATAATATAAGTAAAAACAATAATTCTTTACATCGTCAGGCTATTTTCTTAAACTATCGTACAGCATTAATAGCATGGAAGAAGTTTAGACAAGATTATCCCTTTTACAAAATACCGGCGCAACCTAATATTTGTGTTTCAAATTTAGAGTATTTTATAAAATCACAAATATCTCAAAATAGTGATATTAATTACATATTTATACCTTCTCTAGAGACATATAATTTTATTTATTCGGAAAAAAATTTAAATAGCCAGCAATCTATTATAAAAACTTTACAAACAAGGGTTCTATATATTAATAATCTATGCAGGAGGCTAGTTTGGTCTTTAGTAAGTAAGTATCCTGTATAAAATATATTAAAATTTTATAATTACAATTTAACAAGAGTTGATAAAAATTTGTGAATTTATTTGTCAAAGTATAGAATATTATTTTCTTGAATAATATTCTATTACTAATAGTTCATTTATTTGTAAAGCAATATGTTCTCTCTCGATAACTCCATTAATTTTTGCTGTTAAGTTCTGTCTATCTAATTCTAAATGGTTTGGAATATTTGCTAATCCAGGTGAATTCATATAATTTTTTATTAAAGATATTGACGAAGATTTTTCGTTTATACTAATAAGATCTCCAGGTTTGCATTGATAACTACAGATAGAAACTTTTTTTTTATTGACTAAAATATGACCATGATTTACTAATTGTCTTGCAGCAGGAATAGTTGGTGCAAGGTTTAACCTAAAAATAGTATTATCCAATCGCATTTCTAATATTTGTAATAAAACGATACTACTTGATCCTTGTACTTTTTTCGCATTTTTTATATTTCTTATTAATTGTCTTTCATTTAAACCGTAATTAAATCTTAGTTTTTGTTTTTCTTCTAATCTTAGTGAATATTCTGAAGGTTTACGTACGTTTTGGCCGTGTTCTCCAGCTGGTAAAGTTTTTTTCGATTTTTTTTTTGTTAATCCAGGTAAATCTCCGAGTCTTCTTAAAATTTTTAATTTAGGTCCAGTATAGCGAGACATGATTGTTAAATTCCTTAAACTTATTTAAATTGTTATTATTATTAGTTTTCGATTTTATTTTTTTTGTGGGGATAATATCATTATTATATTTTTTCCATCTCTCGAAGGAGATTGTTGTACGTCACAAAAATCACAAAGGTCTTGTTTCATCTTATTTAGTAAATTGATAGCTAAATTTATATGCTGTATCTCTCTTCCTTTAAATATTACAGTTACTTTTACCTTATCACCAGATTGTAAAAAACGTAAAGCTTGGTTTAATCTTACTTTGTAATCATGTTCTTCTATTTTATATCTCATTTTTACTTCTTTAATAGATACATGATGTTGCTTTTTTTTCGCTTCTCTTGCTTTTTTTTCTTGGGTAAAACGATATTTACCATAATCTGTAATTTTACAAACAGGTGGTTCAGATTTATCGCTTATTAAAACTAAATCTAAGCCCTCTTGCTGAGCTATTAGAAATGCTTCATTTGATGAATATATTCCTAATTGTTTTCCGAGTACGTCTATTAATCTAATCTCAGAATACTTAATTTGTTCATTTATTATATGTTTTTCGCTATATTTATTTTTCAATTTTTTATTTTTTCTCGAGTTAAAAGATTTTAAATCAACTTTAAATATATAGTAAATACATAAAAATTATTATAACATTAAATACATATAACTTCATTATGTAAGTAAATGTTTTTAATTTTAAGTTAGTAAATATGAAGCATACTATTTCTGTTTTAGTTCAAAATCAATCTGGTGTTTTATCAAGAATAGCTGGTTTATTCGCTAGGAGAGGATTTAATATTTTGAGCCTTGCTGTAGGTCATACTGAGAAACCTGAAGTTTCAAGAATTATAATGGTTGTAAAAGGTGATAATAAGACAATTGAGCAACTTACTAAACAGTTGCATAAACTAATAAATGTTTTAAAGGTACAAAATATAACTAATGTACCGTGTGTTGATAGAGAACTTGTCTTGATTAAAGTTCATATTAATAAAATAGATCGCACGAATCTACTTGAAATAGCAAAAATTTTTAGGGCAAAGGTAGTTGACTTATCACATGATTACCTAATATTAGAAGTGACGGGAGATTCAGGTAAAATATTTGCTATTGAACAGTTATTAAGTAAATATAACGTTGTTGAAATAGCAAGAACGGGTAAAATAGCATTAATTAGAGAATCTAACATCAATACTGAATATTTAAAGAAGTCTCTTAATATAAATATAAATTATATTTAGTGTCTATTTGTCTTAATAAATAAATTTGTATATTTTTATTGGGGACGGAGGGACTTGAACCCTCACGATCTTAATAAAATCAACAGATTTTAAGTCTGTTGTGTCTACCATTCCACCACGTCCCCTTTATTGAGGTGGTACCCAGATTCGAACTGGGGATAAAGGATTTGCAATCCTCTGCCTTACCACTTAGCTATACCACCTAAATATAATTTAAAAAATTAATATAAATGTACCGAAAGTTTGTCTTAATTGTCAATAAACAAGGTCTTTATTTATTATTCTATTTCTTGTGTAAATAATCGACTTTGTAGTATATCTTCTGAGCGAATAGTAACTAAATCACTTTTTGTCAGTATATCATCTCCACTTTGAAAAATTCGGTTAGCTTGTCTCATTCTTGCTCTATCAATAGCATTTCTAATACTTCTTGCATTTGCAAAATGAGGTTGCTTCATACGCCTTTCCGCATATTCTAGTAATACTGAATCTGCGTCTTGAGAAAATTGATACTGTTGTTCTTCTAACATAAGTTTAGCAATTTCTAAAAGTTCTTCTGGTGTATAGTCAGGAAAGTCTACATGATTTGTAACTCTCGAAGATAATCCTGGATTAGATTCGTAAAATCTATCCATTTTATTTTTATATCCTGCAAATATTACAACTAGATCATCTCGTTGATTTTCCATAACTTGTAAAAGAATTTCAATAGCTTCTGAACCATAATCTCTTTCGTTATCAGGTTTATAAAGATAGTAGGCTTCATCAATAAATAAAACACCACCCATTGCTTGCTTTAAAACTTCTTTCGTTTTAGGAGCAGTATGTCCGATATATTGTCCAACTAGGTCGTCTCTAGTAACCGTTAATAAGTGTCCTTTTTTGATGTATCCTAGTTTATATAAGATATCAGCCATTTTCATTGCAACAGTTGTTTTTCCCGTACCGGGACTTCCTGTAAAAGACATATGTAGTCCAGGACTCCCTGAAACTAAATCTAATTGATTTCTTAATTTATCTATGAGTAAAAGAGCAGCTATTTCTCTTATTCTAGTTTTCACTGGTTTTAGTCCGATAAGTTCTTTTTCAATTTCATCTATAACTTCTTGTATGTGTGTTTTGTCGTATTCTTCTTGTAAATTAACTAGAGTGTCATCTGAGTAGTTTTTATTCATATAATGATAAAGTATAAAAGTAGTTTTTTTATAAAAAACAAATCAAAAAAATTTTTTGATTTGTTTTAGTTTAACTAATTAAAATTTAATATCTAGAGCCTTCAGGTTTGCTAGTTGCGTAACTACGGAAGCTATATTTCTGATTTCTACTAATATCTTCTGTTCTTACTAACTCAAATCCAGGTTCGTAAGAAGGTCTATTAATTAAAAATGATAATACGCAACTTTCAATACCTCTCGTATTATCAAAAGAGTTAATCTTGATATATTTATCTGAGTGTTGTGAGCGACAACTATTGATTTCATACATTACTGTAGCAGGATCTTTGATATCAAACAATGGTAACCCCCATAATTCCCAAAAATTATTCCTTGGATGTGGATCATCAGTATATTCAATATTCATTGCCCAATTTTGAGAAATTGAATATTCGATTTGTTTTGCGATTTGTTCATCAGTTAAATCTGGTAAAAAGGAAAAAGTTCCTTGTGTTAATCTCACTGTTTTATACCCCTTAAAAATATGACTATACTTAATAGTTTTTTAATAAATTGAAGTTATAAGAAAATAATTTCTTTGAATTTTATTATTTAGACGTTTGCTGTTGGAGTTTCTACGAAATCAGCTGTGTCTGTAGAAGTATAGTTAAAAGTAATATCTTTCCACAAATCTAATGCTGTTTGTAAAGGTCCGCATGTTTTTGCTGCATCACGTAAAATTTGTGGTCCTTCGGCTACATAGTCACGGCCTTCATTTCTTGCAATTACCATTGATTCTAAAGCTACACGATTTGCTGTTGCGCCTGCTTGAATACCATCTGGATGTCCGATTGTACCACCACCAAATTGTAGTACAACATCATTACCTAAATAATCTAGTAACTGATGCATTTGTCCACAATGAATACCACCTGAAGCTACCGGTGTTACTTTACGCAGAGAAGCCCAATCTTGTTGGAAAAATATACCTTGAGGTAAGTTAATATCTAGGTAAGGCAATAATAATGTATTGTAAAAACCTCTAATCATTAAAGGATCACCTTCTAATTTTCCTACTACTGTACCTGCGTGTATATGATCGACACCAGCCATACGCATCCATTTACAAATTACTCTGAAATTCATTCCATGAATTTTTTGACGTGAATAAGTTGAATTACCTGCACGATGTAAATGTAAAATCATATCATTTTGGCGAGCCCAAATTGCCATAGTTTGAATAGCAGTATAACCAATTACTAAATCAATCATAATAATAATTGTACCTAGTTGTTTTGCAAATTCTGCTCTTTCATACATATGTTCCATTGTAGCCGCAGTAACATTCATGTAATGGCCTTTTATTTCACCTGTAGCTGCGATAGAACGATTAACAGCTTCCATTGAGTATAAGAATCTTTCTTTCCAGCGCATAAACGGTTGCGAATTAATATTTTCATCGTCTTTTAAGAAATCTAGCCCACCTTTTAAACCTTCGTAAACTACTCTTCCATAATTTTTTCCAGACAAGCCTAACTTAGGTTTAACTGTTGCACCTAAAAATGGACGACCAAATTTATCCATACGCTCACGTTCTACAATAAGGCCAGTTGCTGGACCTTGGAACGTTTTTAAGTATGCAACGGGAATACGCATATCTTCTAGTCTTAAAGCTTTAACTGCTTTAAATCCAAATACGTTTCCAATAATAGAAGCCGTCAAATTAGCAATAGATCCTTCCTCAAATAAATCAATATCATAAGCAATGTATGCAAAATATTGATCAGAAGTATTTGGAACAGCATCAACTTTATAGGCTTTAGCGCGGTATAAATCGCATGCTGTTAATAGATCTGTCCATACTACTGTCCAAGTAGCTGTTGAAGATTCGCCAGCTACTGCTGCTGCTGCTTCAATTGGATCAACACCCGGTTGTGGACTTACACGAAATAAAGCTAAAACATCTGTTTCTTTAGTTACGTATTCTGGTTCCCAGTATCCCATTTTAGCATATGGAATTACACCAGACTCATAACGTTCATTTTTAATTCTTGTCCTTTCTTCTACAGAATTAGACATTTGCTCCTCCTCGAGTTTAAGACAGTATCGTTAAATATAAAGCTAGTTAAGCCAAGAAAAAAAAGTATATTCAATTATAATATATCTTATATATTATAATTTAACTATTAACTTAATTTAAAACCAACTTTATATATAAATCTAGCACTATATATGTATCATTTAATTTTAGTATTATTTATATTAGTGATAATTTTATTTAATATAAACAAACAATTAGTATTAAACTTTTTATAAAAATAGCAAGTATTTTATTTTTATGATAACATTGGTCCAATATAAAACATTTGGAGAAAAATATTTTGCCAGTATCACAAGTTAAAGATTCTTCTTTTTATAAAGAAGTAATAAAATCAAGTTGTCCAGTTTTGGTAGATTTTTGGGCTCCTTGGTGCGGTCCATGCAGAATGATAGCGCCTGTAATAGATGAAATCGCTCAAGAGTATTCTAATAAACTTAAAGTAGTAAAACTGAATGTCGATAATAATCCTGATACAGCTAAAGAATATGGTATTAGAAGTATTCCTACTGTCATGGTTTTTATTGATGGTCAAAAAGTTGATACAGTAATCGGTGCTGTACCAAAATCTGCATTATTGAATAAAATATATAAGTATCTGAGCTTATAAAATAAATAAGTTTTATAAATTAATATTATTAAATTATTATGTCAAAAATTTGTAAAGTTTCTATGAAAAAAGCAAATAATGCTTATACTATCTCACATTCTCATGTGAAAACGAAAAAAAAACAAAATGTAAATTTACAATATAAAAAAGTTTGGTCTATAAAAAAAATGAGATGGCTAAAAATTAGAATATCAACAAAAATAATAAAATCGTTACATAAAATAAAATTATAATTTTATTTTTTATAGCAACAATTATAAAAATATGTTATAATAAAATATATTATATATAGCGAAGAGCTATATTAAAATATATAAAAGCGCATTGGATTAAAATACTTTAAGGAATAAAAGCATGTATTCTTATTTACAAGATTTTTATAAGGCTGAAGACTCAAACGAAAATATAGATAATTTTGATATTTTAAATAGCATAGAGAAAGATAACACACCTATAGGTTGGTCGTCTATTTGTTTTGATGAAACAATTCATTTTTATTCTGATATTTTAACAAAACGTGTTAAAGAATAAAATTATTGTTATTAAACAATCTATAAATGTAAAATAATTATTTGCTTTTACAAATAATATATTTTACATTTGTATTTTTATTATATAAAATAATTTTGTGAATTATCGCTAGTATAGCTCAATTGGTAGAGCAGCTGATTTGTAATCAGCTGGTTATGGGTTCAAGTCCCTTTACTAGCTTTATATTATATATGACTAATTTAAACCTAAATGTTGTAGAGTAGGAATATTCGCAAGTAATAAATATGCGAAACCTGCACCACCAATAGATCCAACTAAAAAACCTGCCGTGAACTGTCCCCAGCCTTCCGAAGTTTGCAATAAGTCTTTATTTTCTTCTTTACTTGAATCAAAAAAGACACTACCGTACATAGATAGACATGCTGTTAAAATAACTATTAATCCTACCGTAGATAAAAAACCAGATAATAAAGCAACATCTGTATTTCTCAATGGTCCTAACTTATCAAAAGGTCCTAGTAGAAAGTATCCGTGAGCCATACCTATTTCTAAACCTCTCAAAAGTGCAGATAAACCTCTTCTATAAGCAGGTAAATTGCTTAATAAATTTTTTGTAAAACTTGAAGTACTAATGGGAGTTGATAAATTACCTACAAAAGCATCTTGATTGTAAGGCTGAATAAAATCTTTCATAATAATTTGTTTTCTGTTATCCAGAAGATAAAATAAAAAAATATATTTTTAATTAATACTATTAAAATAACTAATTTTGAATAATTTTAGTTTAAGTATTAAGTTTTTTGTTTATAAATTAACAAAAAAATGCTATTCTTGTAATATATAATAAGTAGTAAAAAATTATATAGGAGTATATAAATGACACTATTAGTTAGTTATTTATTTTTTGTATTATTATTTACTGGACTAGCATTAGGATTATATTTTGGTTTACAAGCTGTTAAACTTATTTAAGAATAAAAAAATTCGTATTAATGAAATTTAATCATAATTCGAAAGTTTTTATAAGCGTATAAATATTAATTTGTATTTTTTATTTATGAATATTTCAAATGCATCAAATATAAAAGTATATCAAATTATAGGTTCTCGTAGATTTAGTAATTATTGGTGGGCAAGTATTATATTGTTAGGTAGCTTAGGTTTTTTTACTGTTGGATTGTCAAGTTATTTTAAATCTGTTTTAATACCATTTATAAAGATTGATTTGTTAACCTTTGTGCCACAGGGCGCAATTATGACTTTTTATGGTACAATAGGTATTTTAACTAGTATTTTTCTTTGGTATACAATCGTTTTAAATGTAGGGAGCGGCTACAACGAATTTAATAATGAAACTAAAATAATTACTATTTTTCGCTTAGGTTTTCCTGGTAAAAATCGTCTTTTGAAATTACAGTATAATACAAATAATATCGCTTCGATAAAAATACTTATAGAAGAAAAGTTTTTTAATCGACGTGAAATTTACTTAAAAATGAAAGATAGAAGGGAAATTCCTTTAACAAAAGTTGGTGAACCTATTAGCATATCAGAATTAGAAAATCAAGCTATCGAATTAGCTCAGTTTTTAAATATAAAAGTAGAAGGAATTAAATAAATAACTGTATATTTATTTTACTTTTAGACTAAAAACTTGATGATATAAGAAGTTGATATTAATATAGTTATATAATATACTTATTAATAGCGGGTATAGTTTAGTGGTAAAACCTTAGCCTTCCAAGCTAATGATGTGGGTTCGATTCCCACTATCCGCTTTTTATTTTTTTAGAAGTTTATAGTAAAAAGTACAAATATTGCATCTGGCTGGATTCGAACCAGCGACGTCCTCTTAGGATGGCGGATTATTAGAGTCGATTTCTTAAAAAATCTCTCATACAAAACCGTACATGAAACTTTCATTTCATACGGCTACTTCTTATCTAAATACAGTAATTAATGTAAATATATCTTAGTTGTCTTATGTGAAATATTCTATGTATAATTTTACTATGAAATAAAAAAAATATATATTTGTAAAAAATGTTATTATATTTTTTTTTTAGTTTATAAAATATTATTTTATTAAATTTTAAGTAAAATGATTTTATATTTTTGATTGTAAAAATAAATTTATTTAGTTTATTAGATAATAAAATATTTTGAATATGTTTAATATGATTACAATTTTTTATATTTATTAAAAATTGTTTAATATTAATATTATTTTTTTTAGTTACTAATATAAATAATTTATTTTTATGATAAAAATACCAACGTAAATTACAAAAGTAAGTATTTTTCATAAATTTATTTATATCATCACTATAAAAATATTTATTTTTATTAGGATTTTTAAAATATTTAAATAATTTTGTTTTTTTTATTGCATTGTTATTTCTATTATAAAAAAGGTTGGAGTGAATTAATGTATCACTTTTTAATATTTTTTTATAACAGTCATGATTTAATATAAATTTAGCTAGATATTCTGGTTTAATTGATAAATATGTTATACGTTGTTGTATTTGATCTATTAAAAAACAATAATTTTTGTTTTTTTTTATTGTATAACTATATAAGCTTTTCAAAATTTTAAATTTTTCACCATTTGATATAAAAAGTTTTTTTTTATATTGCAAAGTTAAAAATAAGCAAGTTTTTTCAATTATATATCTAATAGAAGCTATTTTAGATTCGTTAGAATTCAACAAATATTTTTGTAATTTATATACTTTATTAAATTTATAACATTTTGTTGCTGTATATATTTTTTTTTGTATAACCGAAATTTTTGTATATATTTTTTGCCATGGTAAAGAAGACCAAGAAGTTTTTATATTTAAATTATATTTATATGACATAGCAATATTTTAACAGATAGACTGCTTAGATTTAGATAAGTATAATATGTTAGCTAATTGATTTGCTTTTTATTATTTCTAACTAAATAATTAATTTAGCCTTTTTTCTTAATTATTTTCAACAAAAAAATAAAAGTTTTATTATTTAGTTACTCCGTTCCATATTTTTCATTTTATAGTTAACTTAGACCCCTTAATATATACTAATAATCTCTTTAAAAAATCATACTTAATTAACTCATAATAATTAAGTTTAAGGATTTGAATATCTTAATTATATATTAAAATATTTAATTAGTACTTTAAATTATGGTTTGTGTTACTAGTCTTATTAACTTTCTTATTAGTTAGCTTTTTTTAAAAAAATATGAGGCAATTGTATTTTTAAATTAACTAATAAAGTATATTTATGATTAAAAATAGTTGGATTTCCACCAACAAAAAAAATATAGTTAAATTTTAACACTAAAAAACGGGTCGCACATGAGTCCGCTGCCTTCGGCCTCTCGGCCACAGATGCCTAATTAAATTATATTATAAATTACTAAATAATGCAATACTTCACTGGATATATCTTGTTATCTTGCCTAAAATCATAAAAATATTAAGTCTATAAGCTTTTTTTAATAAAGTTATTGTTTTTATATTTGAATAGAAAATTTTCATCATTATTTTATCACTCATTCATATTATGATATGTTGCTACAGCTGAAGGTGAAATTTTATTTAAATATCTAAAAATCCAATATTTAAAAATAGTATCCAATACTACAGGAAATGTTGAAATAAAAATAAAAATGAAATCTCTGTTTTCAGGTAGACCAAAATGACGCAAAATAGCTTCTATTATAATTTCCCATCCATGAGGTGAATGAAAACCAACAAATATATCTGTAAATAAAATGATTAAAAAAGCTTTTGCCGTGTCGCTTAATCCATAAATATATTCATTGATAAAAGATTTGAGAATAGAAAATTGCCTTTTTCTAATAATTAATATTGAAACAAAAATAATAATAGAAATTAAATCAGCTAAAATATTTTGTATTGCATGTGAACTCTCGTTCGAGTAATACTTTGCTATTTCTAAAGCTTTATCTGCCATTTTTTCTTCGATAAAAGGAGATGATTTATTTTCTAATTTACCAATTAAAATTTCAAAATGCATTTTTTCCTCAAAACGCTGAAGTTCTGCAAATGCTCTTTCTTCCTGCGATTCATTAAAAAAAATATATGAACAGTTATTATTCCAAAAATAGTTAACAATAGGACTTAGTATGAAAGTTTTAGATATTTGATTTATTAGTATAGGCATTATTAATAAAATTAAGATATATTTAATAGATGACAAGGTTTGATACCTTATAACTTTAAATTCTTCTAGGGCTTCTAACTCTAAATTAGGATTTAACTCTTTTTTGAATCTACCAAATAATTTAGTAATAGAGCGAGGTATAATACCTGTTTTTTCTAATGCGAATTGATTAATTTTTTTTAGGTTCCAATATTTCATAGTTATTATATTAATTTAATATTTGATTTGTACAAAATAAAATAAGCTAGGTTAAAAAAAATTTAATACTAAATAAAATTTTAATCATTTAAAATGCTATAAGACTTTTTTGTTATTTATAAAATAAGTTGTAATAAATAATATATAAAAACTAAAGTTTTACAAATCAAATTTTAAACTCAAATTAAAATGAAAGAATAATATAATAATTTATTTAATTAATCTTCTTAAATATGATATAGATTATATACAATATACAAAATATAAATATAATTAATTTTGTTCTCGGTATTAATCATGAATTTTTTCGATAAATTTTTAGGTCAATGGACAACAAAAAAAAATATTTCCATTTTAAAATATAATTATAAATATACATATGAAGAAAAAATTAAAATCACAAAAAATGAAGAAAAATCTGAATTATGTTTATATAAGTTAAATTATATAAATAATCAACTTAATTTAAAATGTTTTAATAATTTTTTTGAAAAGGAAATATCAACAAATAAATATAATATAAAAAAGATTAATGAAAATTTATTGAAAATTAATCGTAAACTAAACAAAGAAATATCTTACACAGAATATATCTACTTTGTTAATAACAATTTTAATACATCAATAGGATTCATAAAGAAGAAATATAGTTACTTAGCTACAATATTTACATCATATATAAAAATTTAGAGTAAATAAAAATGGCATCTGAAATAATAGACGCCATTTTTACTTACTCTAAATCTTTTCTATTAGGATTTCGCGAAGGATCGTTAGATAAAAAACCAAAAAAGAAAAGGGATACAAAAAAAATAACTACTGTATAAACAAATATTTTTAAAGTTAACATTTTTTCTCCTTGATAAACATAAAAAATATATATAATTAAGTATATATAAAAAAAAGAAATTAATTTAAAAAATTAAATTTCTTTTTTATAAACATGATATTTAATCTTTATTAAACCAAAAAATTTGATCTATTTTTGTAAAAAGTCTATATTGATTACAATAATTTTTTACTATATGTAATGTACCTTCTAATGAGCAAATATCATTAATTTGATATAACTTGAATGATTTATGAATATAACTGTTATTTAAATTAACAAATATCTTTACAAAAGATGTGTTTTTTATATTATTAGGAATATATAATAACATCAAAAATATTTCTTCTTTTTTTTTTGTTTTTAATTTTATATAATCTAATATCTGCGCCGTAACAATATATTTATTCATAATTTATTATACTAAAAATTTTCTTTATCTAGATTATGAGATATTTGAGATTTTAATTGCCTTAATTTATACATTACTTTTTGAAAATATTCTTGTAAATACTTTTCTAATGTTTCTATTTCATTCGGCTGTATATGAAATATTTTCCAAGTGTCTTTCATTGAAGTATTAAAGCCCTTACTTTGGGATAATATTTCAATAAAAGCTAATCGATCTGATATATTCCAAGTCCACTGAAATAATTTAGTCACTTGCCTCAAAGATTTCAATAAATAAACTGGTATAGTTGTAATTTTAGCCTGTTTACCAGAAATTTTTTCACATAAACTAATTACTTCTTGAGACGTCCATTCTCTGTTTCCAACTAAAGGAAAAATTTGTTGTTTTGCTTGCTTAACAGCTAAGCTTTTTATACATATCTTAGCAATATCTTGAGTATTAATATAGGCAATAGGTGTTTTTTCTGATGTAATCCATATTGGTTTTTGATCTAAAATAGGAACAGAATACTGATTAATTAAACCCTGAAAAAAACCAGATAAATTAAAAATTGTATAGCATAAACTTGAATTAACTAATTTCGATTCAATTAATAATTTTAATTTAATTAATGGAATATTATCATATTTATAAGCATCTAAGAAAGAAAAAAATATATAGTGGCGAATTTTTGCTTGCCGCGCTGCTTCTATTAAAATATATTTACCAATTAAATCAATTTGTTTTGCATTATATAAGTCACTTGTTCTAGCTGTAGAACAATCAATTATTGCTGTAACGCCATATAATGTCATAGGTATTGTTTCATGCAATTTTAGATCACCGTATATTAACTCAGCTCCCCATTCTTTTAAAAAAGCCGCTCTACGAAAATTACGCACAAAACATTTAACTTGAAAACCTTTGTCTAAAGCTCTTTTAACTACTTGTCTTCCTAAGGTACCTGTACCACCAATAATTAGTAAACTCATAATAAAATGTTTTTATATGTATATTCTATAAATTATTTTTATTATAATTATAAGATAAATATAGGTAGAGAGGGAATTGAACCCTCATGATTAAAACCGTCATATTTTGAATATGATGCGTATACCAATTTCGCCATCTACCCTTGAATATATTTTTTTTTAATATGAATTTATCACATATATCATTTCATAGTCAATATTTAAAAAATCCTATAACTATTTTTCATAAAATAAAAATAAAATATAAAATCTTTATAATTTTTATGATTTTATTTTGTATACCATATACTAGTTGTAAATATATGTTCTTTTGTTACTTAATTAATAACAGTATTTATTTTTACCAACTAAAAAAAAAATTAAATTATAGTAACTTGATTGTTAATCAAGCTTTAATGTTTATCTTTATAAATATTTTTGTCTATTTTTTGAATTATCTAAGTTACTGTTATAAAGCTTTTTTTGTATATACTTATATTGTAATACCTATTAAAATTGTCCAAAAAAATTTTTTTTATCAAAAAAATAATTACTACTACATAGCTATAAAATATATTTTATACGCTGTACCAACTATTTTTGTTAAAACATTATTAATAACATTATTATATATACAACTAAATAAAATATTTTTATTAAGTACAAAATATGAATTTATCATATTAAGCTTTCTATTTCTATTAAATAAAGTAAGATTGTATCATTATAAAAAAAATGACTACTTTACCTTAGCGACATTATTAGCCTCTCAATTTTTAGAAAAGTCTGCATTTAATGCGTATTTATTATATTTATCTATCAGATTAAAATACTACTATTTAAGAAAATCGAATAACTGCTTATATATGATATTTATAGCAATATATATATATGTGATACGAATAAAAAATGATACATATAAACTCGCATATAATTTATGGAATAAAAAAAATATTATAAATTATTCTATTTACTAAAATTAGTTATGACTTTTAAATCAAGATGAAATTTATAATAATATTATTAAATCGTTACTTTTTTTTGTAAGAGATAAAATATGACAGAAAAAGATACAATAAAACTAAATAAAGAAACAAATAAAGATTTATATGAACTAATAAATAAGTCTTATAAATATGGATTTCATACTAAAGTTGAAATAGAAGATTTTCCACAAGGATTAAACGAAGAGGTAGTAAACTTAATATCTGAAAGAAAAGAAGAACCAGAATATTTAACTTATATTCGACTAAAAGCATATAGTCAATGGAAAAAAATGCAAGAACCTAGATGGAGTAAACTAATTTATTCCAAAATAAATTATAATAATATACTGTATTACTCTGCTCCTAAAAATAAAAAAAAGCTTAATAATTTAAACGAAGTTGATCCCGAAATATTGAAAACATTTGAAAAACTCGGTATACCCTTAAATGAACAAAAAAGACTAGCAAATGTTGCTGTAGATGCTGTATTTGACAGTATTTCTATAGCTACAACTTTTAAAAAAGAATTAGCAGACGTAGGCGTTATTTTTTGTTCTATTAGTGAAGCAATAAAGCTATATCCTAATCTAATAAAAAAGTATTTGAACTCAGTAGTACCTATTGGAGATAATTTTTTTTCTTGTTTAAATTCAGCCGTTTTTACAGATGGCTCTTTCTGCTACATTCCCCCCAATGTACATTGTCCATTAGAATTATCCACTTATTTTCGTATTAATAACAAAGAATCTGGTCAATTTGAAAGAACATTAATTATCGCAGATCGTAATAGTTATGTTAGTTATTTAGAAGGATGTACAGCTCCACAATTTGATAGTAACCAATTACACGCAGCTGTTGTAGAATTAATCGCTTTAGATAATGCTACTATTAAATATTCTACTGTCCAAAATTGGTATTCAGGAAATTCAAAAGGTCAAGGGGGTATATATAATTTTGTTACTAAAAGAGGTATATGTATAGGCAACAATTCTAAAATTTTATGGACACAAGTAGAAACTGGTTCATCTATAACATGGAAATATCCAAGTTGTATTTTATTTGGTAAAAATACAATAGGAGAATTTTCTTCTATTGCATTAACAAACAATTTCCAACAAGCAGACACTGGTAGTAAAATGATACATATAGGAAGGAATACAAAAAGTAAAATTTTATCTAAAGGTATATCTGCCGGTAATTCGGTGAACAGCTATCGTGGTCTTGTTAAAGTAGGACCAAATGCCAATTTTTCTCGTAACTATTCCCAGTGTGACTCATTATTGATTGGCAATAAGTCTAGTGCAAATACTTTTCCATATATACAAGTACAAAACCCATACGCAATAGTCGAACATGAAGCATCAACATCAAAAATTGGAGAAGAACAAATTTTTTACTTTTTGCAAAGAGGGATAAGTATAGAAAATACTATATCTCTAATGATAACAGGATTTTGTAAAGATATTTTACAAGAGCTTCCTATGGAATTTGCAATGGAAGCAGACCGATTATTAAATCTAAAATTAGAAGGAACAATAGGATAGAATCTAAACTTATGAACAGTAATCTTTTATCTATTAAGAACTTGCACGCAGAAACTCATTCCAAAAACTTATTACGAGGTGTCGATATATCAATAAATTACGGTGAAATACATGCAATCATGGGAAAAAATGGGTCTGGCAAAAGTACACTAGCTAAAGTTATTGCCGGTCACCCAAGCTACAATATTACAAACGGTAATATCTTTTTTCGTGGACAGGATATAACCTATGAAGAACCAGATAAAAGAGCACATAAGGGAATCTTTCTGGGCTTTCAATATCCAATAGAAATTCCTGGTGTAAATAATATAGATTTTTTAAGGTTAGCTTATAATTCTATACAACAAGCAAACGACATGAAAGAATTAGACCCTTTATCCTTCTTTGATTTAATTAGCCAAAAAATTCATCAAGTCAAGATGGATTCTTCTTTTCTTAATAGAAATGTAAATGAAGGTTTTTCTGGTGGAGAAAAAAAGAAAAACGAAATTTTACAAATGTCTCTATTCAATAGTAGAATGTGTATATTAGATGAAATAGATTCTGGTTTAGACGTAGATGCATTAAAAAACATATCACAAGTTATTAAAGACTTAGATTATAAAAATAAAGCATTACTACTAATTACTCATTATCAACGATTATTAGATTATATAACTCCAGATTATATACATATTATGTCAAATGGAAAAATTGTATATACAGGTGATTATACTCTTGCAAACGAAATTGAACAATATGGATACGATAAATATGTCAACTTTTAAGTATAAACAAAATATTTATTCACTTTTTTAAATTTTATTATTAACTAAAATAGTTATTTTAATAATAAAATAACTATTTTAAAATTTTTATTATTACACTAAAAATCCCTGTTTTACATCTTGTATTGATTGTTTTAATAACTCTTCTGCTTCAGGATTTAATTTCTTTGTATTTTTAATACTTTCTGCAAACTCAGGCTTAGAATTATTTAAATCTTCTTTCAAAACAGAAATAAATTCTCGTATCTTCGATAACTCAATATCATCAAGATAACCGTTAATTCCAGCATAAATAGTCGCTACTTGATCATGTACAAGTATTGGCGAATTTTGTGGTTGTTTTAAAATTTCTCTTAGTCTCTGGCCACGAGCTAATTGGTTTTGAGTTGCTTTATCTAAGTCTGAAGCAAACTGAGAAAAAGCCTCCAATTCCGCAAACTGAGCCAATTCTAATTTTAATTTACCAGCAACTTGCTTCATAGCTTTAATTTGTGCTGCTGAACCTACACGTGAAACAGAAATACCAACGTTAATAGCAGGTCTTATGCCTGAATTAAATAAATCGCTAGATAAAAATATTTGACCATCTGTTATAGAAATTACATTCGTAGGAATATAAGCAGAAACATCTCCGGCCTGTGTTTCTATAATTGGTAATGCTGTCATACTTCCGCCACCTAGATCTTTATTTAACTTTGCAGCTCTTTCTAACAATCTTGAATGTAAATAAAATACATCACCAGGGTATGCTTCCCTACCGGGAGGTCTACGTAAAAGTAAAGACATTTGGCGATAGGCCTGAGCTTGTTTCGTTAGATCGTCATAAATAACTAAAGTAGCTTTACCTTTATACATAAAATATTCTGCTAAAGCAGCCCCTGTATAAGGAGCAATATATTGTAAAGTTGCGGGATCATCAGCATTAGCTGCAACAATAATAGTGTAATCTAAAGCTCCTTTCTCTTCTAGACTAGATACAACTTGAGCAACAGAAGATGCTTTCTGGCCAATAGCTACATAAACACAAATTACATCTTGATCTTTTTGATTAATAATTGTGTCTAAAGCAACTGCAGTTTTACCAGTTTGTCGATCGCCAATAATTAGTTCTCTCTGACCTCTGCCAATAGGAATCATAGAATCGATTGCTGTGATTCCTGTTTGCAAAGGTTCACAAACAGATTGACGACCTATAATTCCGGGAGCATATGATTCAATTAAACGAGTTTCCGTCGTATTAGTCGATCCTTTATCATCAATAGGTTTAGCCAAAGGATTAACAACCCGCCCAAGGAAGCCTTCTCCAACTGGTATCTGAGCAATTTGTCCAGTTGATTTTACAGAACTACCTTCTAATATATTACGCCCATCACCCATTAATACAACACCAACATTATCACTTTCTAAATTCAAAGCGATGCCTATAGTTTGATCTTGATCTTCAAACTGCAATAGTTCTCCGGCCATTACTTCATCTAAACCATAAACACGGGCAATACCGTCACTAACTTGTAAAACCGTTCCAACATTAGTAACTTCTAATTCTTGATCATATTGATTTATTTGCTGACGTATAATATTACTTATTTCATCTGGCCTAATATTTACCATATAACTCCATAATTTTATAATCTATATATTTATATTAAAAAGATGTTAATAAATATAAATAATACATATTTAGCTTGCATTAAGATATAAAGAAATTTGCTGCAACTTACCAGTTATGCTAGTATCCAATACTTTAGATCCTATTTTTAAAATGAATCCAGCTATTAAACTTAAATCTACATGCATTATTAACTTAATATTTTTCGCATTAGTCATAGATTTAATTTTATTAATAAAAGCACTCTGCTGAGTTTCCGTTAATTCAATAGACGTAATCAATTCAACTACTGTAATAGATTTTAACTTATTAATAAGTTCAAAATATTTATTAATAATTGATTGTAAAATATTTATTCTACGCTTATCTATTAACACAAATAAAAAATTTAACACTATATTACTTACTTTATCTTTAAATAAAGTATCAAAAATATTTTTTTTTATATTTGCTGCTAGTAAAGGATTGTCTAAACATAATTGTAAATCTCTGGACTCAGATAAAATATCTAAAACGAAAGATAAATCCTTATTTGTTTTTTCTAATAAACGATTACTTTGAGCTAATTCTAATAAAGCTTCGGCATAAGGAATAGATATTTTTTCTATTAAACTTTTACTACTCATATACTTATCTCACCTTGAAGCTGGGTAATATTTTTATCAATAATTTCTACTTGCATTGCAGGTGTAATTTGCTTTTGCAATTTAACACGCACTTTATCAATTGCTAAAGAAGTAATTTGTTGCTGAATTTGCTGTTTTACCTGATTTTCAGCATACCGAATATTTGCTTTACTCGAAAAATTTAACCTTTCTATATCTGACTTCCCTTGCTCCAAAATAGATTGGCGTACTTTTTTAGCTGTAGTTTGAGCTTCGTTCAAAATTTGATCAATAACTATTTGAGCTTGATTTAGTTGCTTTTCAGCTTCATTTAATCTAATTTGAGCTTGATTTAAACGTTCTTCTGATTCACTAATCGCTAATAGTACTTTTTCTTGTCTTATGTATAAGATTGAACCTAAAAATTGTTTTAACACATATATCAAGCCTGATAGCAAAAGCAATATATTTAATAAATTTGCTTCCAAAAAGTTAGTATTTAAACTAATATCTAACCCTAAATATTTCTGATTAAGTAAATAAAAAATATGCATATATATATATCCTTAATTATTAATATTTTATTTTCTTGTATAATAATATTATGATATAAACATTAAAACTATTTTATACTCTAATAATCTAATAATTTTGCTTTTATTTGATCACTCAGTATATCTACTTGTGATTCTAAAGTTTTTAATGCCTGTTCTTTTTGAATACTTAATTGATCATATGCATTATTTAATAAACTTTCGGTATCGAGTTGAGCTCTTTTTATTTGATCTGAAACAAGCAATTGTGCTTCATCTTGAGAAGTTTTTATAATTTTTTGGGCCCTCTTACGAGACTCAGCTAAATCATATTCATATTTCTGTGTCAATTCGTCGGCTTTTAATAAAGAAGCTGAAGCTGTAGTTAAGCTATTACGAATATATTCTTCTCTCTCATCTAAAATATAACCAACTGGTTTATAAAATAAAATATTTAATGCTATAGTTAAAGCAATAAATTGTAAAGACATTAAAGGTAAAGTAGCATTAAAATCAAATAAACCTCCTTTAGCTTCTTCATTACATATTTCTAAAAAAAGTGATAATAAAAAATGCATATTTAATAATACAAATATTAATATAATTTAAATAACTTTCAATAAATACTAATAAAATACTTAGCTTTTTTTTGAAAACTAAGCATGATAATAATTTAAAAAATCTTTAACAAACTAACTAACGTAAGGATTTGCAAATAAAAGTGATAATGCAACTACTAACCCATAGATAGTTAAAGATTCCATGAAAGCTAAACTAAGCAATAAAGTTCCTCGAATTTTACCTTCTACTTCTGGCTGTCTTGCGATACCTTCTACTGCATTTGCAGCAGCACTGCCTTGACCTATACCTGGACCAATTGCAGCCAAGCCAACTGCTAAACCAGCTGCAACAACAGATGCTGCTGAGATAATAGAATCCATAATTGTGTTTAAATAATATTCTAAAAAATAGACAATCAACATATTTCATAAAATTATGCTTTTATGATATTTAAATCAAAATAAACATAAAGATTTATAATTTTCTAATGGTCGCCGTGACCCTCCATCGCTTCACCAATATATGCAGCAGATAATGTAGAAAAAATTAATGCTTGTATAGAACTTGCAAATAATCCTAAAACCATTACAGGTAATGGTACTAATATAGGAACTAATAAAACAAAAACTGAGACTACTAATTCATCCGCAAGAATATTACCAAACAACCTAAAGCTTAATGATAAAGGTTTTGTAAAATCTTCTAATACATTAATTGGCAATAAAACAGGGGTAGGCTCAATATATCTTAAAAAATAACCTAACCCATTTTTTTTTAAGCCAGCATAAAAATAGGCAAGTGAAGTTAATATAGATAAAGCAACAGTTGTATTTATATCATTGGTTGGCGCAGCTAGTTCACCTTCTGGTAAAGTAATTAACTTCCAGGGAACTAAAGCTCCTGCCCAATTGCTACCCAAAATAAATAAGAAGAGAGTAGAAATATACGGAACCCAAGATCTATATTCGTGTTCACCAATTTGGTTCTTTGCAATATCCTGTAAAAACTCTAAAATAAATTCCATAAAATTTTGAAAATTATTCGGAATTCTTTTTAAATTTCTTGTACCAGCAAATGATATAGTCAATAATACAAGTATAACTAACCAAGATACAATGAATACTTGACCGTGAACACTATAATTACCTATTTCCCAATATAAATGTTTGCCAACTTCTACGCTAGAAAATCCACAAAAAGATAATAAAGCTTGATAATTGATTTGATGCATACAAATTTTAAAATTAATTAATATAAATTGGTAATCTTATATATTATATATAAAATCGTAAAGTTATAATACTTATTTACTTATTATATATCCTATGCGACCTACACACTAATCAATTCATATTTTAATTAAGTACATAATACTTTTACTTATTATATATCATATTAGAAACTTCTTGCGTAAAATCATAAGATTTTTTTTCTAAACCTTCGCCAAGAATAAATCTTTGAAAACGCCTAACTTTTATATTTTCACCTAATAAAGCAATATGCTGCTTTACTAAATCTTCAACACATATTTCAGGATTTTTTATAAAAGATTGATTCATTAAAGTCATTTCCTTTAATCGTTTTTGAATTCTTCCTTCTACAATATTTTTTCTAACATTTTCCGGTTTTTTTAGTATATCATCTTTTTCCATTTCTATTTCTATTTCCTTCAAAATAAATTCTTTAGGAATTTGATCAATAGAAATATACTGAACAAATTGGCATGCAGCTAACTGCATAGCAATATTTTTTGCAAGATCATGGAACTCTAATTGGCGAGCAACAAAATCTGTTTCACAATTCAATTCTACCATTACACCTAATCGTGAACCTGCATGAATATAGCTTTCAATAACACCCTCTGTTGCAATCCTTGATGATTTTTTATGAGCAGAGGCAAGACCTTTTTTGCGCAAATTTTCTATAGCTAAGTCAATCTGACCTTCCGTTGCCTCTAACGCTTTTTTACAATCCATCATACCAGCACCTGTTTTACTTCTAAGCTCTTTAATGTTTTCTGCGGAAATTTTTTTAGACATAATTATATTATTTTTTTTCTAATTTATAAATTAATAGTAGAAAAATTTATTACGATAATTCATAATTTCTTCCCTCCAAAATAGCATCTGATATTTTAGACATAATAAGTTTTATTGACCTAATTGCATCATCATTAGAAGGTATAGGAATATCAATTATTTCTGGATTACAATTTGTATCTAACATACATATTGTTGGAATACCTAGTTTAAGGCATTCTTGAATTGCTGTTGCTTCTTTTTTTTGGTCAACAATAATTACTAGATCAGGCAATTTTTTCATATTTTTAATACCATTTAAATGCTTACGTAACTTTTCTAACTCTTTACGAAAAATTGAAGCTTCTTTTTTAGGTAATGCATGCATAAAGCCTGAATCATCTTTCTCTTCTAAAACTTTTAATCTCTCTACTCTTGATTTAATAGTAATCCAATTTGTCAACATACCACCTAGCCATCTTTGATTAACATAATAAGAATTAGATCGGAGAGCTTCCCTCGCAATTATGCCAGCTGCCTGCCTTTTAGTTCCTAAAAAAAGAAAAGTTTTCCCTTCTTTAGATGCATTTTTTATAAAATCATACGCCTCTGTCATTAATTGAGCTGTTTGAACAAGATCAATAATATGTATACCATTGCGTTCCGTATAAATATATGGAAACATTTTAGGATTCCATCGCCTAGATTGATGACCAAAATGTACTCCTGCTTCTAATAATTCTTCTAAGGATACAATAGACATAAAAAACTATAATTATTTTAAATATATAACGAAATAACTGTTCACTAATTACAATAGTATAAAATATACTATTGGGATAATAATAACACAAAAATAAAATGTGTACATTAAAATTAAGTATTATTAGAGTTAAAATGATGAACATTTCTATCATCTACTATAATGTCATCAAAACTAGAATTACCAGAGTTAAAGTATACATCATTCATATAATTACAATTATTAAAAATATCACTGTTATTATTATTATAAACGTTAAAACCAGTACCAGCTGGGATTAAACGACCAATAATAACATTTTCTTTCAAACCTCTCAGCCAGTCTAATTTACCTGCTATAGCTGCCTCTGTTAATACTTTCGTTGTTTCTTGAAAGCTAGCCGCAGAAATAAAGCTTTCTGTATTTAATGAAGCTTTTGTTATTCCTAGTAAAATAGGATAGTATAAAGCCTGCTTTTTATTAATTAAGCCTAAAGACTTATTTATTGCTTCTATTTTTTGCAGATCTACTATTTCTCCAGGTAAATACTCTGTATCCCCACCACTTTCAATCTTTACTTTTGAAGTCATTTGCTTTATTATAACTTCAATGTGTTTATCAGCAATATCTACACCTTGTGATTGATAAACAAGTTGAACTTCTTTAACAAGTAACAACTGTATTTCTAAAAAACTCAACCTTGTAGCATCTTCAACATTTAATCCTTGACTTAAACATTCACGAAATTTAACTTCTAATAAAATATGTGGATTTAATAAACTATCTGTTTTTTTTCTTGCTTCTAAAATTTCCTCGATCCTAGGCAAACCCTGTACAATATCGCCTGTTTTTGATCGTTCAAAAATTAGAGTAGCAATACTTTCTCCTTTTTGTATTAAATTATTTTCAAAAATGTGTAGAAAAGAACCGGAAGAAATTAAGTAAGGTTGTCCAATTCTTAAGATAATTTTACTATTTTTTATAGAAATAATTCTACCAGAATAATTGGATATTACATCAGTTGCAATATCGTCACCCGAATAAATCCAGTCATACAATTTAACTTTTATATCACTTGAATCTTTTATATGAAATATACATATATTAGCTTTATCAATAATTAGAAAACGTTTATTAGACATTTCATTATTTTGTACATGAGAAATTTGACCTTCAATGTTGGAAAACACATTGGTTTGTGCGACAACTGAATTTGCTTGAACATAAGAACTGTCTTGTACTAAAATATTTGTTTTTGTATAAATATCTTTATTATTACTAAAATAAGAATCCCGAATAGAAATAAAATCAGCAGTTATGAATTTAAGGAAAAAATAGTCATAATTGACATCTTTTTCTAGTTGTATATATGATTTTATATTATTATCTTTATTTTTTAAATCAAATATTAAATGAGTAGTAATAAGATCTAAGCCTGATATTGACTTTACTCTTTCACCATCTTTAAAATAAGTTCGGCGTATTAATTTTAAATTCAACCAACTTGTTTTAAATGAATTATTTGAACACTTGAAAATATAATTTTTATTAGGAACGGCATATATAATAACAGGCCTTAATAAAATAAAATGATTATTAGCAATTAACATATACTCCCAATATACAAGTTTATCTGTGGTAATATTTAAAATAAATTCCTGGGGACGTAGAAAACCCCTATATTTACCTATTTTTTCAAAATAATCAGATTTAAATACTGGATATAGTATACCAGGCTTAATAATTATTTCTCTCACAATACCATCTTTTTCTAGTACTTCAACTATTCCTGAATTACATGCAAAAATATTTTGCATGATTTCTGTTCCAACCTCAACAAATTGACCGTGAGACACAAATAATAGAGATAAATCTTTATTAACTAAGTGAGTTTCTTCAGAAATCCAGAGAATATAACCTGAACCAATAATATCATATGTATCTTTATATATTTCTTTATTAAAACTTTTTGCTATTGATACATCTAAATATTTAATAATGCCACCTGTTTTTGTTTTATAAGCATCAGAAATCATATCTGCCACGATTTGCTGATTAACTAGCCTATTATTAGGTTTACATCGTAAAATGAATTTTTCTTTATTTTCTAATTCTAGTATATAATTTTTGTAATTTTCAAAAACATCTATAAATATTTTTATATTTGTATATAATGTAGAAGATGTAACTAAAAGTAATTTAGAAATAATTGATACATTTGATTTTTTTATTAAATAAGCATAACCATCATACTTACTTAATAATTGATGACAAGCTAGTAAACTATTTTTTAGTATATTTTGATTATTTTTAATTAACAACTTTATTTCACGAGGTATATTATATACTTTACCTCCAAGAATCCAAACAACTATATTTTGTTTTATATGATTTACTGAATTATTAGTATTCTTATTATAATTAGATAAATCACTAAAATGTATACTACCAGAAAAATCAGCAACAATAATTTTTTGAGCTTTCTCTGTTCTAAATCTATCTAATAAAGGAAATTCTGCTATAACTTGATTTTTCTCGACAGTACTGTTATCATCAACTAGCAATAAAGAACCTTTTAATAAATTTATATTACTCTCTTTTTCATTTAAGCTAGTAACTAAAATTTGACAGTCATGATTAATTAAAGTAGCATAATTACCATGTTTTGTTCTAGTTTTAGTAATACTTAAGTTACTAGGGTATTTTAAAATACCTTTATCTGGGCTCAGTATATTTCGTGATAGTTGACCTGTAAATACACCACCCGTATGAAAAGTTCTCATTGTTAACTGCGTACCTGGTTCACCAATTGATTGAGCTGCAATAATACCAACTGCTTCACCTAAATCTACTATTTTTCCATGAGCCAAATTCCAACCGTAGCACATTTGACAAATAGACCTTAAAGAAGAACAAGTCAAAGGAGAACGAACTAAAACATTATTAATATCTAAATTCAATAATTTTTGTGATAATTGTGGATCAATACTTTGATTAGCTTTAGCAATAATAGTATTAGAAGCAAGATCAATAACGTCTTCTGCTAAAGTACGTCCTAACAAAGCTTGTTGTAAATTAATTAGCACTTTTTGGTTATCTACCATATCTTCTAATAAAATACCTCTAGAAGTTTTACAATCATTTTCTCTAATAATTATATCCTGTGCAACATCTACTAATCGGCGAGTTAAATAGCCAGAATCGGCAGTTCTTAAAGCTGTATCAACTAAACCTTTTCTAGCACCATAAGAAGAAATGAAATAATCTGTGACTGTTAACCCCTCCCTAAAATTACTATATATTGGTAAATCAATAATTTGGCCTTGAGGATCAGACATTAAACCTCTCATGCCTACTAATTGTCTTACTTGAGAAACATTTGCTCTAGCTCCTGAAAAAGCCATCATATATATGGGATTTAAAGGATCTGTATTTTTAAAATATTTAATTACTTCAGTTTTTAAACTATCACTAGCTTCGTGCCAGGTATCAATAATTTTTTGAAACTTTTCAACTGCAGTAATTTCCCCTTTCTTATAACGTATATCTACATTCTTAATCAAATTAATTGTTGTATGAATTAAACTATTTTTTGTAGGAGGTATACGTAAATCTTCTAAGCTTAAAGATATACCTGCTTTTGTGGCATAATAAAAACCAAGATCTTTAAGAGTATCTGCCATATTAGATGCACGGGCCAAACCATATTTACGAAAAGCCCAAGTAATTAATTTTTTTAATTCTGATTTATCAATGACTTTGTTAAAAAAGTACATTTTATCATTATTGAAACTAAAATCCATAGCTAAAATATACCTTAAAATATAAAAATTATTCTATTACTAATGATTCATATAATGCTTTATTAAACAAAATACGTCCAGCTGTTGTTCGAATATATGTAACTAAATAAGTATCATTGTCATCTAGCTTCACAATTTTGTTTTTATAATATAAAAATTTTTGTCCACCTATATTCATAGTTTTACTTAAAAGAACATCATCAACATGAAAATTCATGCTATTTAAAAATTCATTAAAACGTATCCAAATTAAAGTATGCAATTTAATTTGATTATTTTGATATGCTAATAAAGCATCATCTAAACCTGCAAAATAATGACATTTCTCGACTAATTGGGTAGGATTATTTGCAGTTAGATAATAACAACCTAAAACCATATCTTGGCTCGGCATAATTATTGGATTACCTGTAGCAGGCGATAAAAAATTATGTGGAGCTAACATAAGTAATCTTGCCTCTGCTTGAGCTTCTAAAGATAAAGGAACATGTACAGCCATTTGATCTCCATCAAAATCTGCATTGAATGCAGGGCAAACTAAAGGATGGAGCTTAATAGCTCTACCATCAACTAAAATAGGTTCAAAAGCCTGAATGCCTAATCTATGTAAAGTAGGTGCTCTATTTAATAATACTGGATGACCATGAATTACTTCTTTCAATACCTCCCAAACTAAAACATCATTTTTTTGAATTAACTTCTTTGCTGCTTTTATATTATTAACTAAACCTTGAATAATGAGACGATGAATAACAAAAGGCTGAAATAACTCCAAAGCCATTTCTTTTGGTAAACCACACTGATTTAATTTTAGATTAGGACCAACAACGATAACTGATCTCCCAGAATAATCTACTCTTTTTCCTAAAAGATTTTGACGAAATCTTCCTTGCTTACCTTCTATAATATCTGATAAAGATTTCAAAGGACGGTTATTTGCTCCTACAACTGTTCTACCTCGACGCCCATTATCCATCAAAGCATCAACTGCTTCCTGAAGCATTCGTTTTTCATTCCTGACAATAATTTCTGGCGCTAAAATTGACTTAAGCCTCGCTAAACGGTTATTACGATTAATAATTCTTCTATAAAACTCATTTAAATCTGCCGTGGCGAATCTTCCTCCATCTAGCTGAACCATCGGTCTAAGATCTGGCGGTATGACAGGTATAACAAAAAAAATCATCCAAGTAAGATCTGCATTTGTTGAGATAAAATTTTCTAATAATCTTAATCTTTTCATTTTTTTATTAAATTTTGGAGAATTTTTTTTTATACTTTTAGATGGCCTTAAAGATTCTTCTCTTAGAGTTTCTACGCAAGCTTTTATTTCAAGAGACTTTAATAGCTTGTAAATTGCTTCAGCACCTATACTAACTTCGATACCAAATAAATCTGATGACTGAGGATATAATTTATCTTCTAAAGCTCTCCATTCATAACCTTCAAGTAATTGTTTATAACTGAGTTTTTTATATTGTCCTGGGTTAATAACAATATAAGAATGAAAATAAACTATTTTTTCCACTTCTTTGATAGTTAAATCTAAAGCCAAAGCAATATAGCTCGTACTACCTTTTAAATACCAAACATGAGTAACTGGAGAAGCAAGTTCGATATATGCCATTCTATGGCGCCTGACTTTTGATTCTGTAATTTCAACACCACATCTTTCACAAACAATTCCTTTATACCTGAATCTTTTATATTTACCACAATGACATTCCCAATCTTTCACAGGACCAAAAATTCTTTCACAAAATAAACCATCCATTTCTGGTTTTAGTGTTCGATAGTTAATTGTTTCAGGTTTAGTTACTTCACCTACAATTTGGCCATTAGGTAAAGTTCTTTCTCCCCACGAACGAATACGACTAGGAGAAGCTAAACTAATTTTTACATAATCAAAATGATGTTCACATTTAGTCATAAAAATACTTATAATTTAATTTAAAAAAACGAAAAATATTTATATGTTATCAAAATTTAAAAGGTTATCTCGAACTCCAGCGTTCTTTAAGTTATATCGATATAAACTATCTAAATTTCCATCTTTCTTGTCATGAAATTCTAATTTATGAACAGCAATATCCAAACCTAAAGATTGCAATTCACGCATCAGTACTTTGAATGATTCTGGTGTTCCCGGCTTTGGAATTGGCTTACCTTTTATAATTGCATTAAGAGCTTCATTTCTTCCTTGCATATCATCAGATTTTACAGTTAATAATTCTTGTAAAGTATAAGCAGCACCAAAAGCCTCTAAAGCCCATACTTCCATTTCTCCTAACCTTTGACCACCATGTTGAGCACGACCACCTAACGGTTGTTGAGTAACTAAAGAATAGGGACCTGTTGACCTTGCATGAATTTTATCATCTACTAAATGTACTAATTTTAAAATATATGCTTTACCTACCGTAATTGGATTATCAAATGGTTCTCCCGTTCTACCATCAAATAATATCATTTTGCCAGGATGATAATTATTGAACAACCAAAACTGGCTAGTGATTAAGCTTGCTTCTTTCAGTTTATTATTTACTAACACCCTCGAAGCTTCTATTCCATACATTTCGTCAAAAGGCATAATTTTAAAACGTTTATTCAAATATGCACCTGCCAGGCCAAGTAAACATTCAAATAGTTGACCAACATTCATTCTTGATGGTACTCCTAATGGATTTAAGATTATATCTACTGGTGTCCCATCAGGTAAAAATGGCATATCTTGCCTACATAAAATTCTTGAAATTATACCTTTATTGCCATGCCTACCGGACATTTTATCACCTACTTGAATCTTTCTTTTTTGGGCTACATATATACGTATAATTAGATTAGTTCCTGGAGGTAATTCATCCCCTTTTTGTCTTTTGAAAACTTTAACATTAACTACTCTACCTTTTGCTGCGTTGGGTAATCTCAAAGAAGTATCTTTAAAATCACGGGCTTTTTCACCGAATATAGCCCTCAAAAGTTTTCCTTCAGGTAATTGGTCAGACTCACCCTTAGGAGTAATTTTTCCAACCAATATATCGCCCGAATCTACCCAAGAACCAACAGAAATAATACCATTTCTATTTAATAAACGAATAGAAGATTCGCTTACATTAGGAATATCACGAGTAATTTCTTCTGATCCTAACTTAGTTTGCCTACATTCAGTTTCATATCTTTCAATGTGAATAGATGTATATAAATCTTTATACACTAAAGTTTCACTAATTAAAAAAGCGTCCTCGTAATTATAACCTTCCCAAGGCATATAGGCTACTAAAATATTTCGACCTAAAGCTATTTCTCCTATTTCTGTCGCAGAACCATCTGCGATTATTTGACCTTGTTTTATATCCTCTCCAGGCCAAACTATAGGACGTTGATTAATACATGTATCCTGGTTAGATCTATAATATTTTTTTAATCTATAATGTATTATTTGACCGTTAACATCTTGAATACCAATTTTCGTCCCAGAAACATAATTAACATGACCAGCTGTTCTACTCATAATAACTATTCCAGAATCTCTAGCAATTTTGATTTCTAAACCGGTACCTACAATAGGTTTTTCAGGATAAAGTAGAGGAACCGCTTGTCTTTGCATATTTGAGCCCATTAAAGCTCTATTTGCATCATCATGTTCAAGAAAAGGTATAAGAGAAGTCGCTGCAGATATTACCTGAATCGGAGATACTGCAATATAATCAACTTGATGATTAATAGAAGTAGTAAACTCTTGACGATACCTAATGGGAATATTTTCATGATGTATAATATTATGTGAGTTAATTAAAATATCTGCTGGCGCGATTTTAAACTCATCTTCTTCATCTGCAGTAATATAAACCGGTATGCTTGAATAACAAATTTTTGCTTTCGTAACTTTATAACAAGGAGTTTCAATAAAACCATATTTATTTACTTTAGCATAAACACTTAATGAACCTATTAAACCAGCATTGGGACCTTCCGGAGTTTCGATTGGACAAATACGTCCATAATGGCTCGGATGCAAATCTCGTACAGCAAAACCCGCGCGATCTTTATTTAATCCACCTGGACCTAACGCACTTATTCTTCTCTTGTGCGTTAATTCAGATAAAGGATTTGTCTGATCCATAAATTGAGATAATTGACTTGAATTGAAAAATTCACGTATTGAAGCAACTACAGGCTTCGAATTAACTAAATTAGATAAACTCAAAGAATCTATATCACAAATCATCATACGCTCTTTAATAATTCTTTCTAAACGCAATAAACCAATACGAACTTGGTTCTGCAACAATTCACCAACAGAACGTATTCTCCTATTACCGAGATGATCTATATCATCGAAAGTACCAATATTTTGTTCTTTAATATTAATTAAATAATTAACAGCAATTAAAATATCTTGAGGCGATAAGACTCGAAAGTTACTTGGTACTTTTAAATTCAATTTTTTATTTATTTTATATCTACCAACTTCTCCCAGATCATATTTTCTGGGATCAAAAAAACGAGCATATAACATTTGTTTAGCTATTGCTGAAGTAGAGGGTTCATTAGGACGTAATTTATGATATACAATCAACAGAGCTTCTTCTTCTGTTACTTGCTCAATATATTTTTTACCTACTTCTTTATACAATTCTTTTTGTTCATATAAAGCAGATGCACTTAAAAGAAAATCATATTTATTTAATTTTAATTTTACTTCTTCAACAGTTAAGCCAATTGCTTTCAAAAATACATAAGCATTTATTTTGTAATTTTTATCTATTTTAACCCAAATTTGATTTTTAGCATCTATCTCAAATTTTAACCAAGATCCTCTATTAGAAATAAGACTTGCACTGTATATAGATTTATTATTTTTATCTAACTCTTTTTTATAATATATACCAGGACTTCTAATAATTTGATTGATAATAATTCTTTCTATACCAGAAATTATAAATGTGCCTCTATTTGTCATCAAAGGTAGATCACCAATAAAAACTTGCTTCTTTTTATATCTTCTATAACTTTCTTGATTGCTTAGTAAAGATAAATTATTCAAATTTTTATTTTTTGCTATTAACTGGGAATCTTGTTTAGTTAATTTACAAGGAATATAAACTTGTACACTATAAGTTTTATCACGACTTTTTGCTTTTCTAACGCTATAGCGAGGAAACTTTAATTTATATTCTTTACCAAAAAATTGTAGCTTTAATTTACCTGTAGGATCAGTAATAATTGGGAAAGAATCTAAAACTTCAACTAGACCTTTTTCTAAGAAAGACTTAAAACTTTTTCTTTGTATCTGCGCAAGATCAGGAATAATCGATACAGAAATTTTTTTTTGTGACATTAAAAACTCCAAGTAACAAATATAAAAAATAGGTCTTAAAATTTCTTATTCATATTTATAATAAAAATATTTTAGAATATGTACAATTTTAAATTTCATAAAAAATTCACTAAAATGTACTTATAATCATTTTCGATAACCTAGACTTTTTACGGTTTGCTTTATTTTTATGCCACACACCTTTTTTAACAGCTTTGTCTATTTGTTTATAAACTAAAGATAAATCTGTCAAAATATCATTTTTTTTGTTACTATGTATATTTAATAAATATTTTTTTATTGATTTTTTTATTGCTACTTTATACTTTTTATTTTGCGAACGATTTCTTAAAGCGACTTTTACTCGTTTAATTGCAGATAAATTTTTTGACATATAATATTAATATAGTTAGACATTAACAACTTAATTACAAGGTTTTTTATACTTTCACCAATACAAGTATAACATTAGTAATTTATTATATACAATAGCATAATATAAATTATATTTAATATAACAAAATCAATTATCTCAAAATATCAGAATAAAAGAATTTCTATCATATGGCTAAAAATAAAGGATCACGTATTATAGTTACACTCGAATGTTCATGTAGAAACAACAATACATACCATAATATAAATACAAAAAATAAAAGAAAAAAAGGTATTTTTAGATACACTACAAGTAAAAATAAAAAAAATAATCCATCAAGATTAGAATTAAAAAAATTCTGTCCTTATTGTAATCGCCACATGCTATTTAAAGAAATCAAATAACGCAATACAAAAATATATATATGAATTCATCCAATAAATATAACAATTTTATTAAAAGAAATGAAATATTAGACTATAAAGATATTGATACTTTAAAAAAATATATAAACGAACAAGGAAAAATATTGTCAAGAAGATCTACAGGATTATATGCAAAAAAGCAAAAGCAAGTTAGTAGGTCGATAAAAAAAGCTCGTATTTTAGGATTATTACCTTTTTTAAATAAAAATTAAATGTAACATAAGATGAATATTAATATCATCTTATGTAGTTATCAAAAATAATATTATAAAGTTTTTTCTTTTGGTACTAAATCATAAGCTTTAATGATGTTACCAGCCTTCCAATTATCATATCCACACATGATGCCACATTCATTCCCAAATAAAACTTCATTTACATCATCTTTTAATCTTTTAAGTGAAACTAAAACACCTTCATAAAATAAAGAATTATTTTCATAAATATAAATATAAGACATTTTTTTTAATTTACCTTTTCTCACTAAACAACCTGCTACAGCTTTCTTATTAATAGAAAATACCGTTTGAACAACAGCTTCTCCCAAAAAAATATTTTCATATTCTAAATCTACTAAATTAAGCATACATTTATTAACATAATTTAATAGATCATAAATTATGTTAAAAGTAATAAAATTTAATTTATACTGCTTAATTAAATTGTCAGTATAAACTGATGAATTTATACGGAAACCTATTATTAGTGCATTTGCAGATAAAGCTAGCTCTATATCTGTACTAGAAACATTACCTATACTAGCATTTATTAAATTAATTTGCACTTTTTCTTGAGAAATTTTTACCAAAGAATTAACTAAAGCTTCTAATGTTCCTTGAGTGTCTGTTTTTAAAACTAAATTTAATTGTTTCACATTATTACCATTATCAAAAGATACTTTTTTATTTAGTGACTTAAAAATATTAGATTTGTTAAAATCTGTATTATTGCTAGAATCAATTAATTGCTTAGCTTCTTTTTCGTTAATAACTACAGAAAATTTAGCACCAGATTCCGGAGGACTTGAAAAACCTAAAATTTGAACAATAGAGGAAGGATAGACATTATCAATTTTTTCATTTACAATATTTAATAAACTTTTAACTTTTCCGTAAACTTTACCTGCAACAATAAAATCTCCTAACTTCAAAGTACCTTGTTGTACTAATGCATTTGAAAGTATCCCTTGCTTTTTATCTAAATAAGCCTCAAGAATAGTTCCTTGAGCCGGCTTATCTATATCTGCTGTAAAATTATTTAATTCAGCAATTAAACATATACTTGATAATAATACATCTATATTTTGGCCCGTCAATGCACTCACTTCTACAATTACTGCATTTCCTCCCCATTCTTCTGCAACTATATCGTACAAGGATAATTCTTTTTTAATTTTAACAATATCTACATCTGTTTTGTCTATTTTGTTAATCACAACAATATAAGCTAAATTCATGCTCAGAATGTATTTAATTGACTCAATAGTTTGGGGCTTTAAACCATCATCTGCTGCTACGACTAATAAAGCAATATCCGTAACTTTAGCTCCACGAAAACGCATGGATGTGAAAGCCTCATGACCTGGGGTATCTAAAAAAACTAGCTTATAATTTTCTGATTCGTATAGCCATTCAATTTCGTAACCATTAATAGATTGAGTTATACCACCATGTTCCATTTTTACAAAATTTGTTTTCATGATTGTATCAAGTAAAGTAGTTTTACCATGATCTACATGACCAAAAACAGTAATAACGGGAGATCTTCTAGTTTTTACATCATTGTTATTCAAATTATAAATTTTCTCTTCGACTTTATTATGATCACAATCATTTTCTATAATTCTAAAATTATAATTTAATGCTACTTCTTTAGCAGTAGATATATCTATAATATCATTTATAGTTACACTCACACCTTTTAAAAACAAATAAGTAATAATTTCAGCTTCTGGGATATTTAATTTTATAGATAAATCTTGTATACTTAAAGGACTAGATAAAAAAACTTGGCTATTTACAATCATATTTTTATCGTCATCATAAGAAGTAGATATATTACTTAGATTTTTTATTTTGTCCTTTTTTTTATATTTACTCAGTCTGTAAGAATTAATATTTTTATTATATAAATTATTTGATTCATCTATAAATAGATCTTCTGTGTCTAAAATAGGATTTTTCCTTGTTTTTTTATTTAACTTACTTTTATTTTTTTTAAATTCTAAGCTATCTTCTGAATTTATATTATTTTTATATTTTTTCTCAAACTTATTCGATTGATTTATATTATGTTTCTTAGAATTATTAACATTTGAAAAATCTTTCAAAGACTTAACTTGACTTGTTGAATTTGGAGTATCTGAATTAACTTTCGAGTAACTATTGATTAATTTAGGCAATTTTAAATATAAAATTTCACTAGAATAAACTGTATTAGACATAATTTAATGATATAGTAAATATATATAAGAAACAAAATGAAATAAAATAAAATTTACTTTATTTATAATAAATCATTTTTCTTTCTATCAATTTTATTAGAGTAATATTATTATATAAATAAAAAATAAAAAAAGAGAATATATATGCCTCGCTTACAAAAAAATGATAATTTTATAGATAAAACATTTACAGTATTAGCTGATATTATTCTAAAAATTTTACCAACAAGTAAAGATGAAAAACAAGCATTTTATTACTATAGAGATGGAATGTCAGCACAATCTGAAGGAGAATATGCAGAAGCTTTAGAATATTATTACGAAGCTTTGTTATTAGAAGAGGACCCTTATGATAGATCTTATATATACTACAATATAGGATTAATTTATGCTAGCAATGGAGAACATATTCACGCTTTAGAATACTATCATCAAGCTTTAGAATTAAATCCTCAACTTCCTCAAGCATTAAATAATATTGCAGTAATTTATCACTATCAAGGAATTAAAGCGGCTAATCAAAATAAATTAAATGTATCTAAATTTATGTTTGAGAAAGCTGCTAAATACTGGAAAAAAGCTATAGCACTAGCACCTAATAGCTATATAGAAGCGCAAAACTGGCTAAAAACAACCGGAAGAATTAGTTCTGACTAAATAATAAATATATTTATTAATATGTTATACTGATAGATAAAGATTTATTTATATTTACTAAGCTATAAATCTCTGAAATATATTTAATTGACCGAATATTAATTATAAACAGTAATGGTTACATCAACAGAAAAAGGATCGGTAATACAAATTATCGGCCCTGTAATAGATATAGAATTTCCTACGGGAAAATTGCCAAAAGTATTCAACGCACTTAAATTGAAAGGTCCAAACGAAACTATTACGTGTGAAGTACAGCAATTACTTGGTGACAATAAAGTACGAGCTGTTGCTATGAGTTCAACCGAAGGATTAAAAAGAGGGACAGAAGTAACTGATACTGGTAAACCTATTACAGTACCAGTTGGAATTCCAACTCTGGGACGAATTTTTAATGTTTTAGGAGAACCTGTAGATAATTTAGGTAATGTTACATCAACAGAATCACTACCTATACATAGAAGTGCTCCTGCTTTTACACAATTAGAGACAAAACCATCTATTTTTGAAACTGGTATTAAAGTAGTTGATCTATTAGCACCATATAGAAGAGGAGGAAAAATTGGCCTATTTGGAGGCGCTGGAGTAGGTAAAACAGTTCTTATAATGGAATTAATCAATAATATAGCAAAAGCACATGGAGGAGTATCAGTATTTGGAGGTGTTGGAGAAAGAACAAGAGAAGGTAACGATCTATACGAAGAAATGAAAGAGTCTAAAGTAATCAATGCAGATAAATTGACGGATTCTAAAGTTGCTTTAGTATATGGACAAATGAATGAGCCACCTGGAGCAAGAATGCGTGTAGGTTTAACAGCATTAACAATGGCTGAATATTTTAGAGATATTAATAAGCAAGATGTATTATTATTCATTGACAATATTTTTAGGTTTGTACAAGCTGGCTCTGAAGTATCAGCGTTATTAGGACGAATGCCATCTGCTGTAGGCTATCAACCTACTTTAGCCACTGAAATGGGCGCTTTACAAGAAAGAATTACTTCTACAACAGATGGATCAATTACATCTATACAAGCAGTTTATGTACCAGCCGATGACTTAACCGATCCTGCACCTGCTACCACATTCGCTCATTTAGACGCAACAACTGTATTATCTAGAAACTTAGCTGCAAAAGGTATTTATCCTGCAGTTGACCCGTTAGGATCAACATCTACGATGTTACAACCGAATATCGTTGGCCTAGAACATTATGAAACAGCTCAACAAATAAAATCTACTTTGCAAAGATATAAAGAATTACAAGATATTATTGCTATTTTAGGCTTAGATGAACTATCTGAAGAAGATAGATTAACGGTAGCCAGAGCAAGAAAAGTAGAAAGATTTTTATCACAACCATTTTTTGTAGCAGAAGTATTCACTGGATCTCCAGGTAAATATGTTTCACTGGAAGAAGCAATTAAAGGATTTCAAATGATCTTGAAAGGAGAATTAGACGATTTACCAGAACAAGCATTTTATTTAGTAGGAAATATAGAAGAAGCAATTCAAAAAGCTGAAACTTTAAAATAAAAAAAGATGAGTTTAAAAATACGTGTAATAGCACCAGATAAAATAGTTTGGGATGCAAATGCAGAAGAAATAATTTTACCTAGCAGTACTGGCCAACTTGGTATTTTAAAAGGACACATACCTTTATTAACTGCTTTAGATATAGGCGTTATGAGAGTTAGGATTAATAAAGAGTGGCAACCTATTATACTGATGGGAGGATTTGCAGAAATAAAGAATAATAATATTACTATATTAGTTAATGGAGCTGAAAACGTTTCTAAAATTGATATAGAAGAGGCACAAATTAACTTAGAAAAAGCTAACGATTTATTAGCTAGAGCCAAAACAAATAAAGAAAAAATAGAGGCTACTCAAAATTTACGTAAAGCAAGAGCAAAAATACAAGCTGCAAACGTATTAAATAATTAAAATAAGAATTAAGAATAAGAAATAGAGATCAATACTTTATAGTTTATAAAATTTATAAAATATAGTCTCTACTTTCTACACTTATTTTGCTAAGAAAACATTAAAAATATAAAACTAATTTATTAAGTTTAACTTAAACCAGAACAAATATAATCAAAATATAAACCCATTTCTTTACCAGCATCTCCTCCAACTAAAGAAGAAGTTACTTCTTTCATCGCTTGTATCGCCTGTATTGTTGCACCAATAGGTACACCTAAAGAATTATAAGTTTCTTTTAACCCATTTAAAACACGTTCATCTAAAATTGATGGATCACCTGCTAACATTGCATATACAGAATATCTTAGATAGTAATCTAAATCTCTGATACAAGCAGCATACCTTCTTGTTGTATACATATTACCACCAGGTCTAGTAATATCAGAATATAGTAAAGATTTAGCTACAGATTCTTTAATAATTGTTGCGGCATTTGCAGATATTGTAGCAGCAGCTCGAACTCTTAATTCACCTGTTTGAAAATATCCTTGTAATTTTTCTAAAGCACCATCATCTAAATATTTGCCTTGAACATCAGCCGTGTTAAGTACAGAAGTAATAGCATCTTGCATAGTTTTATTTCCTTAATTAATTAGATAAATTATTTTATTGCATCGCACCGATTGTATAATCAAAGTAAAAACATGCTTCAGCTGAGTCTTCACCGGATAATAAAGAAGAGGCAACGTTTTTCATCGCGCGAATACTTTCCGATACAGCATTAATCGATGTACCTAAAGAATTATACATTTCTTTGACACCAACTAAACCAATTTCTTCTATTGGAGAGACATCTCCCGCAACAATGCCGTAAGTTATCAAACGAAGATAATAATCCATATCTCTTAGACAAGTAGCAGTCATTTCTTCTCCATATGCATTACCACCTGGAGATACGATATCTGTACGTTGTTGAAAAAGCTGCTGAGCACCACTTTTAACGATAGTTTCTCTATTTTCTGTTAATATTGATGCAATTCTCAAACGCGATTGTGCAGATTTAATAAAAACCTTAATGCGATCCAGTTCTCCTGGACTCAAATATCTTGCTTCTGCATCTGCATTTACAATTGATTTAGTTACAATACTCATGAATAAAACTCCTCAAGTTTTTTTATATTCATAATTAACAATATTTACATTGTATATCTAAAATGATAACAGATTTATCATTTTTTTATATTCAATATAAATATATTAATGTATATATAAATTAAAATTTAAAATATTAAATATATACATTTTACATAATTAATATTATAATTTTTTTTTTTTTTATTTTATAGTAATTTATAAATTGTTAAAATAAAATAAAAGTACTAAAGCAAAAAAGAATAAGAGTTATTACTTTTTAAGAAAAACTAGGTACAACAATAACTTCATTTTGCTTTGTTAAAGTATTATATAATTTTTCTGTATTAGGAAAATTAGCTGCTGGTAAAGTCGGAAAACGACGATAAGGAACAGTATTAGAACCAAATACTACATTGTATTCAGTACTATTAACTAAGGATGAAATAAAAGCAGATATACCTTGAGATGCCAACAATTGATTGTAATATCTTATTTCGGCTTGGTTATTAGGCGCTCTTCCTAAAAAATGCTTCGTACCTAGTTCAATAACTTTAGTATTAGGGTAAGAATGATAAAATTCTTTTCTATATAAATCAGATGAACCAATTTTTTCAATTAGTTGTTTTACACTAAACTGATTAGATAAAAAAGCCTTTTCTAAATTATAAAATTCATCTCCAACAGTAAAACTGTTTAGATCTCGTTCAAATAATTGTCTATAGACAGCTCTAAGAACTTGTAATCGATTAGCATAATCCATATCATTTTCTAATCTAAAAATTTTTATTTGATCTCGTCTTGAAGTTACACCCTGAAATACTCTTTTTTCAATAGTACTCGAAATAACTTTTTTATTATTATCGGAAACAGAAACATCGCTCGTACCGATAATTTTTCTACTATAAATGCTAAAACTATCGCTAGAAAATTTCATAAAGTTATTAGATAAATTTCTTGATAACACAGTAGAAGGAGTAACATATCTTTCATATGGAATAATATCATCCCCAAATGCTTCAAGATATTCTGGACTATCCAATATACAATCGATCATTTTATAATAACCTTGTTTATAGGCAATATCAAAATATTGATTTATTTCTTGCCTTCCGTAAGTAGGCCTACCTAATAATTTGTTATGAATATATTCTATACTTTTACATATATATAAAGAATTCCAATACAAAGATCTAAAAAGCAAAGATTTCGTAAGTAGACGTACAAAACCACGAACAGAAATAATTTTATTTTTGAACTGATTTTCAAATGCAACTAAGCTAGAAGCTTCTTGTTTATATAAAATTCTACCAAAAACTCTCAAATATATAGCTCGAATAGCTGTATCAGATGCAATCTCTTGATTTGAATTTAGATTGAAAATTTTGGGTCCTGAAAAACTAGAGCTTAATTGCCTTGAATTAGGGTTACTCATTTGATTATATATACCAGGGCCACGCTTTAGTAAAATTCGACGAGTATCTTTACTAAAAAATGCCAACTTAGATTTTAAACCGCCTAAATTATCTGGAAAAATTGCACCAAATTGATTTAATAAAGGGTCGTTACCTGAGCCATATGGATGTTGATTTGGCAACTTATTTTTATAATCACTTAATAAAGTAACAAATTCAGGTACCTTTCTAAAAGGAGCACTATAATTAAATAAACGAATTTGAGCCCCCCAATTTTTTGATTCTTGAGCTTCTTCTCCTAAATCTCTTAAATAAGGTACTGTTTCTTCTCCAAAATAATCAGCATATTCTTGAGAGTTAATTAAAGCATCTATTAAACCATCTAAACCTCTAACTGAAAGGCATGAAAAATATCTTTGAAATTCTTCTAAAGAGCTGACACCTCTTCCTAATATATGCCTGAATGCTAGTTCTAAAACCCTACTATTTACAAAAGGCTCATAAAATTGCTTTCTATATATATATGATTTTGCTAAAGCTCGAATAAACTCTTTAACAGAAAGTTGCCCCGTTTTTACTTGTGATTCTAAATCAGTAAACTTTAAATTATATGCTTTTACTATATCCCTTTCAAATACTTGTCTATAACATGCTTGAATTACCATATTTTTTTCGCTAGTTGATAAACTACTCTTCATTACAAACCTTTGAGTAGAAAGACCAGCATTATTATAAATTTGAGGCAAACGAAGACCTTGTAAATCATTACATGGCCTTTTGCGCAATTTATCACTTAAAGACGAAGATTCAAATTCAGAGATAATAACATTAAAATACTGTTGTACTAATTCTTGAGCTTCCAAGTCATTTTTAAAAATACTAACTGACAATTTTCGCATTTCACGCAAAGCTACGATTGCAGCTGCACTAGAACAAGCATTATCAATTAGCTCCCTTAAGCCTCTAATATTGACAGATAAAATGTTTGTATCACCAGCAATAATAGCATAAGTTAAATATCGAAGAAACCAATCTAAATCACGTAATGATTTTTTCATACGTGTTGAACCATAACGTACGATATTAATTGGCTTAAAACCTGGTGGTAGAGAAGAATTATCCGAATTCAAAAACGAAGAAGAAAAATTATCAAAAAAATTCTTCTGTTGACTCGAAGATGTATCAGGATTAACAGACTTGTCTTTAGATTTATTTACCTCTAAAAACGAAGCTTGTGGTCGTTCTAGATAAGAAACAGCGGATCCTCCTACAAATATTCTATCTGCAGCTTTAGCAACCAAAAAATCTGCATTTTGAGCTAGAATACTAGAAATAACTAAACGTTTACTGCCTGAATTTAAGAAAGTAACTAATTGATTCAATTCACCTAACTGCAAAAAACGATCTTGTTGCTCGGCTTGCATTATACTTAAAATAGATACGGTTTTGTATAACTTAGGTTGAACTGAAGGGCTACCACTACTATACCTAACAACCATATAAAGATATATCCTTATTTATATAAAATTAAACTCAAATATCAAATTCATTTTTAAAATTTAATAAAGTTAATAATAGTATATTAAAAATATTAATATAATATAATTACATAATGAAACTAGCATGAATCAATATAAATTTTGTAATACTTGTATAATAATCAATTATAAAACGTTTTCTATATAAAATTATGAAAAAAACATATATCCATAATAATAATGACAATATGTCTTTAATTGAACATTTACAAGAACTAAGAGAAAGATTATTTATAGTTTTTGTCATTTTTTGTATAATTACATCATTATCTTTAATTAGTATTAAAGATATTGCATACATACTAGAAAAACCAGCAATACATATTAAATTTTTACAATTAGCTCCAGGAGAATATTTTTTTGTTTCTATCAAAATAGCAATATATTTTGGAGTAATATTTAGTATTCCTTTTGGAATATACCAAATTATTATGTTTATGTTACCTGGCCTAACCAAACAAGAAGCTTTTTATATTATTCCTATTTTAATTACTTCTATTATCCTATTTTTTTTAGGTATTACATTTGCATATCAAATACTTATACCTGCAGCGTTAAATTTTTTTATTAACTATGGATCAGATATAGTTGAACCACTTTGGTCTTTTGAAGAATATTTTAATTTTATTTTAATTTTATCATTTAGCACAGGCATAACTTTCCAAATTCCTATTTTACAAATCTTACTTGGAATTTTTAATATAGTAACGTCTAATACAATGCTAAAATACTGGAAATACGTAGTATTAGGGTCAACAATTATCAGCGCTGTACTGACCCCTTCTACAGATCCCATCACGCAGTTATTTATGTCACTAGCAATATTAAGCTTATATTTTTGCAGCATTTGCGTGTTGAGAGTTTTAAAAAGATAAAAATGTTTACTTAAAATATATATTTATGATAAATAATAAACATAGAATGTTATTATAAATAAAGAACTAGAAATAAATGTCAACTTATATCTTAATTTTAAATATTATAAAACATTTTATTATGAACTTAAATTATATAAAAAAAATAATATTTCTTGCTTTCAGTATTCTTAGCATTAATATTATTTTTAACTTAAATAATAGCACAAACGCATTTCCTATCTACGCACAACAAGGGTATGAAAATCCAAGAGAAGCTACCGGACGTATTGTTTGTGCTAATTGCCATCTAGCGCAAAAAGAAGTATCAATTGAAATACCTAAATCTATACTGCCTAATACAATATTTGAAGCTAAAGTAAAAATCCCATATAATGAAAATAGCCAACAAATACTAGGAACAGGCACTAAAGGTGATTTAAATGTAGGAGCTATTATGATACTACCCAAAGGTTTTAAACTAGCACCTCAAAATTTATTATCAAACGAAATAAAAACAAAAACAAAAAATGTATATATTCAAACTTATAGCAAGTCAAAAGATAATATTTTAGTTGTAGGCCCAATACCAGGAAAAAATAACCAGGAAATAACATTTCCTATACTATCTCCTGATCCTAATAAAAATAAAAATATACACTTTTTAAAATATCCTATTTATGTTGGTGGAAATAGAGGTAGAGGACAAATTTATCCAACAGGAGATAAATCAAATAATAATCCTATTAGTGCATCTTATAATGGAAAAATAATCGAAATTACAAATACATCTAACGGTAATTTTAACATTAGCATTCAAAAAGAAAATGGTGAAACTTATACAGAGAATATTCCTAAAGGACTAGAAATAAAAGTAAATAAAGGTAACCAAATTAAAGCTAATGAAAATCTGACTAATGATCCAAATGTTGGTGGATTTGGTCAAAATGAAACTGAAATTGTGCTACAAAACCCGAACAGAGTTATTGGCATGATTATTTTCTTTATTCTTGTAACGCTAGCACAAATATTTTTTGTTTTAAAAAAGAAACAATGGGAAAAAGTACAAAGTTCAGAAACGAATTTTTAAAAGTTTTTCCAAAATTATAAATAAAAATATTATTTTTATTTATAATTTAATTACAATTTAAGATTCATTTACTAACATTCTCACAGAATCTATAATCTGTTGAGGATTAACTATAGTAACTTTCTCTAAATTACCGTTATAAGGAGTTGGAATATCTTGAGATGATAATCTTATAATAGGAGCATCTAATAAATCAAAGTATCTATCATTAACCTGAGCAATAATTTCTGCTCCAATTCCTCCTGTTTTCATACATTCTTCAACGATTAGTAATTTATTAGTTTTTTTCAGAGATAAAACGATACTATCTATATCAATAGGCTTTAGAGAAATTAGATCTAAAACTTCTGGATTAAAACCAAGATTTACTAACTTATTAACTGCTTCCATTACATGATGACGCATTCTTGAATAAGTAATAATAGTTAAATCTTTACCTTCTTTTACCAACTCTGCTTTATTTAAAGGTAATAGATATTCTTTATCTGGTATATCATCTTTTAAATTATACAATAATACATGCTCAAATAAAATAACTGGATTATCATCACGAATAGCTGATTTCAACAAACCTTTAGCATTATATGGAGTAGAACAAGCAACCATTTTTAAACCTGGTATAGATTGAAAATAAGATTCCAAACGCTGAGAATGCTCTGCACCTAATTGACGCCCGACACCTCCTGGTCCTCTAATTACTAAAGGTATTTTAAAATTTCCTCCCGAAGTATATCTTAGCATACCTGCATTATTAGATATTTGATTAAAAGCTAGCAAAAGAAAACTCATATTCATTCCTTCAACAATTGGCCTTAAACCCGTAATAGACGAGCCTATCGCCATACCCATAAAACTATTTTCAACAATAGGAGTATCTAAAACCCTCAAATCACCATATTTTTTGTGTAAATCTTTAGTAACTTTATATGAACCACCGTAATGACCGACATCTTCTCCTAACACAAAAACAGATGAGTCTTTCTCCATTTCCTCATCAATAGCTTCTCGTAAGGCGTCGAATAAAAAAATTTTTTTCATAATTTAAACTTTAAATACAAATAATTTATTAAAATAAAAAGAGTAAAATCAATCTTCAGCAAATAAATAACGCTTTAAATCTCCTAGCTGAGGCTCAGGACTAGATAAAGCGAAATTAACTGCATCTTCAACTTCATTTTTAACTTTTAACTCCAGCTTACTTAATTCATCAATAGTAACTAAAGTATTTTGTATTAAATATCTTTTTAAACGCTTTATTGGATCGCGAATCAACCAAGCATTTTTTTCCTGTCTTGATCTTAATTCATCAGGATCAGCTAAAGAATGACCTCTAAAGCGATAAGTTAAAGCTTCTATTAAAGTAGGACCTTCTCCTGATCTAGCTCTATTAATCGCCTCCAATGCAACTTTTCTAACAGCTAAAACATCCATACCATCTACTTCTACACCAGGTAAACCAAACGCTTGAGCTTTTTTATAAATCTCAGGTAAAGAAGTAGAACGGCTATGAGCCATCCCTATTGCCCATTGGTTATTTTCGATAACAAAAATAATAGGTAACTTCCATAAAACGGCCATATTCAAGCATTCAAAAAATTGACCATTATTAGTTGTGCCATCACCAAAAAAACAGGCTGTAACACTTAAAGTTTTAGTGTTTTGCAAAACTTGTTTTTTATAAACACTTTGAAAAGCTGATCCAACTGCTATAGGTATACCTTCTCCAATAAATGCAAAACCTCCCAAAAAGTTATGTGGAGCGGAGAAAATATGCATAGATCCGCCTCTACCACGACTACAACCTGTTTCTTTTCCAAAGAGTTCTGCCATGACCATTTTTGCAGGAACTCCTTTACTTAAAGCATGTACATGATCACGATAAGTACTACAAACATAGTCCTCATTTTTCAAAGATTTAATTATACCAGCTGAAACAGCTTCTTGACCATTATATAAATGTACAAAACCAAACATTTTTCCTCTGTAATACATTTGTGCACACATATCCTCAAAATTACGACCAAGAAACATATCTTCATATAAAGACAATAAGATATCTTTATTTACATTACTGAACATACTTGAATTCTGAGGGAATATAATTTTTGTATTCTGATTATTCATTTACAGAAAATAACCTCCTAAAATCTTTTAATAAACACACACTTATACGATCTTTCATACAAAATTCTATGAAACATATTTTCTTATTAACCAATAAGAACTATACTATTTATAATATTATTTTTTCACTCCTCACACAAGATAAGACAAAAAACATGACGAACTTAACAAATCTATTTTCATCTATTGAAATAGAGATATCTGAGCTTAACACTAATTTAACAAAAATGGTGAATGCCAAACACCCTATTTTATATTCAGCTGCTGAACATTTATTAAAAAAAAAAGGAAAAAAAATTAGACCTTCTATAATTTTTTTTATTGCAAAAATAACTACTATTAATAAAGCGATTAATTCAAATCATGCCAGACTTGCAGAAATTACAGAAATAATACATACAGCTAGTTTAGTACACGATGATGTAATAGATGATTGTGACAAAAGAAGAGGACTAGATACTGTACACAATATTTTTAGTACAAAAATAGCCGTTTTAGCAGGAGATTTTCTATTTGCTCAATCGTCTTGGTATCTAGCGAATTTAAATAATTTAGATGTTGTAAAAATTATTTCTAAAGTAATAATAGACTTTGCTGAAGGAGAAGTTAGACAAGGTTTAATAAGCTTCGATCCAACTATTACAATAGAAGATTACATAGAAAAATCTTTTTACAAAACAGCTACTTTAATTGCATGTAGCTGTAAAGCGACTGCAATATTGAGTAAATGTAGCCAAGAAACTCAAAACGACTTGTATCTTTACGGCAAACATATTGGCTTGGCGTTTCAAATAATAGACGATATCTTAGATATTACTAGCAACACAAATACACTAGGTAAGCCTGCTGGTTCTGACTTAAAAAATGGTAATTTAACAGCTCCTATCATATTTGCTTTAGAAGAAAATAAAGAGCTTTATCAATTCATCAACAATGAATTTTATTCTGAAAAAGATATTTCCAAAGCTATTAATATTATAAAAAATACTAAAGGTATACTAAAAGCTAAAGATTTAGCAGAAGAACATATTCAATTAGCAATACAAATTATAAAAAATAAATTTGCATGTGAAAACACGAAACTCTTGATTTTAACTAGTAACTATATTCTTAATAGAGTGAACTAATATTTTTAACTAATATAATCTAAAATAAAGTTAAATCCGTTTTGATCTATGATTGATAGCTGCGCCAAAATTTTTCTATTTAAAGCTATTTTTGATTTCTTTAAATAGTAAATAAACTGACTATAATTTAATTTATGCATCCGAACAGAAGCATTTATTCTCATAATCCATAAACGTCTATAATCACGTTTTTTATTTTTTCTACCTATATACGAATATTTTAAAGCTTTAAATACTTGCTGTTTTGCTATACGAAATAATTTAGAATGAGATCCTTTAAACCCTTTTGCTAATTTTAATATTTTCTTTCTTCTTTTACGAGCAATATTTCCTCTTTTTACACGGGTCATAATATGTTTAATCTTTAGATAAAATTATAAATTAATTATTCAAGTTTTTTTAATAGAAATAAGGTAATTTTTTTTTAAGATTACAGATATCACATGTTTTGATACAACTCACTTTTCTTAAATTCCTTTTTCTTTTACTTGTTTTTTTCTGCAATAAATGACTTCGCGAAGCTTTATGTCTAATTAATTTTGTGGTGCTTGTACACTTAACTCGCTTAAGAATGGAATGAGACGTTTTCAATTTATACATAGTTTATATTTACAAATAAAAAATTAGTAATCTATTAACATTGTGAATAAATATATTATTATATTTATTCAAACAATTTTATCATAACAAATATTTAAATATACATTAAACAATTTTTTTTCTCAAACTATTTAAAGAACTTATAAATAACATAATCATAACTTTAATAAGACTGGAATCTAATTCTTTAAATATTTGCATATTTAGATTAAAAGCAATATTAGCCTCGGTAATTACTTGACTAATTTGAATATCATTAAGAGGAATATTGTTTAAGGCTTTTTTATACTTTTCTTTAAAGCTTTTTTCATCTTCAATCGCCTTAAAATCGTAAAAAGATACTCCCACATTATTTGTTAAATTCATCGCATTAACAGCTATTTTTTTTAAAATTTGACCACCAGATAAATCTCCTATATAACGAGTATAAGCATGAGCTACCAATAGTTCTGGTTGATTAATTCCTATACTGTTAATTCTATTGATATATAACTTTGTCGCAGACGACGGAGTAATTTGATTAGACCAGTTTACACCATAGTAATAATTTAAATCTTGAGCTAAACTTGACTGACGAAAAAGTTCAGGAAAATAAATGGACTTAATTGCTTCATGATCTTTATTTTTTTCTATTTGTTGTTCTATTGCAGAATATATAAAAAATAAATTAGCAACTAATTTCCTATAAGATTTTTTATCAACTACACCACCTAAAAAAGATTTAACGAAACTAACATTTTCTGCCATACTGTGAGACTTCGTTGTGCCCTCACGCAGTTGCTTAGCTAAGTTAGTAGACATACGTTTCCTTATTGCTTCTGTTTATAATAAATTAACTAAATACAAAAATTTGACAATATTGGTAAATTAAGTCATATAGAACGAAAATAATCTTTCGCTTTTAAAGGATTACTATTTATAGTTGGCTCTCCAGGTTGCCAGTTAGCTGGACAAACTTCATCAGGATTTGATTGAACATATTGAATAGCTTTTAAAACACGAATAGCTTCATTAACACTTCTACCAACATCGAGATTATTAATAACAGAATGCTGTATAATTCCTTGAGGATCAATTATAAATAAAGCCCTTAATGATTTACCACTTTCTGTTAATACATTATATGATGAACTAATTCGCTTGTTTAAATCAGAAATTAACGAATATTTTAGTAAACCGACACCACCTGCATCACGATCTATTTGACTCCAAGCTAAATGACAATATTCACTATCCACAGAAATTCCCAATACTTCTGTATTTAGTTCTTGAAATTCATAATACATATCGCTAAAAGCCGTAAGTTCTGTCGGACAGACAAATGTAAAATCTAAAGGGTAAAAAATTAAGATTACATATTTACCCAAATAATTAGATAATTCAATTTGCATAAACTCTTGCTCATATACACCAATAGCAGAAAAATTTGGGGCCTTATCACCTATTTTTAAATAATTACTATTATTACTCAAATTCATTTTTTATTTAACTAGAAAATCCATATTATATTATGATATATAAACTTACTATTACTATAATACAATATGAATTTTTTTTTAAGTATTTGAATAAGATAATTATAAAATAGCGGGAAATGGATTTGAACCATTGACCTTCGGGTTATGAGCCCGACGAGCTACCAGGCTGCTCTATCCCGCGACCACTTCATATTAACATAATTGATATATTATTTCAAAAAGTACTATATAGAAAATAATGAAAACCAAAATTTATAAAAAATAGATAACATGTATATTTTATTCTGTTTAAAAAAGGTATTATTTGGCACGAAGCTATCAACCTATCTCTAGTTAACATATCAATTGTTTTAATCCATATTTGCCCGTCGTACCATCCAGATTCTTCATAAAAAATTGTAGCACTCATAAGTCTTTTAAAAATATAAGACCAACCTAAATACAATCTAAAAAACAGTAAAAAGCATAACAAATCTACTACAAGAAAATCTATAATTAGTAACTTAAAAAAGTTAGTGAAATAAATTAATATATAGCATAAAATAAAACCACATGCTATAAAAGAACATAAAAATATTTCGAATACAATACGTAAATAATAAGTTAACTTATAACTAGACCAAGAAAATAAGAATGCTTTCTTTAGTTCTAAATATTCATTTAGAGGCTGTTGATTAAATGGGACGGGACAATTTATATTAAAAGCAGGCATAAAGAGTACTTAAATTTTATTGACACTTAGAAATAACATATACCCTATAGATTACATAAATTACGTATAAACTGCACATAATACGTTAAAAATAATGAATAAAATAACACAAAAAAAAATTATTTTTTGTATATAAACTTGACTTGAACTAAAAGTTAAAAACTTATTTTGACTACTAAAATTGTTTACACTACTGCTACTAGGATTATTAAATAATATTAAAAGTATACTTAAGATACTTAAAAAATATAATAAAAGTTTAATCATTTAATAATTTAATATTATAAAATAAAATCTATTTATTTAATAAAGAACATGTTTGTTAATTTGAATAAAAACATATTCTGCTTATAATTGCTCAGAAGATAAAATTTATTCACCTTGAACCTTTAAAAGTAAAAATCCTAAAAATAAACCTAAAATAATTAACACGAAACTAATTATAGCTGCTATTAAGATTTCATAAATCATATTTTAACTCCCCAAAAACTCTAAGAATAAAATAATAATACAATAAAAATTAAAATCCATTACGGCCCCAAACAACGAGAGCAATAGAAAAAGTTACTACCGCAAACAAAGAGCCCCAACCTAAACTTAGAATATCCATTTTGTTTTAACCTAAAATCATAAAATAAATAATAAATAATTTAAATATATTATAATGATATTTTATACAAAATATATTTAAATAGAAATAAGTATTTATAACAAACGAAATAAACAACTTATTCAAATTAATATTAAATCAATAGACATTTTAATTATGATATCATATGATTATAATTTTATTTTTTATAAAATAGCTATATATGCAAAATACTATAAATCAATCTGATAGATATGCAAAAGAAACATTATTGACACCTCGCTTTTACACTACAGATTTCGATGAAATGGCTAAACTAGATATTTCATTAAATATAGAAGAATTTGAAGCCATATTACAAGAATTTAGAGCAGACTACAATAAACAACATTTTATCAGAGACTTGGAATTTGATCAGTCTTGGAATCACCTTGATAATAAAACAAAATCATTATTTATCGAGTTTTTAGAGAGATCTTGTACAGCCGAATTTTCTGGTTTTTTACTATATAAAGAATTGTCTAGAAGATTAGAGAAAAAAAATCCGATAATAGCAGAATGCTTTTTACTAATGTCAAGAGATGAAGCAAGGCATGCTGGTTTTTTAAATAAAGCTATTGCAGACTTTAATTTATCCCTAGACTTAGGATTTTTAACTAAAAGTCGCAAATACACTTTTTTTTCCCCTAAATTTATATTTTATGCTACCTATTTGTCAGAAAAAATTGGTTATTGGAGATATATAACAATATATCGACATTTAGAAAAATATCCTGAATATCGCATATATCCTATATTTAAATTCTTTGAAAATTGGTGTCAAGATGAAAACAGACACGGAGATTTTTTTGCAGCTCTTTTAAGGTCCCAACCACAGTTTTTAAACAATAACGTTTCTAAATTATGGTGTAAATTCTTTTTACTCAGCGTCTTTGCGACAATGTACTTGAATGATTTCCAAAGATCTGACTTTTATAAATCTATAGGATTAGATGCTAGACAATATAATATGCAAGTAATTAGAAAAACAAATGAAAGCGCTTCTAGAATCTTTCCTATTGCTCTTAATGTTGATACACCTATTTTTTTTAAATATCTAGACACATGCGCATCAAAAAATAAAATGTTAACGGAAATTGAAAAAAAAGATACTAACTTAATACATAAATTTCTACTTAAATCAATGATATACGCGGAACTTGCTGGATATTTTGCAAAGCTATATTTAATACCTCCAATTAACTCAAATGCTTTAAGAAATACATTAAAATAATAAAAAATTTAGACTTAAGCATCCCATTGCTTAGCCAGACCTGTAAAGCTTTATTTCTTTTTTTTCTTTTTTTTAAAAACATACTATAATATGAATTATATTTAAGATAATGTATTTTTAATCACTTTATGAACAACACAATTGATTTTAAAATGCCATCACCTACTTTTGGAGGTAGCACTGGAGGATGGTTAAGATCTGCAGAAATAGAAGAAAAATATGCAATAACTTGGACAGGAAAAAAAGCAGATATTTTTGAAATGCCTACAGGCGGCTCTGCTACTATGGCAGAAGGCGATAATTTGCTATACTTAGCTAAAAAAGAACAGTGCTTAGCTTTAGCAAAACAACTAAAAACTAAATTCAAAATTTCTAATTTTAAAATTTATAGAATTTTCCCTAGCGGTGAAGTTCAATATTTATATCCTAAAGATGGAGAAGTTTCAGAAAAAGCAAACAAAGGAAGAAAAAGTGTAGGTAGCATAGAATATAGCATAGGAAAAAATGATAATCCTGTAAACAGAAAATTTACAGGTAAATCTACATACGAATAAACAAATAAAAAAGATTAGTAAAATACACTTGTATTTATCTTCTTTTTTATATATAATCAGCTAATTAGCATTATAGTAAATAATATGGAATATGGAGAGGTGGTAGAGTTGGTTTATTGCGTCTGATTTGAAATCAGATGAACTGAAAAGTTCCGTGGGTTCGAATCCCACCCTCTCCGTAAATGCAGATAAAATACTTTTAAATATTATTAATCTTTATTAATTTTTTCTTCTATAAATTTAATAGCTTGATTTAGTGTTGAAATTTTTTCAGCATCTTGATCAGGAATCTCTATACCAAATTCTTCTTCTATTGCCATAACTAATTCTACCGTATCTAAAGAATCAGCACCTAAATCATTAGCGAAATTAGCTTCTAAGGTTACTTGCTCTTCTTGTACGGCTAGTTGGTCAACTACAATTTTTTTCAATCTCTTAAAAATATTTTTTTCTATATTCTGTGATGACATAAATCTCCCTCTTTGTATGTATTATTTTGACCTGTATCTATAGTAAGACTAAAAATAAATATAATATACTATTAAAAGCTATAGTAATAAAACATAAATATTCAGTAAGGATATATGATCAAGCCTTGATTATATTCTTTACCATAATAATTACACTTTAAATTGAAAAAATTAACTATTTCATATTGTAATTTTTTTAACTTAATACTTTGAGGTAATAATTGAACAGATTGTTTTTTAGGAATAATAACTTTTTCTATAGCTAAACGAACTTCAAATATAGCTTTTATTTGATCAATATTATTACCAAAACTTAATTTGCTCCAATCAGATGGATAAAATTTATACAAATTTACAATTTGCTTTAATGCTCTTTTAATATTATTACCTGTACCACTACTAATTGTATAAACAGTAATTTGCCTAGATTTTGCAATTAAACGAATTTTATTATTATGCTTAATATAATTTTTAAGCGCTAAGATGAAATTCGCTCTCACGATATTACGTGTAAGAATAATAGCAAAGTTTAATGTATTAATAACAGATTCTATTTGCTGTATATTGATTCCATAAGAATATAAGTAGATTGGCTCTTTTTCATTGTTTAAATATTTAGGCAATGAATAATTAAAATTTGCATCAATATCTTTCTGAGGTATTTTCTCAAAACTATAAAAATCTTTAATTACTAATGGATTGGCACTTGACATTTTTATATGAGTTAATAACTTATTTTGTGGAGGCTTTAACTTCGCATTTTTTTGTTTATTACTTAGATTACCATTTATTATAAATTCTTTGGAATTTGAATTTTCACATATAATAGAAATAGATCCATCATCATTTAATCTACGCTTTTGGATATACAACCTAGAGCCTTGCAAAATTTGATCTACCACTTGATCCGTCTTCTCATGAATAGTCCAATGATTTCTTTCATGAATTTCAACAGCTGCCTGAAAAGCAGGAACCGCTTTTCTTTCCAAAATACTTTTTTGAGAACCACGTCGTTTTGCTTCATCATCGCCTAAAGTTACGTACTGTATACCACCAATTAAATCTGATAAAACTGGATTTTTTATAACACTTTCTAAATAGTTACCGTGTGCTGTACCTACTAGCTGTACTCCTCTTTCTGCAATAGTACGAGCAGCTAATGCTTCTAATTCTGTACCTATTTCATCAATGACAATTACCTCAGGCATATGATTCTCGACTGCTTCTATCATTACTTGGTGCTGTAATTCCGGAGTAGCTACTTGCATCCTCCTTGCTCTACCTATCGCAGGGTGAGGGATATCTCCATCACCAGCTATTTCATTAGAAGTATCAATAATAACGACTCGTTTTTGCATCTCGTCTGCTAAAATTCTAGAAATTTCCCTTATGGCCGTTGTTTTACCAACACCAGGTTTACCTAATAGCAGCAAAGATTTTCCACACTGAAGTAAGTCGCGAACTACACTAATTGTACCGAAAACAGATCTACCTACCCGACAAGTAAGACCAATTATATTTCCATTTCTATTTTTTATTGAACTAATTCTATGCAATGTTGATTCAATACCGGACCTATTATCACTACTAAAGTTACCTATTTTTTTTATACAAAAATCTAAATCATTCCAAGAAATTAACATTTTAGATAAATATTCAGGACCATCCGGAAAACGTGCTTCTGGTTTCCTTCCTAAATCCATAACAACTTCGATTAAATATTTTAGATTTACATGTTTTTCTAATGGTAATCGAACGAATTCAGGCAAAATTTTTAAAAGTTTATCCAAATCATCTGCTATTAACATTTCTTTATATTATATATCGATATTTCATTTCTTCACATAAATATAAGTATATACTTTTTTTTTAAATTTTTATAAAATGAAATACAATACCACACAAGTACATATTTTATCACTACCTAAAAAAGTAAAATTAAAATTACTTAAATATTTAATTCAATCATACGAATTAAAAATAGTCGGTTACAAAAAAATTCAGATAAGATATCAAGTTCCCATAGTAGAGTTATATAACTGCATAAGAATTTGGACTTTATTTTATGAAATCGATCAAACTTAACAAAAATTAAAAATAATATAAAATCAACTTATATGATACTAAATATAAAAAATCTGAAACAGTTCATTTTATCAATAAAAGATAAAAAAATTAACCTATTGAGATTAAAATATAAAAATCTAGAAATTTTAATTAATAAAAATTCCTTTCAAGAATTTAAACTAAAAAAAATAAATAATTTAACCTATTATGAAAATATTTACCAAAATCAAAATATTATCGAATCTCAAAAGATTTTAAACAATGTCAATAACCAAAAAATTAATGACAAAATTAAAAAAAATGATGAATCAGAAATTTATTCTACAATAATATCACCTATGGTAGGAACATTTTATAGATCTCCAGCTCCTAACGAACAACCGTTTATTAAAACGAACGACATGGTACAAAAAAAACAAACTGTCTGTATCATTGAAGCAATGAAATTAATGAACGAAATAGAATCAGAAGTTAATGGAGAAATAATAGAAATACTCGTTAATGACGGTGACATCGTAGATTGCGGCCAAGCATTAATTAAAGTTAAAGCTATATAAATTAATTACTATATTATAAATATTGTTAACAGATTTAAAATTATTTAAAAGGTATCGATATAATAATATTATAATAATAGAAACTCATATCTCACTATACCATGAGTAAAAAAAATGAGAGTTTTATTAGTTGTCTCATTACGATAAATAAAATACAGAGAGGAGAATCTCTATGACAAATAGCTCTACAGAGCAAGAGACAAAAAATGTAAAAATTACTGTTGATAAAAACCCTGTCGAAACATCTTTCGAAAAATGGGCAAAACCAGGACACTTTTCTAAAAGCTTAGCTAAAGGACCAGCCACAACTACATGGATATGGAATCTACACGCGGATGCCCACGATTTCGATAGTCATACCAATTCTTTAGAAGAAGTTTCTAGAAAAATTTTCAGTGCTCATTTTGGCCAATTAGCTATAATTTTTCTATGGCTAAGTGGCATGTATTTCCATGGAGCTAAGTTTTCTAACTATATAACATGGCTAAATAACCCAACAGCTATTAAGCCCAGCGCACAAATTGTTTGGCCCATAGTAGGACAAGAAGTATTAAACGCTGATGTTGGAGGTGGATTTCAAGGTATACAAATTACATCTGGTTTTTTCCAACTATGGAGATCATCTGGTATTACTACAGAATTCCAACTATATGCTACAGCTATAGCAGGCTTGTTCATGTCTATATTGATGTTAGTAGCAGGATGGTTTCATTATCATAAAGCTGCTCCTAAATTAGAATGGTTTCAAAATGTCGAGTCAATGCTAAACCATCATTTATCAGGATTATTAGGATTGGGATGTCTAGGATGGGCTGGCCACCAAATACACGTTGCATTACCAATTAATAAATTATTAGATTCTGGTGTTTCTCCGCAAGAAATACCATTACCTCATGAATTCATGGTAAATCGCAATTTAATGATTGAATTATATCCAAGTTTTCAGAAAGGTATCATACCTTTTTTAACCCTGAATTGGCATGAATACTCTGATTTTTTGACATTCAAAGGAGGCTTAAACCCAATCAATGGTGGACTATGGCTTACAGATATTGCTCATCACCATCTTGCGCTATCTGTAATATTTTTAATTGCCGGACATATGTATAGAACTAATTGGGGCATTGGGCATAGCATTAAAGAAATATTAGAAGCGCACCGAGGGCCATTTACAGGGCAAGGACACAAAGGTTTATACGAAATTCTTACAACGTCATGGCATGCACAGCTAGCTATAAACTTAGCTATGATTGGATCACTAAGCATTATCGTAGCACACCATATGTATGCAATGCCGCCATATCCTTATATAGCAACAGATTACCCTACACAATTATCTTTATTTACTCACCATATGTGGATAGGAGGTTTTTGTATTGTAGGAGCTGGTGCACACGCTTCTATTTTTATGGTAAGAGATTACAATCCAGCACAAAACTACGATAATGTTTTAGATAGAGTTATCAGACACAGAGATGCAATTATCTCTCATTTAAATTGGCTATGTATCTTTTTAGGCTTCCATTCGTTCGGCTTATATATACACAATGACACAATGAGAGCTTTAGGAAGATCACAGGATATGTTTTCTGATACAGCAATACAGTTACAACCCGTATTTGCTAAATGGATACAAAATATACATACATTAGCACCAAATAACACAAGCCCAAATTCGCTAGCAACTGTGAGTTACGCGTTTGGAGGAGATACAGTAAACATAGGTAACAAAATAGCAATGATGCCTATAAAATTAGGTACGGCAGATTTCATGGTACATCACATACATGCTTTCACAATCCATGTTTGCGTATTAATCTTAGTAAAAGGATTTTTGTTTGCAAGAAATTCTAGACTAATTCCAGATAAATCAAATCTAGGGTTTAGATTTCCTTGTGATGGACCAGGACGTGGCGGCACATGCCAAGTGTCCGGCTGGGACCATGTCTTTTTAGGTCTTTTTTGGATGTACAATTCAATATCTATAGTAATTTTTCACTTCAGCTGGAAAATGCAGTCAGATGTTTGGGGAAGTATTTCAAAAGAAGGAGTCGTATCACATATTACAGGAGGAAATTTTGCACAAAGTGCAATCACAATCAATGGTTGGCTAAGAGATTTCTTGTGGGCACAGGCGTCACAAGTTATTCAATCTTATGGTTCTGCCCTATCTGCATATGGCCTTATTTTTCTTGGAGCACATTTTGTATGGGCATTTAGCTTAATGTTCCTATTTAGCGGTCGCGGATACTGGCAAGAATTAATAGAATCAATTGTATGGGCACATAATAAAATTAAAGTAGCACCAGCTATTCAGCCTAGGGCATTAAGTATTACACAAGGAAGAGCAGTTGGGCTAGCGCACTATTTATTAGGTGGTATAGGCACAACTTGGGCATTTTTCCTAGCAAGAATAATATCAGTAGGATAAGGATAAAACAATGGCAACAAAATTTCCAAAATTTAGCCAAGCATTGGCACAAGATCCTACAACAAGAAGGATTTGGTTTGGTATTGCTACTGCACATGACTTTGAAAGTCACGATGGGATGACTGAAGAAAATTTATATCAGAAAATTTTTTCGTCTCACTTCGGGCATATCGCAATTATTTTTCTATGGACTTCAGGAAACTTATTTCATGTTGCTTGGCAAGGTAACTTTGAAGAATGGATATTAAATCCGACAAAAACAAAACCTATCGCTCATGCAATATGGGATCCTCATTTTGGACAATTCGCAGTAAAAGCATTCACAACAACTAAAGCACAGTATCCTGTAGATATAACATTCTCAGGCTTATATCATTGGTGGTATACTATTGGCATGAGAACTAATGAAGATTTATACAACTCAGCTGTATTTTTAATCATTTTATCAGCAGTTATGCTTTTTGCTGGTTGGCTACATTTACAACCAAAATTTAAGCCAGGTTTATCATGGTTTAAAAACAACGAATCTAGGCTAAATCACCACTTGTCAGGCTTATTTGGTGTGAGCTCTCTAGCATGGACTGGACACTTAGTACATGTAGCAATACCTGAATCAAGAGGACAACATATTAGATGGTATAATTTTACTCAAATAATGCCTCATCCAGATGGCTTAACACCATTCTTCACAGGACAATGGTTTAAATATGCAGCAAACCCAGATTCTCTAAATCATTCGTTTAGTACAGATCAAGGTGCAGGCACAGCTATTTTAACTTTCTTAGGTGGTTTTCATCCACAAAGCCAATCATTATGGCTAACTGATATTGCACATCACCACCTAGCAATTGCTGTAATTTTTATAATTGCAGGGCACATGTACAAAACAAACTGGGGCATTGGGCATAATTTAAAGGATATTTTAAATGCTCACAAACCACCAAGTGGTAAACTAGGTAGAGGACATGAAGGACTTTATGAAACTATTACAAACTCCCTACATATGCAACTAGGCTTAGCTCTAGCTAGCTTAGGAGTTATAACTTCGCTAGTAGCACAACACATGTATGCTCTACCACCATACGCATTTATGGCAAAAGATTTTACTACACAAGCTTCGCTATATACTCATCATCAATATATAGCTGGATTCTTAATGGTAGGCGCTTTTGCACATGGAGCAATATTTTTCATTAGGGATTATAGTCCTCAAGACAATGAAGGCAATGTACTAAGCAGAATGCTAGAACACAAAGAAGCAATTATTTCTCACTTAAGTTGGGTCTCTCTTTTTTTAGGCTTTCATACTCTAGGACTATACATTCATAATGATACAATGTTAGCGTTTGGAACACCAGAAAAACAGATACTAATAGAGCCAGTTTTTGCACAATGGATCCAAGCTAGTTCAGGAAAAGCCTTGTATGGTTTTGATGTACTTCTGTCTTCATCATCTAGTATTGCAACACAAGCAGGAAGCAACGTATGGTTACCAGGCTGGTTAGAAGCAATCAATAGTCCCACGAACTCATTATTTTTAACTATTGGGCCAGGAGACTTTCTTGTACATCATGCTATTGCCTTAGGATTACATACTACTACATTAATTTTAGTGAAAGGGGCCCTAGATGCAAGAGGTTCAAAGCTTATGCCTGATAAGAAAGACTTTGGTTACAGTTTTCCGTGCGATGGTCCAGGTCGTGGCGGTACATGTGATATATCAGCCTGGGACGCATTTTACTTAGCTGTATTCTGGATGCTAAATACTATAGGATGGGTTACTTTCTACTGGCACTGGAAACATATTACAATTTGGCAGGGCAATGTAAACCAATTTAACGAATCATCTACATATTTAATGGGATGGCTAAGAGACTATTTATGGCTAAACTCATCTCCATTAATCAACGGCTATAATCCTTACGGTATGAATAATTTATCTGTATGGGCATGGATGTTTCTATTTGGGCATCTAATATGGGCAACTGGCTTCATGTTTTTAATATCTTGGCGCGGTTATTGGCAAGAGCTAATTGAAACTCTTGCATGGGCACATGAAAGAACGCCTTTAGCTAATTTAATCAGATGGAAAGACAAACCTGTTGCTCTATCTATAGTACAAGGAAGACTTGTTGGATTAGTTCATTTTTCTGTTGGATATGTTCTAACATATGCAGCATTTGTAATTGCTTCTACAAGTGGCAAATTTGGTTAATAAATAAAACAAAACAAAAAATTAATAAAAAATATTGAAAATCCTATTCAATATTTTTTATTGAAATATAAGAAAAAATTATATAAACTTATTCTATAAAAAGATACAAGGTACAAAAGGTAAAACTATAAATTAACTATATGGCCAAGAAAAGCATGATTCAAAGAGAAATAAAGAGAATCAGTTTAATAAATAAATACAAAAATAAAAGACAAGAAATAAAAAATTTACTAAATTCTACTAGCGATTTCGAAGAAGTAATTAATCTACAAAAAAAATTACAAAAAATACCTAGAAATAGTATGCCTTGTAGACAAAGAAATCGTTGCTGGATGACAGGAAGAAGTAGAGGTTTCTATCGTCACTTTGGACTATCAAGACATGTACTTAGAGAAATGTCTCACCAGTGTTTTTTACCTGGTTTAAAAAAATCTAGTTGGTAAAATATATCAAAAAATAATTCAATCAATACTCTAAATATTGAATATTTTTTGTAATTTAGAGTATATAAATATAGAAAACTTCTTAAAGCTTAAAGCTAATTACAAACCAAATTGATTACCTCTACGATATTGTAGGTACGCGGCTACCAATAAACCTAGTAAAGTAACAGGTATTAAGCCTAAAACAATTCCCGATAAAAGAGGTTCAACCATAAATATAATCTGAATATTATCAATAACAAAATAATTAACTATAACTTATTTTAACATACAAATAATTTAACTACCTAAAACCAATAGCTGCTTGCCAAACAAAAGCCAATAACAAAAAAAATACTGGAATAACCGGTAAAATATCAACTAAAGGTCTAAATAACAAATAAGCTTCAGGTAACTTAGTTAAAACTATGTTCGAAAAAATCATAAAAATCCTTTAAATAAAAAATTATATATATTATATACTGATATAGTTATAACTATTATAAAAATTTATGTTTTTTTTATCAAAAACAAAAATATATTTACATAAATACAATAATGATTAAAATAATATAATATTATATATATATAAAATTAAACTAATTTATGATAAACAAATAATGATATTTATAATTCAAGCTCTTGTATTAGTCCTAGTAATATTATCAATTATTTTAGTTGTAGGCATACCTGTTACTCTAGCATCACCTGGACAATGGGAAAAATCAAAAAACTTGATCTATACAAGTATTGGTATTTGGACAGGACTAATAATTATAACTGGTATAGCTAATTCTTTTATTGCTTAAATTTATTGAAAAATATTTATATGAAATCTATCATATAAATATTAAAAAATTTAACTTGACATACCAATAATTTTTTGAGATATTAAAAAAGAAGTTGCGGGTATAGCTCAGTGGTAGAGCGCAACCTTGCCAAGGTTGATGTCGCGCGTTCGAATCGCGTTACCCGCTTAAATAAGCTACACATCTTTTGAATTAGTATCAATAACTGTGTTATCTTCAGAAGTATCTTTTGATTGTTGACCTGAAACTTGCTTACCTAAATTCAACATTAATTGTTGCAAATCGTTTTGGATACTTTTAATTTGATCATATTCTTCTTTCGCTAATGCATTTTTTAACAGATCTATTTTATCTTGTACTTGTTTTTTTATTGATGTATCAGCTTTTTCACCTAACTCATTAATTTGATTTTGACACTGATAACAAAATGATTCTGCTTGATTTTTTAAATCTACTTGTTCACGTTTTTGCTTATCAATACCAGCATTAACTTCAGCATCCTTTACTAACTTTTCAACTTCCTCTTTAGGTAATGTTGAAGCACCAGTAATAGTAATCGACTGTTCTTTACCTGTTCCTTTATCTTTAGCCATTACAGATAAAATACCATTAGCATCTATATCAAAGGTTACTTCTATCTGAGGTACACCTCGAGGTGCAGGCATAATACCATCTAACCTAAAAGTACCTAAACTTTTATTATCTTTAGTAAATTCTCTCTCTCCTTGTAAAACATGAATTTCTACATTTGGCTGATTATCAACAGCTGTAGAAAAAACTTCTGATTTTTTCGTAGGGACCGTTGTATTGCGAGGAATAATTTTAGTCATTACTCCTCCAAGTGTTTCTACACCTAGAGACAATGGAGTAACATCTAATAATAAAATATCTTTTACTTCCCCTGCTAATACGCCTGCTTGAACAGCTGCACCAATTGCAACAACTTCATCTGGGTTAACACTTTGGTTAGGATCTTTACCAATATTATCCTTAACCAATTTTTGAACAGCAGGAATTCTCGTAGATCCACCAACTAAAACAACTTCATGAATATCCGAAGCATTCAACTGTGCATCTTTCAATGCGTTATTAACAGGTACTTGACAACGGGAGATTAAATCCCAACACAGACTTTCAAACTGAACACGCGTTATATTTTTTTCTAGATGCTTTGGACCCGTATCAGAAGAAGTAATAAAAGGTAAGTTGATATCTGTTTGAGATAAACTTGATAACTCCATTTTTGCCTTTTCCGCCGCCTCTGTTAATCTTTGTAAAGCTTGCCTATCCCTACTTAAATCTATACCTTCGTCGTTTTTGAACTCTGATACAAGCCAATTTACTACAGCTTTATCAAAATCATCACCACCAAGATGAGTATCACCGGAAGTTGCTAATACTTCAAAGACGCCATCGCCAACTTCTAAAATAGAAACATCAAATGTACCACCACCGAGGTCAAAAACTAATATAGTTTCATTATCTTTTTTGTCTAAACCATAAGATAATGAAGCCGCTGTTGGTTCGTTAATAATTCTCAAAACATCCAAACCGGCTATTTGACCAGCATCTTTAGTCGCTTGTCTTTGCGAATCATTAAAGTAAGCGGGAACCGTAATAACTGCTTGTTTAACCGTTTGACCTAAGTATGTACTTGCATCTTCTACTAATTTTCGCAAAACCTGTGCTGATATTTCTTCAGGGGCAAAACTCTTATTTAAAGCTGGACACTTTAATTTTATATTTACATTATTGTCCGTTTCAATGTCATAAGAAAGTTGCTTTAAATCGTTACTAATTTCGTCATATTTACGTCCAATAAAACGCTTAACAGAATAAAAAGTATTTTCTGGATTCATTACAGCCTGTCTTTTAGCAATATTACCAATAAGCTTATCTTGTTTTTTTGTATAAGCAACAACTGAAGGAGTTGTTCTTAAACCCTCTTTATTCGCTATTACAATTGGCTTACCTCCTTCCATCACAGCAACAACTGAATTTGTTGTACCTAAATCAATACCAACTACTTTACTCATAAATTTTTACCTATAAATATTAAACAATTTTTATTTACTTTTATAGTGCAATATCTTTTTATACAAAAAAAGTAGAGTTTACCGAATAATACAATTATTTTAAATGTTAATCTAAAGCTTGAAAATTACCTAAAATTACAAGATAATATAAATGCTGTATAATAAAAAAATATAAATCAATAAGAATCCGTTTACACATTTAGGAGAGAAACTATTAATGTCATCAATAAATATGCTAGGCAAAAAAATGGGTATGACACAATTATTTAATGAACAAGGAAACATAATACCAGTAACAATTTTAAAAGTAGGCCCTTGTACTATCACAAGAGTAGAAAATCAAAACATTCAAATTGGTTACGAATATATCAATCCTAAAAAACTGAACAAAGCTAACTTAGGCTACTTCAATCAACTAAAATTACCATGTTTTAAATATTTAAAGGAATATAAAATAGGGTCTCTTAGTTTAAATGAATCAAATATTGGTATGGTATATACTGTAAAACAGTTTAAAGTAGGAAACTTTATCAATATTTCAGGTATAAGTATAGGTAAAGGTTTTAGTGGATACCAAAAAAGACATAATTTTAGTAGAGGTCCTATGTCACATGGATCAAAAAATCATCGCCAACCTGGATCAATAGGAGCAGGTACAACTCCAGGTAGAGTTTTTCCAGGGAAAAAGATGTCCGGACAAATGGGATGTCGTAAAATAACTATAAAAAACTTAAAAATTATAGATATCAATTATGAAAATAATATCTTAACTATTCAAGGATCTGTTCCAGGTAAAAATGGCAATCTGTTATACATTTATACAAAGTAATATCTTAATTATCACTATATATAATAAATAAATTTAATCTTATGAAAAATGACTATTTTAATTTCCAATTAAATAAAGAACAGACAAAATATATGTATGTAGTACATAAAGCTGTTACCCAGCACTTGAATATATTAAGACAAGGAAACGCTAATACAAAAACACGTAGTGAGGTCAGAGGTGGCGGAAAAAAACCATGGAAACAAAAAGGGACTGGCAGAGCAAGAGCTGGATCAATTAGGTCCCCCCTATGGAAAGGGGGTGGGGTAATTTTTGGACCTAAAAGCAAAAATTATACAAGTAAAATTAACAAAAAAGAAAAAAAAATAGCAATAAAAACATTGATATATAATAAATCAAATCATACAATAATTGTAGACCAAATAACCGAAAAAATAGAAAAACCTAGCACCAAACTTGTTTTAAAAAAGCTACAGAATTTTAATATAAATATTAAAACATATAATACGAAATTTCTTATTATCGTAGAAAATGATAATAAAAACTTATACCTTTCAATACGCAATTTACCTAATGTAGAACTAATTAATGCTAAAAATATCAATATATTATCATTAATTAAAGCTCATACTATAATTACTACAACTAAAGCCATAAATCTAATAAATAAAAAATATCATGGTGAATAAATATAAAAATAACAAACTTTTAAATTTAATTAAATATCCAATCATTACAGATAAAACTACTAAAGAAATAGAAAATAATATTTATGTCTTTGCTGTAGAAAAGCAAACAAATAAATTACAAATAAAACAAGCTATAGAATTTATGTTTAGCGTAAAAGTAAAAAAAATTAACACTTTAAATGAGCCTATTAAAATTAAAAAAGTTGGCAAATTTACTGGTACTAAAACAAGACATAAAAAAGCAATTATAAAACTATATCAAAATTTCACAATTGACTTATTTAATAATAATTAATTAGCATAAAATTTATTATCAATAATTATAAAATTATATATATTATGGCTATTCGTCTGTATAAAGCATATACACCAGGAACAAGAAATAGAACAGTTTCAACTTTTGAAGATATAACAACAAATCAGCCTGAAAAAACCTTATTAAAAGCGCATCATTATTTAAAAGGTCGTAACAATAGAGGAATAATTACCTCTAGGCATAGAGGAGCCGGACATAAAAGGAAATATCGTATTATAGATTTTAGAAGAAATAAAATTAATATAGAAGGCAAAGTAGTCAGCATTGAATATGATCCAAATCGCAATACTAGAATTGCTTTAATATTTTATAAAGATGGAGATAAAAAATATATTTTGCAGCCTAGATCTCTTAACATAGGAAATAATATTATTTCTGGACCAAATGCACCTATTGCTATCGGTAATGCGTTACCACTAGAATATATACCTTTAGGTACTGCTGTGCATAATATTGAAATTAGACCTAATCAAGGAGGACAAATGGTCAGGGCTGCGGGAACGTATGCGCAGATCGTTGCTAAAGAACAAAACTTTGTCACCCTAAAGCTACCATCTAGTGAAGTAAGAATCATAAATAAAAAATGCTATGCAACTATTGGTCAAGTTGGCAACATAGACGCAAACAATATAACCATCGGTAAAGCAGGAAGAAATAGATGGTTAGGCAAACGTCCATCTGTACGAGGAGTCGCTATGAATCCAGTAGATCATCCGCACGGAGGAGGCGAAGGTAGATCTCCAATAGGAAAGACTTGCCCTGTTACACCTTCTGGAAAACCCACTTTAGGTAGAAAGACTAGAAAACATAGAAAATATAGTAACAAATACATACTCCGTCGCCGCAAATAATTAACTTATTAGATAAACTATATTATGTCAAGATCATTAAAAAAAGGCCCATACATAGAAAGCAAATTACTTAACAAAATTTACCTGTTAAATAAAAAAAATAAAAAAGAAGTTATAAAGACGTGGTCTCGATCATCTACAATTATTCCTAATATGGTTGGACACACTATTGCTTTACATAATGGAAAACAACACTTTCCTATTTTTATTTCAGATCAAATGGTTGGGCATAAACTGGGAGAATTTGTACCAACAAGAACATTTAGAAGTCATGTTAAAAGCGATAGAAAAACTAGAAAATAAAAATTATGAATAATAAAAATTCGTCAAAAGCAATAAATAAATACTTGAGACTATCCACACATAAGGCGAGAAGAGTCTTAGAACAAATTAAAGGAAAAAAATACAGTGACGCTATATTAATCTTAAACTTCATACCTTATAGATCTCGTAAAATAATTCTCAAAACGCTTCAATCTGCTTGCAACAATATTATAAATAATACAGATATACAAGTAAATAAAAGCCAATTGATCATAAAAAAAGCATTTGCTAATCAAGGTCCTACTTTAAAAAGATTCAAACCACGAGCACAAGGAAGGGCTTTTCCTATACGTAAGCCAACATGTCATATTACTATAGAACTCGAAACAAACATAGAATAACTTCAATTAAATTTAAAATAATTATAATGGGACAAAAAATACATCCAGCTGGCTTTAGAATAGGAATTACGGAAAAACATAAATCATCTTGGTTTTCTCCAATGAAATATTACCCTCTTTTAATAGAAGAGGACTATAAAATAAGATCATATATAGAAAGACTATTAATTAAAGCTAGTATATCATTGATTCATATAGAAAGAAAATTAGACCAAATAGAAATTAATATACATACAGCAAGACCTGGACTCATTTTGGGAAAGATGGGAAACGGAATAGAAGATTTAAGAAATAACTTATGCAAAAAAATAAAGTTAAAGCATAAAATTAGAATAAACATTATTGAAATAATAGAACCAGATAGAGAAGCTATATTACTCGCAGAATGGCTTGCTCAGCAACTAGAAAAAAGAATTGCTTTTAGAAGAGCTATTAAACAAGGTATACAAAAAGCTCAAAAATCTAATATCCATGGCATTAAAATTCAAATAGGAGGAAGATTAAACGGTGCTGAAATCGCAAGAAAAGAATGGATACGTGAAGGAAGAGTACCCTTACAAACTTTAAGAGCTCAAATTGACTATGCGTATACAAAAGCCCAAACTATCTATGGTATCCTAGGAATAAAAGTGTGGCTATTTAAAGGAGAAAAAACTAAAATAAAGAAAGAACAAAATCATTCACAAATAAACACAAACTAGCAATATTTATAATATTAAATAATAATTATTTTATGTTAAGCCCTAAAAAAACAAAATTCCGAAAAGAGCATCGCGGACGTATGAAAGGAAAAGCAAGTAGAGGAAACGATATCGTCTTTGGCGAATATGGATTACAAGCAATAGAACCTATATGGTTAACTTCAAGACAAATCGAAGCAACAAGAAGAACAATTACAAGATATGTAAAAAGAGGTGGAAAATTGTGGATTCGAGTTTTTCCTGATAAACCTATAACGGCAAGACCTGCGGAAACTCGAATGGGCTCAGGAAAAGGTGCACCAGAATACTGGGTTGCTGTAATTAAACCTGGTCATATACTATTCGAAATATCAGGTGTGGCAGAAAATGTTGCAAAACAAGCTATGCATTTAGCATCATATAAACTACCTATTAAAACTAAATTTATTATAAAAAAACATCTTATCATTAAGTAAATGCTAAAAAAAAAAGAATATTTTGAAGAGATCAAAAAATTAGACTATAAAGAATTAGACTATAAAATAATTATGTTAAAAAAACTATTAATTTCATATAGGATCAAACTCAAAACTAAACAAAAAATAGAACCTCATAAAATAAAACAAACCAAAAAACAAATAGCTCAAATATTAACAAGAAAAACCCTTTATAAAAATAAAAGGTAGTAGAAAATGTCAAAAAAAGAAACTTATGGAATAGTTGTAAGCAATAAAATGGACAAAACTGTTACAGTAGCTGTTAAAAGACAAGTAGCTCACAAAAAGTATAAAAAAATTATGATTAAAACAAATAAATATTATGCACACGACGATTCAAATCAATGTCAAATTGGTGATAGAGTAAAAATACAAGAAACAAGACCATTAAGTAAAAACAAACACTGGAATGTAATAGAATTAATAAAAAAATGATACAATCACAAACTTATTTAAATATCGCAGATAATAGTGGTGCACGAAAAATAATGTGCATAAGAATATTAGGAAGTAACAATCCCCACTATGCCTACATAGGAGATATAATTATAGGAGTTGTCAAAGATGCATTACCAAATATGCCAATTAAAAGATCTGATATTGTAAGAGCTGTTGTTGTCAGGACTAGAAAAACTTTACGAAGATCTGATGGAATGAGTATTAGATTTGATGATAATGCAGCGGTTATTATTAATAAAGAAAATAATCCAAGAGGAACAAGAATTTTCGGCCCTATTGCAAGAGAGTTAAGAGATAAAAACTTTTCGAAAATTATATCTTTAGCGCCAGAGGTAGTATGATAAAAAGAAAAAAAATTAAATTAAAAATCGGAGATTCTGTAAAAATTATATCAGGAAAATATAAAAACCAGAGTGGAAAAATCATTAAGATTATTAGAAAAAAAGAAAGCGCTGTGATAGAAAATATTAATTTAAAAATTAAGCATATTAAACCAAAACAATCAGAAGAGAAAGGTAATATAGAAAAAATTGCAGGACACATACATATTTCTAATATACAAAAAAAAACTTAATAACTTATTTTAATTAATCGGTAGATATATGAATACATCACTAAAGATACTGTATGAGACAAAAATATCCAAAGAACTTTTTCAAACATTTAATTATTCAAATATTCATGAAGTACCAAAGCTAATTAAAATTACTATTAATAGAGGATTAGGAGAAGCTACGCAAAGTCCTAAAATACTAGATAGTAGTATAGAGGAATTCAAGCTTATAACAGGACAAAAACCAGCTATTACACGTACAAAGAAATCGATAGCTGGTTTTAAAATAAGAGAAGATATTCCTATTGGTTTAAAAGTAACTCTTAGAAGAGAAAAAATGTATGATTTTTTAAATAAATTAATTAATTTATCTTTACCAAGAATTAGAGATTTTAGAGGTATCAGTCCAAAACAATTCGATGGACGAGGTAATTATAATTTAGGACTAAAAGAACAAATTATTTTTCCTGAAATTAATTATGATCAAATCGACAAAATCAGAGGAATGAATATCACAATTGTTACAACAGCAAAAAATGACCAAGAAAGCTTAGCTTTATTAAAAGCTTTTGGCATGCCTTTTAAAAAATAAATAAAAAAATCAATAGTATATTTTCACATGGTTAATGATACGATAGCAGACATGCTAACTAGAATAAGAAATGCAAACTTGTCTAAACATCAAATAGCTCAAGTTCCTTCAACAAAAATAACTAAAAATATTTTAAAAGTATTAAAAGAAGAGGGCTTTATTTATGAATTCGAAGAAGTACAAGAGGATTTCAGAAACTACTTAATTATCTCTCTTAAATATAAAGGTAGAAACAAAGAACCAATAATTACACAACTGAAAAGAATCAGTAAACCCGGTCTTAGAGTATACGTGAATTATAAAGAACTACCGAAAGTACTTGGAGGAATTGGAATTGCTGTTATATCAACATCAAAAGGAATTATGACAGATAAATATGCTCGCAACTTAGGTTTAGGCGGAGAAGTACTTTGCTATATTTGGTAAATTAAATAGATAAAAATAAAAAATATTATGTCACGTATTGGAAAAAAAGAAATTATTATACCTAATAATGTAAAAATAGAGATAGATGAGCTAAAAATTAGTACAGAAGGACCAAATGGAAAACTATCATATTCTATACCTAAATTTATAGTACTAGAACACATAAATAATAGATTGAAAGTAAAAACTACATCTAACGAAAAAAAAATTCAAGCATTGTATGGATTATATAGAAGTATAATCAATAACATGGTATTAGGAGTGTCACAAAGATTTGAGAAAAAATTAATCATTAGTGGCGTAGGCTATAGATCCTACTTAGAAGGTAACCGACTAGTCCTTAATTTAGGTTATAGCCATCCTATCTATATTGAAACACCGGAAAATATATCAATTGAGGTAGAAAATAATACTAATATTTTAGTTAGTGGCATAGATAAACAATTAGTTGGAGAAACAGCTGCAAAAATTCGTTCCATGCGGCCTCCTGAACCATATAAAGGCAAAGGTATTAAATATGCCAATGAGAGTATTAAGAGAAAAGTTGGTAAAGCTGGTAAATAATTTTTTTATATAAATCCGTATTAATTATGAAACAATCGAATAAAACAAAAAGGATACAGTACTCCCCAAATAAAATTAGACTATATATCTTTAAATCCAATAAGCACATATATGCACAAATTATAGATGATAAAAACGCAAAAATTTTAACATCTTGTTCTACAATATCTAAAAATATTAAGAAACCAAGTAATTGTAAAACAGCACAAGAAGTTGGTAAAAATATCGCAGTTAAATTAAAGAACCAAGGTATTGAAAATATTATTTTTGATCGTGGTAAGCATAAATATCACGGGCAAATAAAAGCACTAGCTGAAGCAACGCGCCTAGAAGGAATAAACTTTTAAGACTTACACTAAAACAATAAAAATATGATGACAGGAAAAAAAAAATATATCAAAAATAAAGAAGAAATAAATTGGCAAGAAAAAGTTATACAAGTAAAAAGAGTTACAAAAGTAGTAAAAGGAGGAAAAAAACTCAGCTTTAGAGCTGTAATCGTAGTTGGTAATGAAAAAGGACAAATAGGAGTTGGTATAGGAAAAGCAAGTGATGTTATTGGTGCTGTAAAAAAAGGTATTAACGATGCTAAAAAACATATCATTTCTATACCTTTGACAAAATCTTATTCTATTCCTCATCCAATCTATGGTTTATCGGGAGCTGCTAAGATTATTCTAAGACCCTCAGCAACAGGATCTGGGGTAATTGCAGGAGGATCTACAAGAATTGTATTAGAATTAGCAGGTATAAAAAATATTTTAGCGAAACAATTGGGGTCAAATAACACATTAAATAATGCCAAAGCTGCTTTAAACGCTCTAAATAATTTAAGAACATTTCAAGAAACTGCAAATAACAGAAATATTTCATTAGAAAGCTTATACAAATAGATAAAACATGCAAAATAGAAGTAATGAAAAAAAAAATACACTTTTAAATAAAAGTATAATTACACTAACAATTTTATTAATATGCAGAATGGGTGTCTTTATACCTATTCCAGGAATTAATCATAATGAATTTTCCAATAACATCCAAAATAATAGCTTCCTAAATTTTTTAAACATTTTTTCCGGAGGAGGTTTTGCAACAATAGGAATTTTTGCTCTTGGTATAATACCGTATATAAATGCTTCTATAATAATACAAATACTTATTAAAATAGTTCCTAAATTAGAAACATTACAAAAAGATGAAGGAGAAATAGGAAGACAAAAAATAAATCAAATTACAAGGTATATAACACTCATTTGGGCTTGCCTACAAAGTACAATAATAGCTTTATGGGTACAACCATATACGTTTAATTCGTATAATTATTTCATTTTCGATTGTATAATAACATTAACAACTGGATCAATAATAACCATGTGGTTTTCTGAAGCAATAACAGAATATGGTATAGGCAATGGCTCATCATTACTCATTTTTCAGAATATTATTTCAAATATACCTAAAAATCAATTCATAATAGGAATAAATGATAAGTTCAATAATATATCTATATTAATACTTATACTTATTACGATTATAATTCTACTAATGCTTAGTATCTTAATTCAAGAAAGCAAAAGAAAAATTAATATAATCTCAGCAAGACAACTAGGAAAAATAGATAAATTTAACTTAAACACACAAAACTACATACCGCTTAAAATAAATCAAGGGGGAGTTATGCCAATCGTCTTTGCTTCTGCTGCGATGACTCTACCAATATACATTACATATATAATACCGTCTAATTATTCTAATGTAATCAAACATTATTTATTAAATAACAACATAAGTTATTTAATTTCGTATTCTATTTTAATTGTAACTTTCAGCTACTTCTATTCTTCTATAATACTAAACAAAAAAGATATAGCTAATAATTTAAAAAAAATGGGAGCTAGTATTCCTAACATTAGGCCTGGTGTAGAAACTATTAATTACTTAGAAAAAATTTTAAACAAACTTACTTTTATTGGGGCTATATTTCTATTTTTTATTGCACAATTACCATATTTTATACTTAAATTTACAAAATTAAATAACTTTCAAGGATTAGCAACAACATCACTATTAATCTTAGTTAGTGTATCCATTGATACAGCAAAGCAAATACAAACGTATCTAATATCTAAACAATATGATAATATGATTGAATAAAATGTATTCTATTAATATAACATAAAATGAAAGTTAGATCATCAGTAAAAAAAATATGCGAAAAATGTCGTATTATACGCAGGCACAGGAAAGTTATGATAATATGCGAAAATCCAAAACACAAACAAAAGCAAGGATAATAAAATAAATGGCAAGAATAGCAGGAGTAGATTTACCTAAAAACAAGCGAATAGAAGTTGGACTTACATATATCTATGGAATAGGAATATCACGATCAAAACAAATTTTAGAACAAATTGCACTAAATCCAGATATTCTTATTAAAAATTTGAATGACGAACAAGTAATTGCTATACGTAATATACTTAGCAATCAATACGAGATAGAAGGAGATTTAAAAAGGTTACAAAGCCTAAATATAAAAAGATTAATGGACATAGGCGCGTATAAAGGAAGAAGACATCGATTAGGCTTACCGGTAAGAGGCCAAAGAACACGAACTAATGCAAGAACAAGAAGAGGAAGTAAAAAAACTATCGCTGGTAAGAAAAAAGCGCCTAGAAAATAATATTTTATAAAATAAAAAACATGGCAAGACAGATAAAAAAAAAAGTAAAAAAAAATAAAAAAAGCATAATAAATGCTATAACACATATACAATCAACTTTCAATAATACAATTATTACAATAACAGACTTACAGGGAGAAACTATTGCTTGGTGCTCTTCAGGAGCCAGCGGCTTTAAAGGAGCTAAAAAAAGTACACCTTTTGCAGCACAAACAGCAGCAGAAAAAGCAGCTCAATACGCACTAGAATATGGTATTAAACAAACAGAAGTAATGATAAATGGCCCTGGGGCAGGCAGAGAGACAGCTATTAGAGCTTTACAGGCCACTGGCATTGAAATAACACTTATTAAAGATATTACGCCCGTACCTCATAATGGCTGTAGACCACCAAAAAAGAGGAGAGTATAAATTAAGTAATAAATAAAGGTAATTTCAATATATTCATAGGTAACTAACTTATATTTAATAATTAATTTAAGGATGTCTTAATGGCTCATTTTCAGATAGAATGTATAGAGTCAAAAATAATTGGAAATAGAGAACAATATGGCCACTTTGTTATAGAACCTTTACAAAAGGGTCAAGGAATAACAATAGGCAATTCTTTAAGAAGAACAATTTTGTCCGATATAAGAGGAGCTGCTATAGTAGCAGTTCGAATTGCTGGAATTAACCACGAGTTTTCTACTATAACAGGAGTTAAAGAGGATGTCTTAGAAATTTTGCTAAATCTAAAAGAAGTTGTATTAAAAAGTTATAGCAAAGAACCACAAATAGGAAGAGTTAGAATACAAGGACCAGCTGTTGTTACAACAGGATTATTTGAATTACCCCAAGAAATTAAATTAGTTGATCCTAAACAATATATTGCTACTGTATGTAATAACACTATTTTCGAAATGGAGTTTAGAATAGAACAAGGTAGGGGCTATCGTTTAATTAATAAAGGAATAGACAGCAAATCAATTGATTTTTTACAAATAGATGCAATCTTTATGCCAACAAAGAAAATTAATTATTTTATTGAAGAAAAACAGATAGATAATACTAGCATCGAAGAAAAACTTTTTTTAGAAATATGGACCAACGGAAGCATATCGCCTCAAGAAGCTTTAAGTGAAGGCGCAAATATTTTAACAAATTTATTTCATCCTTTAACAAACATTAACTTTACATCAAGAAATAATACGAACGACCAAAAAGAAAAACAAATAAATCAAATTTCAATTGAAGAACTGCAATTATCTGTACGTGCATATAACTGTTTGAAAAGAGCACAAATAAATTCTATAGCAGACTTATTAGACTATTCTCAAGAGGAATTACTAGAAATAAAAAATTTCGGACATAAATCGGCAGAAGAAGTAATTGAAGCATTAAAAAAAAAGCTAGGCATTCAATTACCTAAAGAAAGAGTATAGTAAATCTTCTTCTTGTTTATAATATAATAAAAGTATAAAACTATTCTTAGTATAATAATAATGACTATAAATAAAAATATAACAAATTTTAATCCTCCAGAGAATCAATGGTATATAATAAATGCTGCAAATCAAAATTTAGGTAGATTAAGCAGTAAGATAGCATATATCTTGCAAGGAAAAAATAATAAAACGTATGCTCCACATATAAAAAATAATGCTTATATTATTATCATTAATTCAAAATTAATTAAAATTACAGGAAATAAAAAAACACAAAAAACATATAAAAGGCATTCTGGTAGACCCGGCAGCTTAAAAATAGAAACATTTAGTGAATTACAAAAAAGACTACCAAATAGAATTTTAGAAAAAGCAATAAAAGGAATGCTACCAAAAAATTTTATAGGTAAAAAAATATTCAGCCAAATAAAAATTTACACAAACGATAAACATCCATACTGTACACAAAAACCATTACCGTTAAATGAAATATAAACTATGTCAAGCATTACGAATAATAATATTCAATATTTAGGAACAGGAAGACGAAAAACATCCATTGCAAGAGTCAGACTAATACCTGGATCAGGCAAGCTAATCATTAATGGACTCCCAGGAGAATTATATCTACAGTTTAGTCCAAATTATTTACGCATTTCCTGCGCACCTCTAGCATTATTAGGGCTAGAAAAAGAATATGATATTCATGTCAAAGCAGAAGGGGGTGGCTTAACAGGACAAGCCGATGCTATAAGGTTGGGAGTAGTTAGAGCATTATGCTTAATAAATGCTGAGAATAGAAAAACCTTAAAATCAGAAGGCTTACTAACAAGAAATTCAAAAATTAAAGAAAGAAAAAAATACGGATTACGCAAAGCTAGAAAAGCACCACAATACTCAAAACGATAAATAAAAATTTAATTAAAATAAGCTAAATTCATAATAATTACTTATGACAAAAAAAAATATACACCCAAAATGGTACCCTAACTCTAAAGTATTTTGCGATGGCGAACACATAATGACAATTGGATCGACAAAAGAAGAACTACATGTAGATATCTGGTCCGGAAATCATCCATTTTTTACAGGATCCCAAAGAATTATAGATACAGAAGGTCGAGTTGAAAAATTTATAAAAAAATATAATTTAAAATGAAACAGATACAATGTTTGACACTAGATTCTACAATATTTATAATAAATTAGAATATTCAATATCACCTGAATATAATATAATCAATAATGCCAACTATTCAGCAATTAGTAAGATCAGAAAGACAGAAAGATCAGAAAAAAACTAAATCTCCTGCACTTAAATATTGTCCGCAAAGAAGAGGAGTATGCACAAGAGTCTATACAACTACACCCAAAAAACCTAATTCTGCATTACGTAAAGTAGCAAGAGTTAGATTAACTTCTGGCTTTGAAGTTACTGCATATATACCTGGAATAGGACACAATATTCAAGAGCACTCCGTTGTTTTAATTAGAGGAGGTCGAGTAAAAGATTTACCAGGGGTTAGATATCACATTATAAGAGGTACCTTAGATGCTGCAGGTGTGAAAGACCGATTTAACGGTAGGTCAAAATACGGGACTAAAAAACCGAAAAAATAAATATAAATAAAAAAATATAATCACATGTCAAGACGTAGTACTGCTAAAAAAAGGACTTTATCTTCGGACCCAATATACAATAGTAAAATTATAACTATGCTAACAGCACGGTTGTTAAAAAACGGAAAAAAAAGTTTAGCTCAAAAAATAATATATAAATCTTTAGAGATCATAAAAGAAAAAACAAATAACGAGCCAATGGAAACCCTTGAAAAAGCTATTCGCAATGCTACACCATTAGTAGAAGTAAAAGCAAGAAGAATAGGAGGATCAACTTATCAAGTACCTATGGAAGTTAGAGCTTATAGAGGAACGAATTTAGCTTTAAATTGGATTACAAAATTTGCTATAGCTAGAACTGGAAAAAATATATCCATAAAACTAGCAAATGAAATCATAGATTCATCTAAAGAAAGTGGTAATACTATTAGAAAAAAAGAAGAAACACATCGAATGGCTGAAGCTAACAAAGCCTTTGCACATTATCGTTATTAATACTAATCAAGTATAATAAGATTGAATATAGAAATTATAATTCACAATATTTTATTCATTATATTTATTCAAAGGAAAATAAAAATGGCGCGTGAAAAATTTGAACGTAAAAAACCACATGTAAATATTGGAACAATCGGTCATGTAGATCATGGTAAAACTACATTAACAGCAGCAATATCAGCCACTCTTGCTGCTGCAAACAATACTAAAGCTAAGAAATTTGATGAAATTGATGCCGCTCCTGAAGAAAAAGCAAGAGGAATTACAATTAATACTGCGCATATCGAATATGAAACCGAAAATAGGCACTATGCACATGTAGACTGCCCCGGACATGCAGATTATGTAAAAAATATGATCACAGGTGCTGCTCAAATGGATGGAGCTATTTTAGTTGTATCCGCGGTTGACGGACCAATGCCACAAACTAGAGAACATATCTTATTAGCCAAACAAGTAGGCGTACCTAACATAGTTGTTTTTCTAAATAAACAAGATCAGTTAGAAGATGATGAACTACGTGAATTAGTAGAATTAGAAGTACGCGAACTTCTAATTAAGTACGACTTTCCTGGGGACGATATACCGTTCGTAGCCGGATCAGCTTTACTGGCATTAGAAAATATTTCAAAAAATGAAGGAATTAGCAGAGGAGAAAATGAATGGGTAGATAAAATACATTCATTGATGGATGCAGTCGATTCATATATACCTACTCCACAAAGAGATACAGAAAAAACCTTTCTAATGGCAGTAGAAGATGTATTTTCGATTACAGGTAGAGGAACTGTTGCAACAGGAAGAATCGAGAGAGGAATTATAAAAGTTGGAGATACTATCGAAATAGTTGGACTTGAAGAAACAAAAACAACGACGATAACAGGGCTAGAAATGTTTCAAAAAACGTTAGACGAAGGTATGGCTGGAGACAATATTGGAATATTACTACGCGGAATACAAAAGTTACAAATCCAAAGAGGAATGGTTTTAGCAAAACCAGGAACAATCACTCCTCATACACAATTTGAAGCTGAAGTATATATTTTAACTAAAGAAGAAGGAGGCAGACATACACCATTTTTTCCTGGATATCGTCCACAATTCTATGTAAGGACGACAGACGTGACAGGTACAATAACACAATTCACTGCAGATGATGGATCTACAGCAGAAATGGTTATGCCTGGAGATAGGATAAAAATGAGCGCAGAGCTAATTAATCCTATAGCAATTGAACAAGGCATGAGATTTGCAATACGAGAAGGAGGCAGAACAGTTGGTGCAGGAGTTGTATCTAAAATACTAAAATAATTATCAATATCAAAGATAGAACTGAATAATGATGAAAACATCAAATACTAAAATTAGAATTAAACTGAAAACGTATGATTATAAATTACTAAATTTATCTTGCGCAAATATTATTAATACTATAAACAGAATTAATGGTAAAACTAGAGGACCAATTGCATTACCAACTAAACGTAAAATCTACTGTGTATTACGTTCACCCCACGTAGATAAAGATTCAAGAGAACATTTTGAAATTAGAATACACTCAAAATTAATTGAAATTGATAAACCATCATCTTTAGTTATTGATTCTCTAATGAAATTAAACATTGCTGCTGGGGTAGATATAGAAGTGAAATTATAAGAGTAAACTAATATATATTTGACAATCATTTTTCATTCAATAAAACAATAAAATGATTGTCAAAAGGAATTAATAAACAATATTACTCATCATATACTTCAGACTCTTTTCTAACTTCAATTGTACAATCGCTTGCTGGATATGCTACACAAGTTAAGACGTAACCGTCATCAACCTGAGCATCGTCTAAAAAAGTTTGATCTGTTTGATCAACCTCTCCTTCTACTACCTTTCCAGCACAAGTAGAGCAAGCACCAGCGCGACAAGAGTAAGGCAAATCTAATCCTTGCTCTTCCGCTGCATCTAAAACATATACATCCTCTTCGCATTCAATTTTAGTAGTAGAATTTTCTTCACTATCTACTATAGTAACAATATAACTACTCATATATTTATTCTCCGGTAATAAAAAAATGTATAAAACAAAATAATTATATTATTTTTATTTAAGCATATAAAAGAAGAATAAGCTGGAAATAACTTAATATTTGAACAATTTATATATATTTTATTATCTAAAATCAAAAAGAACTTTCACATAAATTTATATTTTTAATATATACAATATTTATAAAAAAAATTTTATGATTGACTCTAAATATAAAACAAAAAATGATAAATTAATAAAGCCAAGTTATTCACTGCTTTTATTTAATAATAAAAAAAATTTAACTAATGAGACTAAAGCATTAATAAAGAGATTATATCTGCAGATTTATCGAAAACCATCGAGCACTTTTGCTAGTATAATACAATCTTTACTATGGCTGATTTTATTTAGCGCTCTTTTTCATAAAGCACCCATTAATATGATTGGAAAATATAATGTAAAATATTTTTCTTTCTTAAGCTACGGCTTAATTATTTTTACTGCTTTTACATCATCAGTTAATACAGGACTACCAATAATATTTGATAGAGAATTTGGTTTTTTCAATAGATTACTTATATCTCCCTTAATGTATAAAAGTACTATTCTATTTTCATTATTGACATACGCATTGACAATAAGTCTAATACAAGTCGTATTTATACTAGCAACAAGTATATATGTTTCTAAATTAGTACTACCAATAAATAATATTATTACTATTATTAATATTACATGCTTAGTTATACTAAACATTGCTAACATAAGCATTACAATCGGCTTAATCTTACCTGGACATATTGAATTTCTAGCTTTCACGCTTTTAATTAATTTACCAGCATTATTTTCGAGCACTATAATAGCTCCTTTAAACTTTATGCCATATTGGCTACAGATTTTTGCATGTATTAACCCACTAACCTATGCTACAGAAATCATTAGACATATCTGTATTAACAAGGAGCTTGCAATTAATATAAAAATAATTGAAAATATATGGTTTCAGCTGAATTTAGCGCAAAGTTTAACCATACTAATAATAATCAATATATTAAGCTTTATATTTACATATATAATTTTGCAATATAAGTATAATTAAATACTTAACCATATAAAAAAATGTTATAATTATGAACATAATAGAAAAAAAAGTTAGAAAAGCATACTATTAATTTCTTATAAAAGGAGGTATGTATCCTATGGCTTTACCATGGTATCGCGTACATACAGTTGTACTAAATGACCCGGGAAGGTTAATTTCAGTACATTTAATGCATACAGCACTTGTTGCCGGATGGGCCGGATCAATGGCTTTATATGAACTAGCAGTGTTTGATCCCTCAGATCCTGTTTTAAACCCTATGTGGAGGCAAGGCATGTTCGTAATGCCTTTTATGGCTAGAATTGGAATAACAGATTCATGGGGCGGATGGAGTATAACTGGGGAAAGTGTTTCTAATCCAGGACTATGGAGCTTTGAAGGGGTAGCAATAACTCACATCGTACTATCAGGAATGTTATTTCTAGCTTCAATATGGCATTGGGTATATTGGGATTTAGAATTATTCAGAGACCCGAGAACAGGCGAACCTGCATTAGATTTACCCAAAATTTTTGGAATTCATTTATTACTGTCTAGTTTATTATGTTTTGGATTCGGAGCATTTCATACAACAGGACTATTTGGACCTGGCATATGGATCTCAGATGCTTACGGAATTACCGGCAAAGTACAACCTGTGGCCCCCGCATGGGGACCAGAAGGATTCAATCCATTCAATCCAAACGGCATTGCTTCTCATCATATAGCGGCTGGCACAGTTGGTATACTAGCAGGCTTATTTCATTTAACTGTTAGACCGCCACAAAGACTATATAGAGCATTAAGAATGGGTAATATAGAAACAGTTTTATCAAGTAGTATCTCTGCAGTATTTTTTAGCGCATTTGTAACGTGCGGAACTATGTGGTATGGATCCGCTACTACGCCAATAGAATTATTTGGGCCTACTAGATACCAATGGGATAGTGGATACTTCCAACAAGAAATAGAAAGAAGAGTAGAAAATTCTCTAAACGAAGGAACAACGCCAGAAGAAGCATGGTCTAAAATTCCAGATAAACTAGCATTTTATGATTATATTGGAAACAATCCTGCAAAAGGAGGTTTATTCAGGGCTGGACCAATGGATAAAGGAGACGGTATAGCAGAAGCATGGCTAGGTCATCCTATATTCCAAGACAAAGAAGGACGAGAATTAACAGTTAGAAGAATGCCTGCCTTTTTTGAAACTTTCCCAGTTATTTTAGTAGATAAAGATGGCATCATAAGAGCAGATATACCATTCAGAAGAGCAGAATCTAAATACAGTATAGAACAAGTTGGCGTAACTGTAAATTTTTACGGAGGCAAACTAAACGGAAAACAATTTACAGACGCACCAAATGTAAAAAAATATGCTCGTAAAGCTCAACTGGGAGAAGTATTTGAATTTGACAGAACAACATTAGAATCCGATGGCGTATTCAGAAGTAGTCCGAGAGGATGGTTTACTTTTGGACATGCAAACTTTGCACTAATTTTCTTCTTCGGTCATTTATGGCATGGCTCTAGAACTATTTTTAGAGATGTATTCGCAGGAATTGGAGCAGAAGTAAGCGAGCAAGTAGAATTTGGAGCATTTCAAAAACTGGGAGATAAAAGTAGTAAAAAACAAGGCGCTGTATAATTAAAACAAGCTAAATATACTTAACATAAGGAAAAGTTAAAAAATGGAAGCATTAGTATATGTATTTTTATTAGTCGGAACCTTAATGGTTATTTTCTTTGCAGTTTTTTTTAGAGATCCACCAAGAATTGCAAAATAAAATAAAGATTTAAACAATTCTTTATAAATAATTATTAGTGCCACTTTAATTCAACAATAAACGACTTAAAGTGGCACTAAAAAAATTTGAAACTTATTCTTCGTGTTCTTCAAAAGGATCTCGCAAATTTTTAGAGATAGGTCCAAAAGCAGTATAGATAGAATAACCTGTTATTCCAAGTAACAGACTAGAGATAAAAATACTAAGAATTGTTGCTGTTTCCATAATTTAATCACCTATTCGTACAAAAAATTTTTATAATAATATTATATATATTATTTAATATCAAACAATATCAAACACAATGGCACTAAGAACTAGATTAGGAGAAATTTTAAGACCTTTAAACTCAGAATACGGTAAAGTTGCTCCCGGATGGGGCACGACACCCATAATGGCAGTATTTATGCTATTATTTTTTTTATTTTTGTTAATCATTTTACAAATTTATAATTCTTCTTTAATATTAGAAAACGTTGACGTAGATTGGGCAACTTTAGGAAATTAAAGATTAAAAGCATTATGATAACTATAATGCTTTTAATACAAAATAACTAAACTAATGTTAGTTCTTCTTCTGCAAAGTTATTAGTATTCACATTGTTATAATTAGATTTTATAAAACGCACTAAAACAGAATATTTAATTCCTTTATCAATTTTAATAACTGTCCCAATATCTTGATACCAAAACGATTCTTTTCTTATAACCTTAACTCTATTTCCTTTTTCTAACATATAACAAGTTTTTTATTATCCATAAAATTATATTACTAAAATATCACTATAGATATAAATAAAGTATTACAATTTAACTTTTATAAACCAAATCATGATTTAAACAATAAATAGTTGCCTATGAAAGAATAAAGATGTTAAATTCATGTAAACGATAAATAATGTAAAATAAATTAAGGATATTAATTATGAAGTTATCTTGGAAAAATCTATTATTGTGGTCATTACCAATAATTATTACTTTTTTCTTCATTTGGCAAGGACTGTTTGCTCCTATAGCTAACGAAAATAACAATATAGCTAACTCAAGAATGACTTATGGGCGATTTTTAGAATATCTAGATATGGGGTGGGTAAAAAAGGTTGATATATATGATAGTGGACACACAGCGATTATTGAAGCTGTAGGACCAGAATTAGGAAATAGAATACAAAAAATTAGAGTAGAATTACCTACAAACGCACCTGAACTAATTAGTAAGTTAAAGAAAAATAACGTAGATTTAGATGCACATCCAAGTAAAAATACAATTGCCATATGGAACCTAGTAGGAAATCTCTTATTTCCAATTTTATTAATAATAGGTTTAATTTTTTTATTTAGAAGATCAAGTAATACATCAGGAGGACCTGGACAAGCTATGTCTTTCGGTAAATCTAAAGCTTTGTTCCAAATGGAGGCTAAAACAGGAATAGTTTTCGAAGATGTAGCTGGTATAGATGAAGCAAAAGAAGAATTCGAGGAAATTGTCACTTTTCTTAAAAAACCAGAGTATTTTACAACTGTTGGAGCAAAAATTCCTAAAGGAGTTTTACTAATTGGCCCTCCTGGAACAGGAAAAACATTACTTGCAAAAGCTATTGCAGGAGAAGCTGATGTACCTTTTTTTAGTATATCTGGATCAGAATTCGTAGAAATGTTTGTAGGCGTAGGCGCTTCAAGAGTAAGAGACTTATTTAAAAAAGCAAAAGAGAATGCCCCTTGCATTGTATTTATTGATGAAATTGATGCTGTTGGCAGACAAAGAGGTACTGGTATTGGAGGAGGTAACGATGAAAGAGAACAAACACTTAACCAGTTGCTAACAGAAATGGACGGATTTGAAGGAAACACGGGAATAATAGTTATAGCAGCTACAAACAGAGCAGATATACTAGATTCAGCTTTACTAAGGCCAGGAAGATTTGATAGACAAGTTATGGTAAATATTCCTGACTTTAAAGGTAGATTATCAATATTACAAGTACACGCGAAAAATAAAAAAATAAATAAAGATGTTTCATTAAATATTATCGCAAGAAGAACTCCTGGATTTTCAGGTGCTGACTTAGCAAACCTGTTAAACGAAGCTGCTATTTTAACTGCAAGAAAACATAAAGAAAATATAACACTCAACGAAATAGATAACGCCATAGATAGAATTGTTGCAGGAATGGAAGGAACACCGCTAATAGATAGTAAAAGTAAAAGACTAATAGCATACCATGAAATAGGACATGCAATTGTAGGAACTTTGTTAAAAGACCATGAAAACGTACAAAAAGTAACATTAATACCACGAGGGCAAGCAAGAGGGTTAACTTGGTTTACTCCTGCCGAAGATCAGAATTTAATTTCCAGAGCACAAATTAAAGCAAAAATTATGGGAGCGTTAGGAGGAAGAGCAGCTGAAGAAATTGTTTTTGGAGACGCAGAAGTAACGACAGGAGCAAGCAATGACTTACAACAAGTTACTTCTATGGCACGACAAATGGTAACAAGATTTGGTATGTCTAAGATAGGTCCTTTATCTTTAGAAAACGAAGATTCAAATCCATTTTTAGGCAGAGGAATGCAAAATTCAAATGAATATTCAGATGAAATAGCAATAAAAATAGATAAACAAATTTATGATATTATTCAAGAATGTCATCAAAAAACATTAGAAATAATAAAAAACAATAGAGTAATCATAGATAAACTAGTAAATATTCTTATAGAAAAAGAAACTATAGACGGTAACGAATTCAGACAAATTATAAGCCAATACACTGAGATACCAGAAAAAAATTGAAAAAAATACACATTTAAAATTTAAACGAGACTGACGGGATTCGAACCCGCAACTTCCGCCGTGACAGGGCGGTGCTCTAACCAATTGAACTACAGTCCCTTTTTTATTGGTTACTTGCTATACCAATATCTCATAAAAAAATATAATTTGTCAAATAAAAAAAACAAGGAGAGAAAGGGATTCGAACCCTCGGTATAATAATATTATACAACAGATTAGCAATCTATCGCTTTAAACCACTCAGCCATCTCTCCTTTTCATTTTTTATTTCTTTACTTAAAAAAGAATATAAAAAAACAAAACGTGGCTCAGGCGGGACTTGAACCTGCGACCTTGGGCTTATGAGTCCCCTGCTCTAACCAACTAAGCTACTGAGCCAAACTTTATAATTAAAATAATAGCACGTTAATAAAAAATAAACAAATACTAAAATTAGGATAATATATTAATAAGTAATCTTAGACCCGATCCCTTCTATTGTAAATAATTCACATAGCAAAGAATGAGGAATTCTCCCATCAATAATATGAGTTGACTTTACACCACCTTTTAACGCTTTTACACAACAATCTACCTTAGGTATCATTCCACCATATATAATAGATTTATCTTTTAAATTGTTAATATCATCCAATTTTAAATTTTTGATTAAGCTAGAAGAAATATTTATATCTTGCATTATACCTAATGTATCTGTTAGTAAAATAAGTTTATCCGCAGACAAAGATTCAGCTATTGAACCAGCAAAAGTGTCCGCATTTATATTATAAGTTTTATTATCTAAACCAGAAGAGATACTAGAAATAACTGGAAGATAACGATTATTAAGTAACAACTTCAAAAAACCACTATCAACAGAATCAATACTACCTACCAAATTATTAGAATTTTCAAATAAAGGAGACGATTTAACTAAATTAGCATCCTTTCCTGATAAACCTACCGCTAAAACATTATTTTGATTAAACAATTTAACTAATTCTTTGTTTACTTTTCCAGACAAAACCATTTCAACAATCTCCATTGTAACTGAATCAGTTACACGACAACCATTTTCAAATTCTGGCTTAATATTAAATTTTAATAACCAGTTATTAATAGAAGGACCTCCACCATGAACTAAAACAATATTTATTCCTAAAAAATGCAAAAAACAAATGTCAGTAACGACTTGAGACTGTAATAACGGATCACGCATAGCTGATCCACCATATTTTATAACAAATAATTTACCAATATAATTTTTCAAAAAAGGAAAAATATCCTCAACCAAAGAAAAACGCTCAAAATTATTTAACATAATAAAATAAAAAATAGTAATATATAATAAAATAAAAAATAAAAAAATATTATATCCTATATTAAATCTTTCAAAAACAACAAAAAAATAAAATCATGACATATAATCTATTAGAAAATCTATATAAGTTTCCAAGATTTTTAATAGCAGTATTATTGGGGTTTTTCTTGACAACTTTTAAGCCATTTTTTAGGGCGTTAAAAAACAAAAAAATGACAATAATATTTATAATTATAAACATAACAATTATAATACTTTTACAGTTAATATTAAGATTAATGACACATTAAAAAAAATTTTTTTTTTTAAAATTAAACATATATAATATATATATATACTATTATGTACAACTCAAATTTAAAAACAGGTGCTTTTGCATTAATTGATAGTTTAGTAAAGAATGGAACTTCTTATATATTTGGTTATCCTGGAGGAGCAATATTACCTATCTACGATGAACTTTTTCATTGGGAAAAGGAAAAAAAAATTCAGCATATTTTATGTAGACATGAACAAGGAGCTATTCATGCCGCAGATGGTTATGCAAGGGCAACTGGTGATATTGGTGTTTGTTTTGCTACATCTGGACCTGGAGCAACTAATTTAGTTACTGGTATTGCTACTGCTTATATGGATTCTATTCCTTTAGTTATAATTACTGGTCAAGTTGCTAGGTCTTTTATTGGAACAGATGCATTTCAAGAAGTTGATATTTTTGGTATTACTTTACCGATTGTTAAACATTCTTATGTAGTAAGAGACCCTAAAGAAATAAGTAAAATTGTAGCAGAAGCTTTTTATATTTCTAAAAATGGTCGACCTGGACCTGTATTAATTGATTTCCCAAAAGATGTTGGATTAGAAAAGTTTTTATATTCGTTTTTTCCAGTTAATAAAATTGATTTACATAGTTATTCTTTATTTAATTTTTTTAAAGAAGAACATTGTAAAAAAGTCCTTGATTTAATTTCTAGTTCTATTCAACCTCTACTTTATGTTGGTGGAGGAGCAATAACTTCTAGTGCTTCAAGTTTAATTTGTCAAATTTCTAGTAAATTTGCTATTCCTGTTACAACTACTTTAATGGGTAAAGGAGTTGTAAATGAAAATGATTCTTTATCTTTAGGAATGCTTGGTATGCATGGTACAGCCTATGCTAATTTTGCTGTTAGTGAATGTGATTTATTAATTGCTTTAGGTGTAAGATTTGATGATCGAGTAACTGGCAAATTAGATGAATTTGCTTGCAATGCTCAAGTTATTCATGTTGATATAGATCCGGCTGAATTGTCAAAAAATAGGGTACCTCAAGTTGCCATTGTTGGAGATGTTAATGTTGTATTAAAAACTTTTTTAACATATGTTAATAGTTTAAAAAACTTTTCTTTTAATATGGAGCAAACTCTTCCTTGGAGAAAAAAAATTTTTTTATGGAAGTCTCAGTATCCTTTATTAGTTCCTAAAAATGCTCATTTTTTATCTGCTCAAGAAATTTTGCATTATATTTCTTTAAATATGCCACAAGCATATATTACTACGGACGTTGGTCAACATCAAATGTGGGCAGCTCAATTTTTAAATGTTCTGCCTCGTCATTGGATGTCAAGTTCTGGTTTAGGTACTATGGGTTATGGTTTACCTGCAGCTATTGGAGTACAAATTGCTTATATAAATGAATGCGTAATTTGTATTAGCGGTGACGCAAGTTTTCAAATGAATTTACAAGAATTAGCTACAATATCACAATATAATTTGCCTATCAAAATTGTTATTATTAATAATAAATGGCAAGGTATGGTAAGACAGTGGCAGCAAGCATTTTATGGAGAAAGGTATTCTCATTCTAATATGGAAAAAGGTTCACCTGATTTCTTAAAGCTTGCTCAATCGTTTAGTATCTTGGGTTTAGAATTAGAATTTCGTAGAGATATAGATAGAATTTTAGGTGTTTTTCTTAATTATAAAGGTCCTGTAATATTAGATTGTAAAGTTAAAGAAGAAGAAAATTGTTATCCTATGGTTGCTCCTGGTAAAAGTAATGCACAGATGTTAGGTGTTACAAAGTCTACTTTGAAAGACTTTAGTGAACCTCTAGTAAAATAAATGTAGTAATGAAAAACTATATAAAAATTTTTAATGATGGGCCGAGTTGGATTTGAACCAACGTAGGCTAAGCCAGCGGATTTACAGTCCGCCCCCATTAACCACTCGGGCATCGACCCTATTAAACTAATCTTATCAAAAATTTTTTTGTAAAGCAACTTTCTTATTTTTTAATTTTGCAGCTTTGCCTAATTTTGTTCTTAAATAGTATAATTTAGATTTTCTAACTTTTGCACTGTTAATAATACTTATATCTGTAATAAAAGGAGAGTAAACTAAATATACTCTTTCAACACCTATATTTTGTATAATTTTTCTTATAGTAATACTGCTATTAATTTTCTCATTTTTTTTCGATATTACTATACCTTCAGACATCTGTACTCTATTTTTGTTTCCTTCTCTAACTTTTAATTTTATTTTTATGTTATCTCCGATATTAATTTGAGGAATTTTTTTATTAACAAACTGATTTTCTATATTATTTTTTATCTGTAAATAACTACAATTGTACTGTTTCATAAGTTAATATCAATTATTTAATAGTTCATCTCATTTTATTTAATGTTTTCATTAAACGTCAACTCTTTTATATAAAAAAATATAATTTTAAGTTATATAATTTTTGTGTTAAACTTATATAATATCAAAGGTAATTTACTATTCTAGTTCTCAAAATATTTATGTTTGAGCGTTTTACAGAAAAAGCAATTAAAGTTATTATGTTAGCTCAAGAAGAAGCAAGACGATTGGGTCATAATTTTGTAGGTACAGAGCAAATTCTTCTAGGTCTAATTGGTGAGGGCACAGGTATAGCTGCTCAAGTATTGAAATCGATGAATGTTAATTTAAAAGATGCTCGTATTGAAGTAGAAAAAATTATTGGTCGTGGTTCTGGTTTTGTTGCTGTCGAAATTCCTTTTACCCCTAGGGCGAAGAGAGTTCTTGAGCTTTCTTTAGAAGAGGCAAGGCAGTTGGGACATAATTATATTGGTACGGAACATTTATTAATGGGCTTAGTTCGCGAAGGGGAGGGGGTTGCAGCGAGAGTTTTGGAAAATCTAGCTGTAAATGTGTCTTCTATTAGAGCTGAAGTTATTCAAATGTTAGGAGATAATACTGATATTAGTTCTAGTAACAATAATAATATTCAAGCTAGAAGTAAAACACCTACTTTAGAAGAATTTGGTTCTAACTTAACTGAATTAGCAATGGAAGGTGTTTTAGATCCGGTAGTTGGTAGACAAAAAGAAATAGAGAGAGTTATTCAAATTTTAGGTCGTCGAACTAAGAATAACCCTGTTTTAATTGGCGAGCCTGGTGTCGGAAAAACGGCTATAGCAGAGGGTTTAGCTCAAAGAATTGCTAATAGGGATGTACCTTCTATTCTTGAAGATAAGCTTGTAATTACTTTAGACGTTGGTCTCTTGGTTGCGGGCACTAAATATCGAGGTGAGTTTGAAGAACGTCTAAAACGTATTATGGATGAAATTAAATCTGCTAACAATGTTGTTTTAGTTATAGATGAGGTTCATACGCTAATTGGAGCAGGAGCAGCGGAAGGAGCTATTGATGCTGCTAATTTATTAAAACCTGCCCTAGCAAGAGGTGAATTGCAGTGTATAGGTGCTACTACCTTAGAAGAGTATCGTAAACATATAGAGAAGGATGCTGCTTTAGAAAGGCGTTTTCAGCCTGTACTTGTAGGAGAGCCAAGTGTTGAAGAAACGATTGAAATTTTATTTGGTTTACGTGATAGGTATGAAAAACATCATCAGTTGAAAATGTCTGATGCAGCATTAGCTGCTGCGGCTAAATATGCAAATCAATATATTTCTGATCGTTTTCTTCCAGATAAAGCAATAGATTTAATTGATGAAGCAGGTTCACGAGTTCGTTTATTAAATTCTCAGTTACCTCCAGCGGCTAGAGAATTAGATAAAGAACTGCGTTCTGTTTTAAAGACTAAAGATGAAGCAATCAGAGCTCAAAAGTATGAAAAGGCTGAACAGTACAGAACTCGTGAAATGGAAATTAAAGCCCAAATTGCAGCAATTGCCCAAAGTAAGAAAACTGAACCTAAGCTTCAAATTCATGAACCTATTGTTACAGAAGAGGATATTGCAGAAATAGTTGCTTTTTGGACTGGTATACCAGTAACTAAATTAACTAAAAGTGAATCAGAAAAATTAATACATATGGAAGAAACTTTGCATAGTCGTATTATTGGTCAGGATGAAGCTGTAATAGCTGTTTCCAGGGCAATAAGGAGAGCTCGCGTTGGTTTAAAAAATCCTAGTAGGCCTATCGCCAGTTTTATTTTTTCTGGACCTACTGGTGTAGGAAAAACTGAATTAACTAAAGCTCTAGCATCTTATTTCTTTGGCGCACAAGAGGCAATGGTTCGCTTAGATATGTCTGAATATATGGAAAGACATACAGTTTCAAAGTTAATTGGTTCTCCTCCAGGCTATGTAGGTTACAGTGAAGGAGGATATTTAACAGAGGCAGTGAGAAAGCGTCCATACACAGTAATTCTATTCGATGAAATAGAAAAAGCTCATCCCGATATTTTTAATTTATTGCTACAAATTTTAGAAGATGGTAGATTAACGGATGCTAAAGGTCGTACAATTGATTTTAAAAATACGCTGCTAATCATGACTTCAAATATTGGTTCTAAAGTAATTGAAAAAGGAGGTGGAAGCTTAGGTTTTGAATTAGGAGAGTCGCAGGTAGAATCACAATATAATAAAATAAAATCTTTAGTAAATGAAGAATTAAAGCAATACTTCCGTCCAGAGTTTTTAAATAGACTAGATGAAATTATCGTGTTTAGGCAGCTAACTAAGAATGAAGTTCGAGAAATAGCTGATATAATGCTAAAAGAAGTTTTCGATCGTATTAAACAGCAAGATATAAATCTAAGCGTAACAGAAAGATTTAAAAGTAGATTAGTTGATGAAGGTTATAATCCTAGTTATGGTGCTCGTCCTTTACGCCGAGCTGTTATGCGTTTATTGGAAGATAGTTTAGCAGAAGAAGTTTTAACAGGTAGAATTAAACCTGGAGATAGTGCTTTAGTTGATATTTCTGATGAAGGAAAAATTAAAGTATTATTAAATGATAAGTTAGAAGTTTTGTAATGTATTATAAAAAATAATTTATTTTATTTTTATGCCAGGAACCAGATTTGAACTGGTGACACGAGGATTTTCAGTCCACTGCTCTACCAACTGAGCTATCCCGGCTAAACTTATTGTAAATGAGTTGCTGTATCTATTGCAACTTTATTTGCAATTAAAGAATTGTGCTATACTGGGTTGGAATAATTTTCAAATAAAGTTGTTTCTGGTATAAATAAAAGTTTGAAAGAACCTGTAGGGCCATTTCTATTTTTGCAAATTATTAAATCTAATATTTCATCTTTTTTATTTTTATTTATATAGTTTTCTTTATGTTCTTTATTATATATCATTATAATAATATCTGCATCTTGTTCTATAGAGTTATGTAGTATAATATTTTGACAAAAAAAATGGAAAGATTCAGGTATATATATATCATATAATTTTGAATAATTTGAAAAATTTATAACTGCTAAAAAATAGTATTTTACTTTACTATATTTAATTTTTTTTAGATGCTGTAATTCATAACATTTCATTAATAAAGAATTTTCTACAAGAAAGTATTGTCTAAGCCAGTTTTTATAAAGAATAAGTTTATGATGATAAGTAATTAGTATTTTCTTGAGTTTATTTATCTGATGGCAAAATTCATATTCTATAGATAAAGTCAATTTTGGTATTGATTTACTTATACTAACATATTTATTTTTTATTATCGTGGAATTTAATAATGGATCAATAATATTTATACAATTAATTTTATATTCATATTTATTTTTTAAGTAAGTATTAACAAAATGACTAATGCATCCGCTCTCTTTTAAATCAGATAAAATAGGCGTTTTATCTGTTCTATTCTCAATGTTTCTATTTAGTTGTGAAAGTGTTAGTATTGGTAAATTTAGTGTTTGGGCTAATAATTTTAGTTTTCGTGTTATATAACTTAGTTCTTGGCTACGGTTATATTTATTTGTTAAATTTGATTGAATTAGTTGTAAATAATCTATAACGATTAAGTCTATATTGAAATTTTTTTTTTTTAATAAGTAAGTTGTATATTCAATGTAATCAATGGATACATCAGAGTTATCATCTATTTGTAAATTGGTATTTATAAGTTGGTAGCATAATTCTATAATTTTTGTCCATTCTAATGTATATAATTTACCTTTTATTATCTTTCTAATAGGAATATGTGATTTAATTGAAATAAGTTTATGTAAAATTTGCTTACTTGACATTTCAAGGCTAAAAAAGTAAATACCAATAGTTTTTATTTTCCATAATATATTACAAATGATGTTAATAGCAAACGAAGTTTTTCCGGTAGAAGGTCTACCTGCAATGATTATTAAATCTCCTTTTGATAATCCTTGAGTAATTTTATCAAATTCTTTAAATCCGGATGTAAGAGAGTCTTTTTCTGTTTTTATTTTTTCATCTTGTTGCTTAATTCCTTTTATCAGTATAAATTCTGTTATTAAATTCTGTAAATTGCTTTTTGTACTTTTTGGGATATTGTTTTGAGTTGTATTTAAATATAATAAAGCTTTATTATATATTTTTTTATAAGAAATTTTAGGTATATAGCCTAATTTAATTATATTGAAACCATATTGAATCATTAATCTTTTAATATAATTTTGACGTAGCAAAATGTTCATTTCTTTTAAGTAAAAATTAATATCATCAAATGATGAAACAAAGTTTTGACTTTGTTTCATGAGATTATTTATTTTTTGAATACCTCCAATTGTTTGTAGTATTTTTATTTCTTCTAATGTTTCTAAAATTTCGTAGAAATTTACTTTTTTTTTTTTATAGGCAATTTGTAAGCACGTGCAAATAATTTTGTTATGTTCTAAAAAAAAATATTCCGGCTTTATAAAAGATATTAATCCATTACAAATATCAGGATATATAAAAATAGTCCCTAATAAGATTTCTTCAGCAAGATAATTTTGTGGTAATAATAGATGTTTATATTGCATATACTCTTTTTTTTAACCCTATATTAATTATTAAAAAATGTAATTTTTGTTACACTTTATACTATCGTTTTGTACTTATAGATAAATAGTATTTATATGTTAGCAGGTAGAATGTGTATTTGAATTATGCAGAACTTTTGGTATTGTAAACGTATTTCAATATTAAAATTACCGATTTTTTTTATATTTGGTATTTGTACATATTTTTTGTCTAATTGGATTCCTACATAATCTTTTATTTTTTCTATAATCTCTTTATCTGTTACGCTTCCAAATATATGTTGGTTTTCACCTATTTTTTTTACAATAATAAGTTTATGTATATTATTTAGTTCTATTATTAACTTTTCTATTTTATTTTTATTTTCTTCTATTTTTTGTTTTTCAATTAATTCAAATTTTTTAAAGTTTTGAATATTTTTTTGTGTTGCCATTATAGCTATTTTGTTTGGAATTAAATAGTTTAAGGCATATCCTTTTGAAACATAAGCTATATTATTTTTTTTTCCTATTTTTTCACAATTTTTTTTTAAAATGATTTGAACTTTTTTACTCATATAAAATTTATTTAATTTGATTATATTAATAACTATAAGATTTAATTTAAATTAACTAGTTTTGTATTAACTTTCTATAATGTAACTATAAATATTATTATATTTGCAAATATTGTAAATAATAATTGATCTGTATTTTGTATTGCAGTAAATAAAAAATTTTTTTTTTGTGTAATTTTTTAAAAAGTCGATAGTTTTTTTAATTTTAAATTTATTTATTGGTATGTTTATAGCATATTTAAGAAAATATTTCGAAAATTCGTATTTGTACCTTACATCTATAATAATAATATTTTTTCTATATATCTTGTTTTGAAGATATTTTTCAACTTGTTGTTCTGATACGATATTATAATTGTTACTTTTTTTAATCTTTTCGTAGCTAAAAATAGATGTGAGATAAAATTTTTTATATTTTATAGAAATATTTAATAAATTATATATTAGTAAGTAGTTATGAATATTTTTTCTAATACCTAAAATAATTTTAATTATTTCCGTAGCCTGTAGCATTCCAATATGTCCTGTCATGACACCTATGATTCCTTCATTACTACATGCATGAGAAACTAAGTTTATTTCTTTAGGATAAATAGAAGAGTACCTAATATTATTTTTATAATTTAAGATACTAAGTTGGCTTTCAAATTTTTCTACAGCAGCATATAGGTGAATTTTATGCAACTTATAGCAATAATAATCTATAATGTATCTTGTTTCAAAATTATCAGTAGCATCAACTATTATATCATAATACGATATAATTTCGCTGCTATTATTTTCGTTAATATCGTAAGAATGTGTAATTATTTTGCAATATGGATTTATAGAGTTAAGCTTATTCTTTGCACATGCTGTTTTGCTTTTATCTAAATCATTTACACTATATAATATTTGTCTATTTAAGTTAGATATATCAACTGAATCGTGATCTATTATTCCTATATAGCCAATACCACATGCTGCTAAATATAGCATAGCTGGACATCCTATACCTCCTGCTCCAACAATTAATATTTTCGCTTTTTTTAATCTTTTTTGGCCCTCTAGCCCAATATTATTTACTATAAAATGTTTTGCGTATAGTATATATTCTTTATTATTTAGAGTTATTGTTTTTGTTTTCGGATCTAACATTTTGATAATATTGTAAATTTAATTTAGTATTATTCTCAATTATTGAAATAAAAACTTTAAAATATAATAATAGAATTATTTTTATATATTTTGTATACATTAATCATTAATATTAGTTGTAAAATTTTTTTAGTGATATAATTATATTGTATATATTTTATTCAGCCACAAATTAACGCCTTTAGTTCAGTTGGTAGAACGTAGGTTTCCAAAACCTAATGTCGATGGTTCAAGTCCTTCAAGGCGTGTTTTTAAACTTAACTCGTCGCTTGAATATTATATTCTTATAAGTATAAGATTGTGTAGTATTTTATTTTAGTTTTATATAACTATTGGAAAAAATATTTATTAAGCATATAATACCTTATATCTTTATATTAAATATTTTTTTTAATTATTATAAATATTTTTATATATGCCTAAAAAAATTATAGGTTTTGTTAAATTAGCATTGAATGCAGGTAAAGCGACTCCAGCGCCCCCCGTTGGCCCAGCTTTGGGCCAGCACGGTGCTAATATAGTAATGTTTTGTAAAGAATATAATGCCAAAACAGCGGATAAAATAGGTTTGATTATACCTGCAGAAATTTCTATTTACGAAGATCGCAGTTTTTCATTTATATTAAAAACTCCTCCTGCAGCTGTTTTATTGTGTAAGGCTGCTGGTATAGAAAAGGGTTCTAGTTCACCAAATACTAATGTAGTCGGATCTATTTCTAATGCTCAACTAAAAGAAGTAGCGGAAGCAAAATTACAAGATTTAAATACTAAAGATTTAAGTAAAGCTATGTTAATTATAGCTGGTACAGCTTTAAATATGGGTATTCAGATAAAAAATTAGTATTCTATTATTTAGATAGGAATTTAGTATATGCGTAAACGTTCTCGTCGCTTTTTTCAAGCTTTGCAGTTAATTGATAAAAGTAAAATATATTCTCCTTGGGAAGCTATCGAATTATTAAAAAATATTTCTAGCTTAAATTTTGTTGAAACGCTGGAAGTTCATGCAGCGTTGGGTTTAGATCCTAAGTATGCAGATCAGCAGTTAAGAAATACGGTAATTTTACCAAAAGGCAGAGGAAAAAAAGTTAGGATCGCAGTTATTACAAAAGGAGAAAATATTTCTCTTTCTTCTTCTGTTGGAGCTGATATAGTTGGCTCAGAAGATTTAATAAATGAAATTTTTGAAGGTCGTTTAGATTTTGATAAATTAATTGCTACTCCAGATATGATGCTATTAATTGCAAAATTAGGTAGAATATTAGGGCCAAGGGGTTTAATGCCATCGCCTAAAGCAGGTACAGTTACGATTGATGTTAAAAGTGCAATTAGTGAGTTTAAATCAGGAAAGCTAGAATATAAAGTTGATCGTACAGGTATATTGCATGTACCCATTGGTAAATTAGACTTCAGTGTTGATGATTTATATTCTAATCTAAAAACTTTGCAGGAGTCTATCGATAAAAATCGTCCTGCAGGAGCAAAAGGTAAGTATTGGAAATCTTTATATTTATCTAGTACTATGGGTCCTTCTTTATTGATTAATACAAGTATTTTAAGAGATACAAAATTAAGTTAATATTATATTTATTTTAAACAGTTCTATTATGAGTAATAAGATTAATAAAATTATCGAAGAATTAAAATCTTTAACTTTGCTGGAAGCAGCAGAGTTAGTAAAACAGATAGAAGAAGTTTTTGATGTTGATGCATCTATCACGGGTGGTGGAGGTATGGTAATGATGCCTTCTGAGAATAATGAGTCAAATGTTACTCCAGTAGAAGAAAAAACTCAATTTGATATTGTTTTGGAAGAAGTTTCTGCTTCTAAAAAAATAGCTATATTGAAAGTTGTACGTTCTATAACTTCTCTAGGTTTGAAAGAAGCAAAGGAACTAGTGGAATCAGCTCCTAAAATTGTTAAAGAAGGTACTTCTAAAGAAGAAGCTGATGAAATTAAGAATAAACTAGAAGAAGCAGGAGCAAAAGTTTCAATAAAATAAAAGGTTTAAAAAAACAATAATTATATTAATTTATAGAAAAATATAATTATCGTTTTTATTTACTAAATTAAACCTAAAGTAATCGCTTTAGATAGTGGCATTGTCGCTCCTATACCTAGCCAAATGCTGATAAATGTACCGATTAAAAATACTGTTGTAGCAATAGGTCTTCTGAAAGGATTTTGGAACTTGTTAATATTTTCTAAAAAAGGTACTAGAATTAAACCTGCAGGAACTGATGCCATAGACATTACACCGATTAGCTTGTTTGGTATAACTCTCAGTAGATTAAAAGTTGGAAAAAAATACCATTCTGGTAAAATTTCTAGTGGAGTCGCAAAAGGATCTGCTGTTTCGCCTAATCCAATTGGTTCAAGTACAGCAAGACCAACATTACATGCTATTGTACCTAAAATTACAACTGGAAAAATATATAATAAATCGTTAGGCCAAGCAGGTTCTCCGTAATAGTTATGTCCCATGCCTTTTGCTAATTTTGCTCTTAGCTTTGGATCCGTTAGGTCCGGTTTTTTTATAATTGACATATAATTTATCCTTAATATTAAGTTTTTACTATAGTTTATAGTGGTCCTGAAATGCCTTGTTTACGTATCATTAAAAAATGCATTAGCATGAAAACAGCTGTTAATAAGGGTAAAACAAAAGTATGTAAACTATAGAATCTTGTTAATGTACTTTGCCCAACACTAACATTACCCCTTAATAGTTCTACTATTGTACTTCCAACTACTGGTATAGCTTCAGGTACACCAGTAACAATTTTTACTGCCCAGTATCCAATTTGATCCCATGGTAATGAATATCCTGTAACTCCAAATGAGACTGTTAAAACAGCAAGTATTACACCAGTTATCCATGTTAGTTCTCTAGGTTTTTTAAAACCTCCAGTTAAATACACCCTAAATACATGCAAAATTAACATTAGTACCATCATACTCGCTGACCAGCGATGTATAGATCTTATCAACCAGCCGAAATTTACTTCCGTCATTATATATTCTACAGAAGTAAAAGCTTCTGCAACAGTTGGTCTATAATAGAATGTCATAGCAAAACCACTAGCTACTTGAATTAAAAACGATGTAAATACAATACCACCTATACAATAAAAGATATTTACGTGTGGAGGTACGTATTTACTTGTCATATCGTCAGCGATAGCTTGAATTTCTAATCTTTCTTGAAACCAATCGTATACTTTTCCCATTTTTTAAATTTGTTGTATCAGTCTTTTTTGCGTTTAAACTTATCTTAAGTATATAATATTATAGCATGACTCTATTAACTATGATGATAATAAGTTATGATTCACTAACAGTATAAAAAAAATAGTCGGTATATGTTTTGTATATGTATCGTTTTACGTGAAGAAAATTGTATGATTTTTTGGTTTGCTAGTAGATTTATAATTTTATTGACTTTTGTTTGATTTATTCCTGTAATTAAACCTAGCTTTTGTTGAGATATTTTAAAAGAAAGGCTTAATTGTTTATTATTTATGGTACCGAATTCAATAAATAAAAAGAGAATGATTTGTAAAACTTTATATTTATAATATTTTTGTTTTAGTATACAGTTTATAAGTTCGTACTTTTTTATAGTTAATTTTTGTGCTTTTATTATATTAAAAAATATTTTGGAATTGATATTATTTTTATTATTTATGGAGAAGCTTATAATATAGGTTTTATTTAAGGCTATTGCTTTATAATAATAATCTAACTTGTCATTTATTTTTGTTAAATCTAGTATATTATTTTTATTTATTACTCCTACGAAAAAGGCTTTTTTATTACTAAAAATTTTTAAAACATATAGTATACCTTCTAATACTACAATATATTGATTTTGTTTTGAATTATTAAAATATAAGATACTATCACCTGTGTTTAATTTATATATGTAATAAGGGATACGTGTTTTAGAAAAGTTATTTATCCACTTCATAAAATACTAGTGTTTTATTAAAATTTATTATTTTATATTATATTTAGGTTTTAGTTAAAAAATGCAAAAGTTACTGCTGGTAGATGATGATAATTATTTAATTAATTTGTTATCGTCTTATTTGTCTAGGGAAGGTTTTCAAATTTATTTTGCCGATAGTGTTTCTGGAGCTTTAGCTATAATTAACCAAAATAAGCCTGATTTAATTATTACAGATATAATGCTGAAGCAATTGGATGGATATGATTTTGTTAAGTTATTAAAGTTAGATGAATTGTTACTAGATATTCCTGTTATTTTTCTTACGGCTAAAGGTATGACTTATGATCGTATCAAGGGCTATAATTTAGGCTGCCATGCATATTTAACAAAGCCGTTTAATCCAAAAGAATTGTTGGCTGTAATAAAAAATATTTTTAGAAATATGGACTTACTAAAGATTAACAAAAAAATTTATAAAAAAGATTATCTTAGTAATAGTTTTTTTAATTTATTAACTTTTAGAGAAAAAACTGTATTAAATTTAGTAGTTAAAGGTTATATGAACAAAGAAATAGCTAACGATTTAAATACAAGTTTAAGAAATGTTGAAAAATATATTACTAGATTGTTAATTAAAACTAAAACAAGAAATAGAACTGAATTGGTAAAATTTATATTAGATTTTTAATAATTTACTTTTTATGGGTTTGTTGGGGCGAATAACGGGATTCGAACCCGCGAATGATGGAGCCACAACCCATTGCCGTAACCTCTTGGCTATATCCGCCATTTATTATACTATTATATCATAGTTTATTTATTTATAGGTTATAAATTTATATGGAAGATTATATTACTGTTTATATTAATGGTGAACCTTTCAATTGTGAAAGTGATATGTCTTTAAAAAGTTTATTATTATATTTAGAATTTAATTTAAAGGCAACTATCGTAGAATATAATAGTAAAATTGTTGAGTTATCGCAGTATTCTAATATTTTTTTACATACAAATGATTCAATTGAGATTATTACGATTGTTGGTGGAGGTTAAATTTAAATATTTTTGATATTGCGTTTGGAAACAGAAATTCTACCTTGTTTTATATCAATATGTATAATTTTTATTTTTATTAATTGTCCAATATTAAACATTTTATCTATATTTTCTATGTATATAAATCCTATTTCAGATATATGCAATAAAGCAATAATACCGTAAATACTTATGAATAAGCCATAGTTTTTTATTTTAATAATAGTTCCATAAACTATTTCTCCTACTTTAAATTTGTGAAACGATAGATGTAATAGTGCGTTTTTATTACTTAAAATTAGTTGATTTTTTTTTTCATTGGCAATTAAAATTTTGCAGCTTATTAGTTTATTATAAAGTTTATATTTATTGTTTACTGATATATGTGATTTAGGAATGAAACCCTGAATACCTTCTAAATAAGCAATAAATCCACCTTTATTAATATGTTTTATTTGTAAATTTAGAATTATATTTGCTGATTGTAACTGTTTAATCCGATTCCATCCTCTTATATATGTCAATCTTTTAATAGATAGTATATATTGTCCTATACTACTATTATATTTTACAATAAAGAACTCTCGAGTGCTATTTATTAATTTTTTGTAATTAAGGTTGTATGATATAAATTCTATGCGAATTTCTTCTTTTGGTAAGTAGCCAGAAATGTTATCACCTATAATTACTAGAAATCCGTGTGATTCTTCATAAACAATAGTACCTGCTACAATATCTCCAGATCGCAAGTTGTATTGATACTGTTGTAAAATACTTTTAAACTCGTTTTGTTTTTTGTTTACCATTCAATTATAAATTGATTATATTATTTTATATAAAATATGTTACTCTATTTTTGTATAGAGTAAGTATAGGTAATTGCAAGTTTTCTACAAGCTTGAGGAAAGTCTGGGCTCTACAAAAAGTATAGCTATATAACTTGTAGTATAGGTGACTATGAGGATAGTGCCACAGAAAGAAACCTACTTATTATTTAAGTAAGGGTGCAATGGTGCAGTAAAAGCGTACCAGAAATATTTTTAAGATATTTGCTAGGTAAACCCCGTATTAGAGCAAAGTAATTAGTAAAAAACTAATAATTAAATATACTGCATAAAAGTAAATGCTAATATTACTTGAGATAAATAATTACCCTTTTTGTATTATATGATGCAATTAAGAACAAAACCCGGCTTATGACTTACTCTTTATTTTGCAATCTTCGTTATTTTAGAATTATAAAGTATTTTTAAAATATTTTGAATATTCAGGTCTATATTTTTTAGGTCTGTGTTATTTAAAGTTTTATTGTATGATCTATATACAATGCGTATACAAATAGATCGTTGATTCTTTATTATATCGTTGTAATCATTAATTACTTGGATTGATTCTGTTAAATTTATACCTTCTTTTAGAAAAAGTTTTTTTATTTGATTGATATTTATTTTGTTTTTTAATCTTATAGAAATATCTCTTGTAACACTTGGGTATAATGAATAAGGTTTCATTATATGATTAAAGTGATTATTATAATTAATACATTTTATTAGTTTGCTTAAATTGAGCTCAAAAAGATATACATTTTTTATATTAGTATTATCTTTATTTTTCTGATATATTTCTCCGAATATTCCAATTAATTCTTTATTGTATGCATCGCAAATAAAAATCATTTTATTAGGATGATAGTACTTTGTTATGTACTTAAAATTTGCTAAATTATTTTTGTTATAGAAATTTTTCCAAATAACATTAGCTTGAATAATATCTAAAAAATTTTCAATAGTTCCTTTTGCATGAAACCAGTTCATACTTTTTTTTGTATCAGACCAGTCTATTTGTATATATTGGTGATTAGTAATTAGTCCTCCTATATGATTTTCGTGTATAAAATGATTTGATTTATTTTTATAAAATATTTTTCCTATTTCGAAAATTTCTGTATCAAAATTTTTGTTTTTTTTGTTTTGTTCATAAATATTAATTAAATTTTCTATAATATTAATGCGTAAACTCGTCTGTTCTTGTGTTAAAGAATTGCATACATTAATATTATAAAATCTCTGTTGTGTTTTTTTTATAAAAGAAGAAGTAATTGCTTCGTAAAATCCCATATTTTGTAAAGTATTTCTTATTTTTTTGATCTGTAATGAGTTTAAAGAGATACTTCCTTTATTGTTATATTTAGGCAATTTACTTAAAAACTTTTCAAAACCATAAATTCTTCCAATTTCTTCTATTATATCAATACTACGCTTTAAATCATGTTTCCTATAGTCCGGAATTTTGATTTTGAATATTTTATAATTGTGTAAGTATGTAGGACAGTAATTTAGTTGTTGTAAAATATTTGAAATTTGTTGATTCGATAGAAAGTTAGGTTTATTATTTTCTATTGGACCTAATAAGCATTTTATTTCGCTTTTATTTATAGATAAAATTGTTGAACTAGTTGTATGTTTTTTCTCACCGGAGTAATATTCTCTTGACTTACTAATAGTAGTTTTACTGTAAGTTGAAATAAGATTAATAGTTTCATTATATGCTTGAGTAAATGTAGCTTGGCTATTTTGTACATTATTTTGGTTTATCGGGTAAATTAAAAAATATAAAATGATATTTTTTTCGAGTTTAGTATCTTCTTGATGATAAAAATATAAATGTTCTTGTTTATTGAAGATTATTTTATTAATATACTTTATAAGATTTAGGCTTATTCTTGTTAGATTTATAATATTTGTGTTAATTTGTAGCTTTTCTAAATCAAAAATATGAAATTGATGTCCCCATTTTATATATATATACTGTTGAATATCATATAATAGAAATTTTGATTGTATGTCACATGCTTTTAAGTAATTTTGTAACCACTTGGGAGATGAAAAATTTTTCAAGTTATAAATTTTGTGTACTTTTATATATCTAAAGTTGAAAAATGAAAATTCTTGGCTTATAATGCTCGGTTCTATTAACTTAATAGGTTTTGAGTTTATTTTAAGTGGTAAATTTAAAATAGTGCTTATTTCTGTCGCTAAATTAACAATACAAAAAATTTCTTTTCTATTAGTCGTTACATTTAAATGTATAGTTTTATCTGTAATTGCTAAATGATTTTCTATTTTTTCTATTTCAAGTCCATTTAAATTTAGTTTTTCTATAATTGTGTCAAGTTTAATGTGTTTTAAGTTGATAAAAAAATTCAGTACTTTCCACGAAAATTTCATTTGTTGATTTAATTAAGTATAAATAAAAATTTTTGTTTTGTTTTTAATATTAAGCTTTTATAAATGAAAGGTTATTATTTTTTGCATATCTTTCCATAAACCTCATAAATCTATCCCATTGCTCAGGATTTTTGATAATATAAATACATTCTATTTTCTGAGGTTTACCGTTGACAAACTTAGCATTCACTTCTGTTGTAAATAGTTTACCTTCTTCATCTATTAAAGACATACCTTGTATATCTCCTTTATCTTGCATATCTTGCTGTATTATATCTGGATTATTAAATCTAAATACAGCTGTACCAGTACTGCCATCGCGAGATCTTGTTAGTTTTATATTTGGTACAATAGTCTCATTTATTCCTTCTATAAATTGTATAACTGCCATAATATCTTATGTTTGTATATTTTATTCTTTTCGTGATTATAAAAATCTGGGGTGGGAGGATTCGAACCTGCGAATAGCGGAGTCAAAGTCCGTTGCCTTACCACTTGGCTACACCCCAATGCGATAATTATATCAGAATATAATTATATTATGTCAATTTTTTAAGAGGTATTTATGCGCATTTAAGTAAGCTTTTAGATAAGATAACTCTATTTTTTCTTGATTACCGTTTTTTAGCCACTTAGCTGTAATATAGTTATATTTAGTTTCTTCTTCTGCTATAATAAGACACATCCTTGCTTTTAACAAATTTGCTTGTTTTAGTTGTTTAATTAAATTACTTTCTGTTAAATCAAGATTAAAATTAATTTGGCATTCTTCTATTATTCTAATAACATTCCAGGCTTGCTTTTGTGCTTCAATTCCTTTAGCTATAACATATATATTTAATGGTTTTATTTGATTATTTAATTGACTTTTTATTAATATTAAAAGTCTTTCTATGCCTATTGCCCACCCTACGGAAGGTGTCATAGGACCTCCAAGCTGTTCTATTAGTTCATCGTATCTTCCACCGCCGCATATTGTCTCTTGTGCGCCTAATTGATCTGTTTTAATTTCGAAAGCAGTATAATTGTAATAGTCTAATCCCCTGACTAATTTATTGTTGACAATGTAAGGTATCTCTAAATAAGTTAAGTGTTTACAAACTTGATCGAAGTGGTTTAAAGATGTAAATTCAAGATATGATTTTAGTTTTGGTGCATCGTATAATATTTGTTTTGTTTGTAAATTTTTGCTATCAAGTATTCTTAAAGGATTAGTGTCTAGTCTTTTTTTAGAGTCTTCGTCTAAGTCTTTTTTATATTGGTTTAGGTATTCTTTTAATTTTTCTTTATATTTTTCTCTTTCTTTTGAGTTCCCAATTGAATTTATTTCAATTGTGTAATTATTTAAACAAAATATTTGTAAAATTTTGTTTGCTATTCTTATTACTTCAGTATCCGCAATAGGGCTGCTACTACCAATACATTCAATACCTAATTGGTGAAATTGTCTTTGTCTTCCTTTTTGGGGTCTCTCGTATCTAAACATAGGTCCTAAATACCAGAGTTTACTTATTTTACCGTTTTTATACATTTTATTTGCTATGTAAGCACGTGCAATACTTGCTGTTCCTTCTGGCCTTAGAGTGATATTTCTTTTACCTTGATCTTTAAAGCTATACATTTCTTTATTTATAATATCGGTATCGTTACCTATACTTCTACAAAATAAATCTGTCTGCTCTAAAATGGGTGTTCTTATTTCGTAATAATTACATATATTGAATAATTGTTGAACTTTAATATAAATATCTTGCCAATTAGCTATCTCGTTCGGTAGAATATCTTTTGTTCCTCTTAATGATTGCATAATTAAGTAACTTTTCAATTAAGTTTATATTTTAGCTATTAAAATATACTATCGGGCAAGGAGGGACTCGAACCCCCGACACCGTAGTTCGTAGCCACGTGCTCTAATCCACTGAGCTACAAGCCCTTTATGTTATGAATTATATCAATATATGATATGAAATTAAAATATATTACCATGTCTTTTTTTACAATTTTTGACGATAATTGAATACTATATCTATTTTGTGTCATTTTGTAGTACATGTATTTAATAATTATATAAATAAAAGGATTCGATATGAGTAAAACTATATTATATCATGATGATGCTCGTAAAGCTTTGGAAAAAGGTATGGATGTATTAGCAAAAGCTGTCTCAATTACTTTAGGCCCTAAAGGAAGAAACGTTGTTTTAGAAAAAAAGTTTGGTTCTCCACAAATTATTAATGATGGAGTTACGATTGCCAAAGAAATTGAGTTAAATAATTTTGTTGAGAATACAGGAGTTGCTTTAATTCGACAAGCTGCTTCTAAAACAAATGATGTTGCAGGTGATGGTACGACTACGGCAACAGTTTTAGCTCATTCAATTGTAAAACAAGGTTTGAAAAACGTTGCAGCTGGTTCAAATCCTATGTTTTTGAAAAAAGGAATATCAAAAGCAGTCAATTTGGTTGTCGCAAAAATAGCGGAGTATTCACGTCCAGTTAGCAACACAAAAGATATTATACAGATTGCTTCAATTTCTGCAGGTAACGATGCTGAAATAGGTCAAATGATTACTGATGCGATTAGTAAAGTCGGAAAAGAAGGAATAATTTCTATTGAAGAAGGTCAGTCTACAATCACAGAGCTTGAGATTAAAGAGGGAATGAAATTTGAAAAAGGCTTTATTTCTCCATATTTTGTAACGGATTCTTCCAAGATGGAAGTTATTCAGCAAAATGCTTATGTTTTGTTAACAGACAAGAAAATTACCCTAATTCAGCAAGAGTTGTTGCCTATACTAGAAAAAGTTGCTAAGACAGGCTATCCTTTGTTAATTATCGCTGAGGATATAGAAAAGGAAGCTCTAGCTACTATTATAGTGAATAAGCTTAGAGGAATTGTTAATGTTGTAGCAGTTCGTGCGCCTGGTTTTGGAGATAGAAGAAAGTCCTTATTGGAAGATATTGCTATATTAACATCAGGAAAGTTAATTACAGAAGATACAGGTTTAAGTTTAAATTCTGTTTCTTTGCAAGATTTAGGTTTTGCAAGAAAAATTTATGTTACCAGGGATGATACAACTATTGTTGCAGAAGGTGATAAAAATCTTATTAGTAATCGTTGTGAACAGTTACGTAAACAAATTCAAATGAATAATAATAAGTATGAAAAAGAAAAATTGCAAGAGCGTTTAGCGAAATTATCAAGTGGTGTAGCTGTCATTAAAGTCGGTGCTGCAACAGAAACAGAAATGAAAGACAAAAAGTTGCGATTAGAAGATGCAATTAATGCTACTAAAGCTGCAATTGATGAAGGGATTGTACCCGGAGGAGGTTCTACTTTCGTTCACTTGTCTCAATATCTACAAGAATGGGCTGAAAATAATTTGTTGGAAGAGGAATTAACAGGTGCTTTAATTGTTACTAAAGCTTTGTTATCACCATTAATGAAAATAGCAGAAAATGCTGGTTTAAATGGTGCAGTTGTTTTAGAAAAAGTCAAGCAAGTTTCTTTTTCGATAGGTTATGATGCTAACAATTGTCAACTAGTTGATATGTATAAAGCTGGTATTATAGATCCCTCTAAAGTAACTCGTTCTGCTTTACAAAATGCAGCATCTATTGCATCTATGATATTAACAACTGAATGTATTATTGCTAATATAGACTCAAAGTAGCTTTGTGCTTAAAATTAAAAATACGATGGTGCATATAAATACTTGATAAGAAAAAAGATATTTTTATTTTTATAACATTTTGTGATTATATATAAGTTGAGAACAGCTACAGAATAATAATTTAAGTTTAGATTGCTATATTTATAATAACTTAAAGCGCTATAGTATAAGTATTTAAACTTGTTTAAATACTTTTTGTTCAAGACTCTATTTTCGTTATTATTATATGCTTTTGTAATTTCGTATGCATTTTTTTGTATGATATTATTTTGGCTTAATTGATAGGCAACAAAAATTAATTTGATTTCATCAATACAACTAAAATTGTTATTGTTGATAAAATTTGAATTATCGTATAATTTTATTTGTTGGTATATTTCATTTTTTATATCTAAATATAAAACTTTGAAGCTTATATATAATAAAGTTATTTTAACTATAAAAAAAGTTTGCTTGTTCACTATAAAATTTTTTATCTCAAATTTAAGTTTTTAGTAATGATTAGTATTTTAAGCCTAATCATTTATTTTTATTTTTTAATTACTACCAGCAAATAAAAATTCAGGAAATTGGTTTTGAGCCTTTTTAATTGATTGTTTTTTTCCTTCTTCCTGCCAAAAATTTATGATTTCTGTTGTTTTATTTAGTAACTCAATTTTTTCATTTTCTGATATCCAAGGTTTAGAGTCTAATTCATTTTTTAATTGTTCCCAAGCATCATTTCGTGGCCAAAAAAAATAAGATGTTAATGGACTAGAGTTTTTTCCTATAATGTGGTCAATAGCGATTGCAACGTTGTTATTTAGCCATAGAATCCGAAAAGTAAATTTTTCCAAATTTTTTCCCCTTTATTGTTGAACATTTTTTAATATATTTTGTACTATTTTAGTTGTTTTTGCCCCATTTTTTATTCTTTGATAAACTTTAGATAAATCTAATTTATAATTTTTTGATATAGGGTCATAAAATCCTAATTCTTCCAATGCCTTACCGTCTCTCTTTGATCTGCTATCAATAACTATGATGCGATAACAAGGCTTTTTTTTTTTTCCTAATCTTTTTAATCTAATCTTTAGCATGACACTTATTGTTGTTGTGTTTAATATTTATTAATTGTACACAATTATATAATTAATTCAATTTTAATATTATTAAATATGACAGTTAAACATTGTAAAAAAATAATACCTAACATAGGAGACATGTCCATACCAAAAATCATTGGTATAGTACCTCGAAATAACTTTAAATATGGATCTGTTAACCTATTAAGAGAACAAAAAGGTTCATTATACCAATTTACTGTAGGAAACCAAGCTAAAGAAAGTTTAAGTAAGATCAAAATTAAATAAATTTCGGAAAAGTTAGCAACAGATGTAAATACTAAATTCAATGAGTTTGTTACGATATTCATATACTTACTATTATTAAAAGTATGTTATTTTAGTCTATATATTACAGTATTATTTTTGTAGTGTATACATTTAGTTTGGGGTATTTTTGACTTATTTCATTGAGTATTTGGTTATTGCACACTAGGCAAGCAATATTTATCTCTTTTGCATTTATTTTTAATTTTTTTATTAAAGATTCTATTAACTCCAGAATATAGTTTTGGATTAAAATAGTTTCAAATATTATGATTTTTTTTTTTATTTTTTGGTTTTGTTTTAACATTTTTATAATTTTATCATTTAGATTGTAGTTTAAATTAAGTTGATCTATATTAATAATATTAAAATTAGGTATAATTGCTTTAATTTCGCTTATCATAAAGTATGTATTAGATAGATCAGTAATAATATAGTTTTGTTGATAGAAATCTGGCAAATAAATAGTTTTTAATTTCAATATTTGTTTAACATATATATTTTTTATTTTGAGATTTTTTCTCATTATTTCATAAAATAGAAGTAAACTAAGATATTTTTTATTGTTGTTTTCGTTTATGTCTATATTTATATTTTGGTATGTGAATGAGTTAGATAAAATTTGGGTTATTGGATGAGATATTAAATATATATTTAATTGCATATAGTAAGCATTTTCTGATATGATTTCTTCGATACTTGATGAACTTAGAATTTTTTATTTTAGTCATTATATATCATTAAGAAAATATATACAAGTTTGTTATTAAAACAAGTTTTTATATATACTTTCTTAATATCTTAATACTAGTCTAGAGGTCTCATAGATAAAACGGCTTCATTTTCTCTATTTATACCTTTTTCAAAGCCAGCAGCGGCAGCTCTTGCTCTACCAGCGTGCCAAAGATGCCCTATGAAAAGAAAGAAAGCTAAAAAGAAGTGAGATGTTGTTAGCCAGCTTCTTGGAGATACATAATTAACAGAATTTATCTCTGTAGCTACTCCTCCTACCGAATTCAGTGATCCTAATGGAGCATGAGTCATGTATTCAGCTGCTCTCCTTTCTTGCCAAGGCTGGATATCATTGCGTATTTTATTTAAGTCCAAGCCATTAGGTCCTCTTAATGGTTCTACCCAAGGAGCTCTCAGGTCCCAAAATCTCATGGTTTCACCACCGAATATTATTTCTCCACTAGGTGATCTCATTAAATATTTACCTAACCCTGTTGGTCCTTGTGCTGATGCTACATTTGCTCCTAGTCTTTGGTCTCTTACTAAAAAAGTAAATGCTTGTGCTTGTGATGCTTCTGGGCCTGTTGGTCCATAAAATTCGCTTGGATAAGCAGTATTGTTATACCAAACAAAATTTGATGCAGTAAAGCCCATTATTGATAGAGCTCCTAGACTGTAAGATAAATATGCTTCTCCTGACCAAACAAAAGCTCTTCTAGCCCAGGCAAAAGGTTTAGTTAATATATGCCAAATACCTCCGGCAATACATATAAATCCAATCCAAACGTGTCCTCCAACTAAGTCTTCCATGTTATCAACACTTACAATCCATCCATCTCCTCCAAAAGGTGATTTCAGTATATATCCAAAAATAACGGAAGGATTTAGTGTAGGATTCATTATGAATCTTACGTCTCCTCCTCCTGGAGCCCATGTATCATATAACCCTCCAAAGAAAAGAGCTTTAATTACAAGTAAAAATGATCCAATCCCAAGAAGTATCAAATGGATGCCAAGTATTGTTGTCATTTTATTTTTGTCTCTCCAATCGTATCCGAAAAAAGGAAATGATTCTTCTAAAGTATCTGGGCCTAGTAGAGAGTGATATAGACCGCCAAATCCAAGTACTGCTGAGGAAATTAAATGTATTATACCTACAACAAAGTATGGATAAGTATTAAGAATTTCCCCACTTGGTCCCACACCCCATCCTAATGTGGCTAAGTGAGGTATTAGAATGAATCCTTGCTCATAAAGTGGTTTTTCTGGTACAAAATGTGCTACTTCAAATAATGTCATTGCTCCTGTCCAAAAAACCATTATTCCAGCATGAGCTACATGTGCTCCTAAAAGTTTCCCTGATACGTTAATTAGTCTAGCATTTCCAGACCACCAAGCAAAACCTGTTGATTCTAAGTCTCTTCCACCTACAATGTTATTATTATTATTAAAGGCCGTTTCCACGTGGTAAAACCTCCTCTGGGAATATAAAATTTTCGTGAGGTTGGTCTTGTGCTGCCATCCATGCACGTATACCTTCATTTAATAGGATATTTTTAGTATAAAATGTTTCAAATTCTGGGTCTTCAGCTGCTCTTAGTTCTTGTGAAACAAAATCATATGCTCTTAAATTCAATGCTAACCCAACGATTCCAAAAGCACTTGTCCATAAACCTGTTACGGGTACAAAAAGCATAAAAAAGTGTAGCCATCTCTTATTAGAAAAAGCAACTCCGAATATTTGTGACCAAAAACGATTTGCTGTTACCATAGAGTACGTTTCTTCTGATTGAGTCGGAGCAAATGCTCTGAAAGTATCGGCTGCGTCACCGTCTTCGAATAAAGTATTTTGTACAGTTGCTCCATGTATCGCGCACAGAAGAGCTCCCCCTAAAATTCCTGCAACTCCCATCATATGAAAAGGGTTTAAAGTCCAATTATGAAATCCTTGCAAAAATAGTAAAAATCTAAAGATAGCTGCTACTCCAAAACTTGGAGCAAAAAACCAACTAGCTTGTCCTAAGGGGTACATAAGAAAAACTGATACAAATACAGCAATAGGTCCTGAAAAAGCGATTGCATTATAAGGTCTAATACCAACTAATCTTGCTATTTCAAACTGTCTTAGGCAAAATCCTATTAATCCAAATGATCCATGTAGTGCAATAAAAGCCCAAAGTCCTCCTATCTGGCACCATCTTGTAAAGTCTCCTTGTGCTTCAGGACCCCATAAAAGTAGTAAAGAATGTCCCATACTATTTGCAGGTGTAGAAACAGCAGCTGTTAAAAAATTGCAGCCTTCTAAATATGAGCTAGCTAATCCGTGCGTATACCAAGAAGTAACGAATGTAGTTCCAGTTAACCATCCTCCTAGAGCTAGATAAGAGCAAGGAAATAAAAGTAATCCAGACCATCCTATAAATACGAAACGGTCTCTCTTTACCCAGTCATCAATTAAATCAAATTTACCGCGATTTTTTTCTTGTCCAATTGCAATGGTCATTAAAATAATCTCCAAGGTAATCTATTTAAGTATATATTTCATCTAGTATTTTTATTAATACGATTATTGTGTTTTGATATCTTTGTACCAAAATTTATAATTATGATTTTACTTATCTTTACGTTTGTATAAGATTATAAATGTAATTTCAACAAAATATATATAATTTGTTTAAATATAGTTCTGTAAGTTAAAAAATGGTAGCTCTCTATTATGTTTACTAGTTAAATTTTGCAATCACTCGCCATAATTTTTTGAAATAAATATCCTATTCCTCTTGCAGTTAAAATTAAATCAGGATTACTAGGATCTTCTTCTAGTTTCGCTCTAAGTCTGGAAATATGTACATCTACTACTCTAGTATCAACATGTCTTTCTGGGGTATAGCCCCAAACTTCTTGCAATATAGAAGATCTAGAAAAAGCTTCTCCTGCTTTACTTACTAGTAACTCAAGTAAGCTAAATTCCATACCTGTTAGTCTAACTCTTTCGTTATTTTTATAAACTTGTTTCTTGTTTGTATCAACCTTTAGAAATCCGATATTTATTATTCCGGAGCTTGGTATAGAAGAATTAATTGATATTTTATCGACTCGTCTTAGTACAGATCTAATTCTTGCTTCTAGTTCTTTCGGAGAAAATGGTTTGATAATATAATCATCCGCTCCTAGCTCTAACCCCGTGATTCTATCTGATACATCTCCTAGAGCTGTTAGCATAATAATTGGTACATCTGATTCTTTTCTTAATTCTTGGCATACCCCGTATCCATCTAGTTTTGGCATCATTATATCTAAAATGATTAAACTAGGGTATTCTTTTCTAAATATATTTAAAGCTTCTTCGCCGTCAGAGGCACTTACTACTTCATATCCAATCATAGATAGTCTAGTTTCTAAAATTCTTCTTATACTAGTTTCATCATCGACAACCAATATCTTATCTTTTTGATTATCCAATATTTGTCTCCTAATTTGCTAAATTAACATTTTATTTAAGTAATTATTATATTATTGATTTTAAAGCAAAGCTAGTTATAGTGTTTATATGTTTCAGAAAACTATGATAAATATTGGTAAATATTAATACTATGAAAAATAAAATTTTATACTCATTTTAAATCTATACTAGATAATAATTATATTATAAATTCTTCTTTTATCATTGTATAATCTATCAAATTTATAGTTAAAATTTTAACTAACTAAAAAATAAATGCCTTATTTAGATTTCTTTTATAAGAAAGAGATAATAAAAATATTCGTAAAAGTGAGAAATAAATATTAAAAATTTATTTTTTATAAAGGGTTGACAATTGATGATAAAAGTTATTATTATATTTACAGTCACTATTTATTTATATAAGTAAATAATTAAAAGTGATCAATATACGTATCTAAATTGTTAATATTTAGATAGTTTAAAAA